ATGATTAGTGATAGTCAAATTTTTGTTGCCTTGTTATTTGCTTTAGTATCTGCTATCTTAGCGATAAGATTAGGAACAGATCTGTATCAGTAATGTTATAAATTTTATCGCTTGAATTATTATAAAAAATGTCGTTTAAATTATTAAACGACTTTTTAAATAAAAGATATACAAATAAAAAAAAATTATATTATAGAAATATAATATATCTTTATAGTATAAATTATTAACATAAAAATAATAGTTTTTTTACTTAGTATTAATAGTTTAAATTAAAAAATTATAGTGAATAAAATACAAAATCAAGCTCGTCCTGTTTTTCCCTTTACAGCTATTATTGGTCAAGAAGAAATGAAATTGGCTTTGATTCTAAATGTAATTGACCCTAAGATAGGCGGTGTCATGATTATGGGAGATCGTGGTACAGGTAAATCTACTACAATTCGTGCTATAGCTGATTTGTTGCCAGAGATAGAAGTGGCAGCTGATGATTTATTTAATTCTCATGCTTCTAATTATGACTTAATGTCAGATATTATTAAGCAGAAAATAGAGCAAGGTATAAATATATCTACGGAATTTATTAAAGTCCCAATGATTGATTTACCTCTAGGCGCTACAGAAGATAGGCTTTGCGGTACAATTGATATTGAAAAAGCTCTTAATGAAGGAATTAAAACTTTTGAGCCAGGCTTATTAGCAAAAGCTAATAGAGGTATTTTATACGTTGATGAAGTTAATCTATTAGATGATCATTTAGTTGATATTTTATTAGATTCTTCAGCCTCTGGTTGGAATACAGTAGAAAGAGAAGGTATTTCAATTAGGCATCCATCTAGATTTGTTTTAGTTGGTTCTGGTAATCCCGAAGAAGGAGAATTAAGACCTCAACTGCTTGATCGTTTTGGTATGCATGCTGAAATACGTACAGTTAAAGATCCTTCATTAAGAGTTCAAATTGTTGAACAAAGATCTGATTTTGATAAAGATCCTTATTCTTGTATCGAAAAATTTGAAAAAAGACAGTGTCAGTTGAAAAGTGATATTGTTTTAGCCCAAAATAGATTGTCTAATGTAAATATTGATTATGACTTAAGAGTTAAAATTTCTGAGATTTGTGGTTTATTAAATGTTGATGGTTTAAGAGGAGATATTGTTACAAATAGAGCAGCAAAAGCTTTTGCTGCTTATCATAATAATGATAAAGTAGATGTTAAAGATGTTAAAAAAGTTATTAAACTTTGTTTGCGTCATAGATTACGTAAAGATCCTTTAGATACAATTGATTCTGGTAGCAAAGTGACTCAAGTAGTAGATGATATACTTGGAAGTGAATAAAAATAATATTATTAAATAAAATTTATTATAGGCTCAGTAGGATTCGAACCTACATTAGAGACTTAGAAGGTCTCTGTCCTAATCCCTTAGACGATGAGCCCAATATATTTATATTATTGTATTTAGTTTGATTGGGCGGTACTGGATTTGAACCAGTGGCCACCTGCTTGTAAGGCAGGCGCTCTACCGCTGAGCTAACCGCCCTATACTTAGTAAAGTATAATTATTCTTGATTTAAAAATCAAGCTTTTGATTATAATTTATTATTTATTTCAGTAATTTAATTAATATGCAACAATATTTTCAAAAAATTTGTATAGTAGTTAAAGTAATATTTAGTCTATTTAATGTATATAGTTTTGAACAAGTTGATGTAACTATTTTATTAGAACAAATGGTATTATTGAGCTCAGCTTCTTTATCAGTAACTATAATAACAGCTTTTTTCATAGGTTTAGTATTCTCTTTACAGATAGTCAAAGAATTTTTATACCTAAATGCAGTTAATTTAGTAGGTTCAGTTTTAACTATATCATTTTTACGTGAACTATCTCCTGTTTTAACATCAGTTATTTTAATTGGTAAAATAGGATCATATTTTACAGCTGAATTAGCAACAATGGTTGTAACAGAACAAATAGATGTATTATATATATTAGGTATTAATCCTATCAGTTATTTAATTATACCTCGCATAATTTCTTTAATTTTAATTTTACCTATTTTAAATTTTATTTCTTTTATTACAAGTTTATTAAGTTGTTCTTTTATTTGTTATATTTTATATAATATTGATCCTCAGATTTTCTTTGTTTCTTCATTTTCATCTTTGTTATTGATAGATATTTTAAAATCTTGTATTAAAACAATTGTTTTTGGTTTTTTTATCTCTATAATTAGTTGTGTTTGGGGATTAACAACTAAAGGTGGCTCTAAAGGTGTTGGTCGGTCTACGACTTCATCTGTAGTAACATCTTTATTAGTAGTATTTATTTTAGATTTTATTTTATCTTATTATATGTTTGACAATTTAGGTAGTTCACTTAAAATTTCCTAAATATAGAATATTTATATTTTCAATTATTAAGTATAGGCAATAATGTTTTTTTATTTATATCTAAAATAATTTTTATTTTTTTAAGTGTATTTATTATAAGAATATTGACTATATTATAAAATATAGAGCATATATATTACAATATTAGCATATGTATTAATTAATATGTATTTTTATTGAATTTATTTTTTCTGTATTTTTAGCTAGGAGGTTAATTCATGTCAGGAGGATCAACAGGTGAACGTCCTTTTTCTGATATTATTACAAGTATTCGTTATTGGGTTATTCATAGCATAACTATTCCTGCATTGTTTATTGCAGGTTGGTTATTTGTTAGTACAGGGTTAGCATATGATGTATTTGGAACACCTAGACCTAATGAATATTTTACTCAAGATCGTCAGCAAGTTCCTTTAGTTAATGATCGTTTTAGTGCAAAGCAAGAACTGGAAGACTTAACAAAAGGTATTTAATTAAACAATATTTATTATATTATGACTAAAAGAAGTTCAAATCAACCAATATCGTATCCAATTTTTACATTTAGATGGCTAGCTATACATGGTTTAGCTATTCCCACTATATTTTTTTTAGGTGCTATTACATCTATGCAATTTATTCAAAGATAGGAGATAATTTTATTATGAGTGGTCCTAATCCTAATAAGGAGCCTGTTGAATTAAATCGTACATCTTTATTTTGGGGATTATTATTAATTTTGGTGTTAGCTGTATTATTTTCTAGTTATTTTTTTAATTAGTAGATAATCTGATAATTAAATTTAAGTAATAAATGGTGGATAAATAGATTAATTAAATTTTATAATTTAGTCTTGGAGATATAAATAATATGACAAATACAGGTAGAGTTCCTTTATGGTTAATAGCTACTGTAGGTGGAATAGCTGCAATTACAGTCTTGGGAATTTTTATTTATGGATCTTATTCTGGAATTGGTTCTTCCTTATAAGTAAAAATTAGTTATTAGATAATATAGCAAAGTAGTATGATTAAATAGTATTAATTATATCTTTGATTGTAGTTATACGAAAATATATTTAATAAGTTTAAACCACCTTTAATAAAAAATTTATTAGGTGGTTTATGTAGTATATTTATTAGTTTATATCTATTTTATGAGATATTATCTTCTTCAATATACAAAAAAAGTAATGCCATGCTTAAGCCAGGAAAAATAATACCAACTAAGGGTACGAGTATTGATGGTAGATATGATGCTGTCATTTTTTTAATTTGATACAAGAAATTCTTTTATTAATAATATAAATATTATTATATGATATTTTAAAGTAGTGACATATTAATTTTAATATTTTGTTTATTATATAATTAATTAATTACTGATTGATTTATTATATATAGCTTAAAATTAATTTTATATAAATAATTTGAAACTGAGTCATTAATAGTTTATGAATAATATGATTTATCAAGATACACCTGATAATTTTGAGGCAATGCGTAAATTTTCTGAAGCTTATGCTCAAAAGACAGGTACATATTTTTGCTTAGATATGAGTGTAACTGCGGTTGTTATCGAAGGCTTAGCAAAGCATAAAGATATGTATGGTGCACCTTTATGCCCTTGTCGTCATTATGATGATAAGTTAAAAGAAGTATCAAATGCTTATTGGAATTGTCCTTGTGTGCCAATGAGAGAGAGGAAAGAATGTCATTGTATGCTATTCTTATCAAAAGAAAATGAATTTGCTAGTAGTAACCAGCAAATTGATTCTAGTAGTTTATTAAAATTTATAGATGAATAGCTAAAATTATTTATTATTATTATATTAATTTAGCTATCATTTATTTAAATGAATATTAGATTTATTATAGATTACTTTTTTTTAAGTATAGTAAAATGATTACAGCTGGTCCTACAAAAATAATAATACTAAGTGATACTAGTTGACCAATTACTTGCCAATTAATCATAAATTTATTCCTTAATTTACTTACAAATATGATATTTATATATATTAATTATAATCTTTAAGTACTTTTTATAAAATTTATTAACAATTATATTATTTATTTAATATATTTTTAAATTTTATATATATAGAGATATTGTCTATATAAATTGCAATATGTTTCCATAGAATTATTGATTGTATATTTTTATTTTTTTGATTTATTCTATTGATTATTGTATTTAAATTATTTTGGTTTATAAGTAAATGAAAATTATGATAAATAAATAATTGGATTATTCTTGTTTGTATACTTATATGTTTTTGTTTAATTGATTGATAATTTAATGCAATGTAGTTTTTATCTTTATTATTTATGTATAATATTATAATTTTCTGCTTAATATATTCATGATCATAATAACAAGTTTTTAAAAAATGAGTTATATTATTTTCAGCTTTTTGATTTATATATTTTTTTAAATAAGGTATAAGCTCATTCCTAATTCTATTTCTTTGAATATTGTAATTATAGTTAGTAATATCAGACCAAACAGGTAAATAATATTGTCTACAAAAAAAATTTATTTGTATGCGATTTATTGAAATCAGTGGCCTAAAAATATTTATATCTTTATATAAACGTCGATGTAAATTTAAGCCTGTTGCTCCTTCAATACTAGTTTTTCTTATTAATCTTTGTAAAAAAGTTTCTATCTTATCTGTCCTAGTATGTGCTGTTATAATAGCTTTAAAGTTATATTTAATTGCATGATTAATAATTGTATGATATCGATATGCTCTAGATATATTTTCAGATCGTGTCGTTTTTTTTATTTGATAGATATATATCTCTTTTTTTTTATATTTTAAATAATTAATTAGATACTCTATTTGTTTTTCACTATCTATTTTCCACTGATGGTCTACATAGATATATGTAATCTTTTTTATATATTTTTTTTTTTTTGTAAATTTTCTATTAAGTTCAGTAAAGATATAGAATCTTGTCCTCCTGAAATTGCAATTAATATAGAATTTATTTTATATTTTTTTATAATTGTAATAATTGTTTTATTAAAGTATTGATTTATCTTATGATTCATATTATCTTGATATAAATGATTGTGTTATTATATTATTCAATATTGCTATTATTTTATAATTGTGTTAATAATATAAATATATGGGTTGCTAACTCAATGGTAGAGTACTCGGCTTTTAACCGATTAGTTCCGGGTTCGAGTCCCGGGCAGCCTAATTATATATAGTTCTTTAAAATTAATCATTTTTGTCTTAAAAAATCATATTAATATTTATGCAATCAATTTCTACAATTTTAAATAATAAGCGTCAAAATACTAATTGTGCTTTAATACCATTTATTACTGCAGGTTATCCTAGTTTTAATAGTAGTATTGAAGTACTTTATACTCTAGATCGTGAAGGTGCAGATATCATTGAATTAGGAATTCCTTATTCAGATGCTTTAGCAGATGGTCCTTTGATTCAAAATTCTTCTAAGATAGCTTTAAGTCAAGGTATTTATATTGAACAAGTTTTGAATATTTTAGAAATAGTTAGTAATAAAATAACTTCTCCAATTATTATATTTACTTATTATAATCCTATCTTAGTTAGAGGATTAGATAAATTCATTATGGAGATATCTTTTTCTGGTGCTAAAGGTTTAATGATTCCAGATTTACCTATTGAAGAAACAGATTATGTTATATACTTATGTTCATTTTATAATATTGAGTTAATTTTGTTTATTGCTCCTACGAGTTCTTATACTAGAATTGGGACTATTCTTTCTAAGTCTCCTGGGTCCTTATATCTTGTTAGTAGTACAGGTGTAACTGGTATACGTAGTAATATTAATTATAATTTAAATGAGCTGCCAAATTATATTAAATCAAAAACGAATAAATTGATTATGCTAGGTTTTGGAATTTCTAATGTTAATCAGGCATCAGAATTATCTAAATGGGATATTGATGCAATTGTTGTAGGTAGTGCATTTATAAAAATTTTATCTAATCAGGAATTAAGTCTTTCAGAGATGATGCTAGAGTTAGGAGCTTTTTGCAAGAATATTAAATTAGCTATCAATATAAAAAAAAATAAAAATTAATTATTCTTTTGAGATATTATATAAATACCCCCAGGGGAATTCGAATCCCCGTTACCTCCGTGAAAGGGAGATGTCCTAGGCCTCTAGACGATGGGGGCTATTTAGTTCACTAAAACACATTACATAATTTTTTAATTTATGTCAACCTTTTACTTTTATTACAATTATACTTATTAATTTTATGTATTAATTATTAAGCGTGAACGCATAATTAAATAGATTACAGTTTGTCTAATATTAGTAACCATATTAATAAATAAATTAAAAGCTTCATTTTTATATTCTATTAAAGGGTCTTGTTGTCCATAACTTCTCCATGCAATATATTCTTTCAATAGTGTCATTTTTTCTAAATGTTCTTGCCAAGCTTGATCAATCTGTTGTAATAAATAATATTTTTCTAATTTTCTAATTAACCCAGGTCTTAATTGCTCTAAATAACTTTCTCTTAAATCATAACTAACTCTCAATTGTTCATATAAGAAAACTTTTATATCTATTAGATCAAGGTCTGTCAATTTATTTAGATTAAAATTTATTTTAATATTCAAGAGTTGAAAAATTTGTTGTAATATTTTTTTTTTTGTATCTTGTGATGTTTTATAAGACATATATAGCATCTCATCTATTGTATTTTCACCATACTCTATTATACAGTCTCTAGTAAATGTAGACTCTAAAATTTTTTTTCTTTCTGTATATATAGCTTGTCTTTGATTATTAATTACTTCATCATAATCAAATAATTGTTTACGAATTTCATAAAAGTATCCTTCTACTCTTTTTTGAGCAGAATTTAAGCTTTTACTTAAAACAACAGATTCAATGGGCACATTATTATCGATCTTTAGTGTATTCATTAATTGTTCTATTTTTTCTCCTCCGAAAATCCTAAACAGATTATCTTGTAAACTTAAGAAAAAACGAGATGTTCCTTGATCACCCTGCCTACCCGATCTACCTCTCAATTGATTATCTATTCTTCTAGATTCATGTCTTTCTGTACCAATAACATATAGTCCTCCTAATTTCAGGATATCTTTTTTTTCTTCTTCACATATTTTTTTATATTTATTTAAAATTTTATTATATATATTATAATTATTTTTATCTTCTGTCTTACTTAATATATTCTGGCTAATAATGTTCTCTATATATAAATTGATCTTTTCTAAATCAATATTTTTTTTAAAAAAATCAATATTAATATTATTTAGCAATTGTTTTATTTCTGAATATTTATTTATTTCATCATTTATTCTAGATGTTTGATCTTCTTGTAATATATATGATGTTAATATCATTTTGGTCATTGCATATGGATTACCTCCTAGTATTATATCTGTACCTCTTCCAGCCATATTAGTTGATATCGTAATAGAATATTTTTGGCCAGCTTGACTAATAATTTCTGCTTCTCTACCAGTATTTTCTGGTTTTGCGTTTAATAAATTGTATGGAATATTTAATTTATCTAATGTTTTTGCTAATAGTTCTGATTTTTCAATATTGGTAGTTCCGATTAATGTTGGTCTACCAAGTTTATACATATCAAAACATTCATTTGCAATGGCTTGCCATTTACTATACTCTGATTTATATACTAAATCAGGTAGATCTGTTCTTTGACATTTCTCATTTGTAGGTATATCTATTACCATTAGTTTGTATATTTTATAAAATTCTGCTTCTTCTGTTTTTGCCGTTCCTGTCATTCCACACAGCTTTCGATATAGTAAAAATAAATTTTGATATGTAATTGATGCTAAAGTTTTGTTTTCTGCCTGTATGCTTAAATTTTCTTTAGCTTCAATAGCTTGATGTAAGCCATCACTCCATCTACGTCCTTCCATTATTCTTCCTGTAAATTCATCAACAATTATTATTTGATTATTTTTTAGAATATATTCTTTATTTCTTATAAAAAGTTCTTTTGCTTTTAGTGCATTAATTATATATTTAATCCATGAATTATTAATATTATATAAATTTTTGATATTTAATATTTTTTCACAAGCAATTATTCCTTTTTCACTTAGGATAATATTTTTAGATTTTTCATCTATTTCATAGTGATCTTTATTTGTTAAATAATTAGAGATATCTTTTGCTTTAATATATTTATCACTATTAATTTCTGCTGTTCCTGAAATGATTAATGGTGTTCTTGCTTCATCTATTAATATAGAGTCTACTTCATCTACAATTGCATATTGAAATGTTCTTTGTACAATCTCGTTTTTATCAATAGCCATATTATCTCTCAAATAATCAAATCCAAGCTCACTATTAGTGATATATGTAATATCACATTGATACTGTATTTTTCTATCTATATAATTTATATTTGGTATGATTAAACCAATACTAATATTGAGATATGCAAAGATTTCTTGTGCTAGCTTAGAATCTCTTTCAGCTAAATAATCATTTACGGTAATAATATGTACTCCTTTTTTAGTTAAAGAATTTAAATATGCTGGTAAAATTGCTACTATAGTTTTACCTTCTCCTGTTTTCATTTCTGTAATATTGCCATTATGCAATATTATTGCTCCTAATATTTGTACATCAAATAAAATAAGACCTGTTGCTCTTCTAATTGCTTCTTTTGCTGTTGCAAAAGCTTCAGGCAATAAACTATTAATATCTATATCTTTTTTTAGTAAAGAAGAAGTCAATATTTCAGTCTGATTCTTTAATTGTATATTATTATATTTCCTTAATCTTTCATCAAAATTATTGATTTGATTAATAACTTTTTTATATTTATATATAGGATTAGATGACAAGAAATTGAACATAATATGTAATAGGTATTATAAAAGTTTATATATTTAATAGAATAAATTTAAAATGCCAGGAGAAAAAAATTCTTGTATAGTAATGTATGAGATCTTATTATAATATAAAGTATATTTTCTTCCCCATAATGGATTAATACTCACTTTTGTTAATTTCTTTTCTATTTGTTTAGAGTAACCATAATATATCTCATGTATATGTTTATATATATCTATTTGTGATTCAATTAATGATGTTCCTATAGGTTGATTATTTATTATAGGATATTTAATACTATTTATATATTTAACTAACCAAATTGACCTTGCGAAGATAAATTTAGTATATACTGCATTCTCTAACCATACACATCTTATATTTCTATTTAATTTATTTGAAGTATTATTTATTTTTTGACACATTTCTATATTTATTTTTTTATTATTTAAAAAATGTAAAGATTGTGTAAATGATCCTTCATTCATTAAGATTAATTTCCACTCAAAAGGTATTAAATTAGATAATTTATTGTTTAAATATTTTATTTTTTTTTGTGGTAAAATCACTATAGATTGAAATCTATAAAATGTATAAATATGAGTACTCATTTTATTTTTTTACATAGTTATATATTATATTAATGTTTTTATATTATTTGTAGTAATTAAAGATTGTCCATTCATTTCTTTAGGTATATTTAGATCTAATATATCTAAAATTGTTGGTGCTATATCTGCTAAAGATCCATAATCTTTTAATTGATTAGCAAATATTTGTTTATTATCAACTAAAATAAATGGAACCATATTTAAGCTATGAGATTTACATGGTTTATTATCTTTATCTATCATATAATCTGCATTGCCATGATCAGCTGTAATAATTAATTTAATATAACTATTTTCTATTTTATTTAATATCTTTTCTATACATTTATCCACAACCTCAATTGCTTCGATTGTTGATTCTAAATTTCCTGTATGTCCTATCATATCTGGATTAGCATAATTAACAACAATAAGTTGGTATATCTTTTTATCAATAGCTTTGATAATACTCTCTGTAATTTTATAGGCTGACATTTCAGGTTTTAAGTCGTATGTTTCTACTTTAGGACTTGGTATCAATTCTCTGTCTTCTCCAGGGAAAGGCTCTTCTATTCCTCCATTAAAAAAATATGTTACATGAGCATATTTTTCGGTCTCAGCCAATCGTAATTGCTTTAATCCATTATTTGAAATAATTTGACCTAAAAAATTTGTTTGATTTTGTGAAGGAAATATCAGAGGTATATTTAAGCTGGAGTCATAGTTTGTAAATGTTGTAAATATTAAGTTGTTAATATTTTTTGTTTTAAACCCTTTAAAGTTTTTTTTTGCTAATGAATGTAATAGTTGTCTAATTCTATCAGGTCTAAAATTAAAAAATAAAATACCATCATTATTTGTGATTTTTCCTGCCTTTATTCTTGTTGGTGGAATAAATTCATCTGATATATTATTTTCATAGTATTTTTCTATAACTTGAATACAATCAGTTGTATGTTCAATACAGTCATCTTCTGTTAAAATATTATATGCTTTTTCTATTCTCGACCATCTACAGTCTCTATCCATACTATAATATCTTCCACTTATAGTACAGATCTGTATATGATCATAATCTTTTATATAATCTAGTATTTCCTGAATAAATTTAGTAGCTATTTTAGGAGCAGTATCTCTTCCATCTGTTATTAAATGTAAGCATATAGAGTTTCTATATTCTTTGATAATAGTAATTAAAGCTTTTAGATGGTTTATATGTGAATGCACGCCTCCATCCGAGCATAGTCCTATAATATGAATTTTTGATTTTCTTTTATCTATTCTTTGACAGATATCATGAATAATCTGATTATTAAAAAACTCTTTTGTCTCTATTGATTTTCCAATACGTACTAAATCTTGATCAATTACTCTACCTGATCCAATAGTTGTATGACCAACTTCTGAATTACCCATTTGTTTATTTGGTAATCCAACATCTATTCCAGAAGCGGTTAATAAAGCATGAGGATAGTTCTTCCATACTTTATCAATGTTTGGTGTATTTGCCAACTTGATTGCATTACCTTTTGTTTCTTCTGAATATCCCCAGCCATCTAAAATTGTTAGTATAATAGGATATATTGTTTTATTATGCATAAAAATTAAAGGAAGGGTTTCATTTTATTAATTATTAATTTAATGAGAATAAAGAGATATTTAAATAATTATATTTATGTATATTTGATGATTGGTAAAAAAGACTAGAAATATATTATATTAATTATATCATACTTCTAGTTACATTTAGTATTTTATATAATGATTGAGAATAAATATATTATTATTTTAACTTAATACATTAATTGCATAATTCAAGTATGTATTAGCTTCATTTGCTGCTTGGCCAGATAAACCATGGCTATTTTTCATATAGTCAATTGCTTCAATATACCAACTTGGTGATAGTTCAAAACTACGATTTATTTCTTCTAATCCAGCAACTAAATACTCATCCATTGGACCAGTTGCACCAACGATTAAGCAATAAGTTGTCATTCTTAGATAATAACCAATATCTCTTGCACATTTAGCTTTACCAATAGCGCTAGAAGCATAAGTTGGCCCAGGCATTTGAGTTACATAGGGAAATTTTGTATAAACAGCTTGAGCAGCACCTGTAATTAATCTTTGTGCATTACTCGTTAATACTTTAGCAGCCTCTAAGCTTGCAGAAGCTCTTTGATATCTTCCATTTATTGACTGTAATTCAGCATTACTTAAAAATCTTCCTTGGCTATCTGCTGATGCAATAGCTTCTGTAATAGGTGTTTTCATGTCTAAGCTATAATTCCTTATATTTTATTATTTGATTGGCACTATATTTTTTAATTAATACATATATTATACTACTGCTGCTGCTGCTCTATCAAAATATACACTTAATTCAGAAGTTAGTGAACTACAGTCTCCTAATGCTACTCCACTTAAATCATTTGCTAATGCAATAGAAGCTTCTTTCATTTTTTGTATGGCCACTGCAACAGAAGCACCTGGTGTTCCTAAAGCTTGATATGTTTCTCTTAAACCATTTAAACATCTGTCATCTAAAACACTAGAATCTCCAGCAATCATAGCATAACTAACATATCTTAAAACAATTTCCATATCTCTTAAGCATGCTGCCATTCTTCTACTTGTATAAGCATTACCACCAGGCTGAACTAATTGAGGCTGTTCCGCAAATAATGCCCGTGCAGAATTTGTTACTATTGCAGATGCATTAGAGTTAATTTTATTCACAGTATCTAATCTTTTATTACCTTCTGCAACAATAGCTTCTAAAGCTTCTATTTGTTTATTGCTTAGAAATTCTCCTCTAGCATCAGCTTGAGCTACAACTTTGGCAAATGCATCTAACATCTTTATCTCCCTTATTATTAAATTGAAGATTATTTAAATAATTTATACTTTACAAAGTTATTATATTATAATAGGATCTACTTTTTTTATTAAAAAATATTAAAAGTAAGTTTGTCTATTACTTTTTTATTCACTTAAAATTTCTGGCTCTGTTATTTCATCTATCATTTCAAGAATAGCTCGAACTATCGGTTTATTGATTGGATCATCTATTATATCTATATCTTCGTATTTACGTCGTTTTGCACGGTTTGCAACTTGTATAGTTATTTTGTATCTATTATTAGCTAATTCTAACAATTCTTCTGTCTTATATATTATATATTTTAGATCTATTTTATTGGACTCATTATATTTTTTCATTATTTTAATAGCTTGTATTAATATTTATAAAATTATACTTATAATTTACGTTATGAATAAACTTTATTTTATTTTTAATTGTTAGTTAGTAATTGTGTATATTTTATTTAAATATGTGTAATACTATAGCAATAATATTAAAAATATTAAATATTTATTTACTAATTATTTTTTGTCATATGTCTACTCTTTTAATGAGTTTTTATATACATCGAGTAATCCTTTTTATATATTTTTAATTAAGTCGTTACATTAATTATATAAATATATACTTCTTTATTTTAGAATCATTAAAAAAAATATATGCAAGCATCAAGATATTTTACTTATAAATTGGGTCATAGCCAAGGATACTCTTTCATTAGTAATGAAAGAGATGCATGTGGTGTTGGCTTTATTGCTCAAATTAATCAAAACTCATCTTATCAGATCGTTGGACAAGCACTCTATGCATTAAAATGCATGGAGCATAGAGGTGGTTGTAGTGCTGACAATCAATCTGGTGATGGAGCTGGTATTACTACACAAATTCCATGGAATCTATTTAAATCAGATTCTTCACAACTTTTTAGTAATAGTGATACAACAAACTCCTGTGGCGTTGCAATGGTATTTATGTTACCTAAATATTTAAATGAGATTAAAAATATTTTTAGTTGGGTTTTAGATGAATATCAAATAAAATTGCTTGGCTGGAGAGAAGTTCCTGTTAATTCATCTGTTCTTGGCTGTAAGGCAAAAGATAATGAACCTCTTGTTATGCAGTGCTTTGTCCAAGCTTCTGACGATAAATCAGATGATTTAGAAAGAAATTTATACTTAGTTAGAAAAAAAATTGAAAAGCTGGTCAATAGTACACATTTTGATATTCATAAAAATTTTTACATTTGTTCTTTTTCTACTCGTACAATTGTATATAAAGGTATGGTTAGATCAGAGGTCTTATCATTATACTATAAAGATTTATCTAATGTACTATATCTTAGTAACTTTGCTATGTATCACAGAAGGTTTAGTACAAATACAATGCCTAAATGGTCATTAGCTCAACCAATGCGTTTTATTGCTCACAATGGAGAAATTAATACTTTACTTGGTAATTTAAATTGGATGAAATCTAAAGAGTCATTATTTACATCTAAAAAGTGGGAAAAATTTTATGACGTTTTAACTCCTATAACTAACTTTGAGAATAGTGATTCTGCCAATTTAGATTCAGTTGTTGAATTATTAATTCAATCTGGTAAATCTCCTCAAGAATCTCTGATGATTTTAATTCCAGAAGCTTATAAAAAGCAACCCTCTTTAAATTCATTTCCTGAAATTGTTGATTTTTATGAGTATTATAGTCATTTACAAGAACCTTGGGATGGTCCAGCATTAGTTGTTTTTAGTAATGGGAATATTGTTGGAGCTACTTTAGATCGTAATGGCTTAAGACCTGCTAGATATATAATTACTAATAATGGAATAGTTAGCCTTTCTTCTGAAGCTGGTGTATTCAATATTAATGATAATTCTATTTTACAAAAAGGTAGGCTTGGACCTGGCCAAATGCTTTGTGTTGATCTGGTTAATAAAGTTATATTAGATAATTTGGTTATAAAGAAACAGGTTTCTCAACAATTTCCCTATAGTAAGTGGTTAAATAAATATAAAAAAGAATCAATTAATCATAATTATTTAAATAGTGTTGATTTAGATATTATTGATATAATTCGTTTACATACAGCTTTTGGTTATTCTAATGAAGATGTTGAATTAGTTATTGAACATATGGCAAGTTCTGCAAAAGAACCAACTTTTTGTATGGGTGATGATATTCCTTTAGCTGTTTTGTCAACTAAACCTCATTTACTATATGATTATTTTAAGCAACGCTTTGCTCAGGTGACTAATCCTTCGATAGATCCTTTAAGAGAAAGCTTAGTCATGTCTTTAGACACATACATTGGTCCTAAAGGTAATTTATTAGAACCAAATGATTCTATGGCTAAATTTATGAAGCTAAAATCACCTATTTTAAATGAAAATGAGTTAAACGATTTATCTAAAAGTATTTTTAAAGTATCTAAATTTAATACATTTTTTGATATTGATTTAGCTACAAGTAGTTTTTATAATCAGATAAATGATATTTGTATTCAATGCGTTGATTCCATTAATAATGGTACAGAAATTATTATTTTAACCGATCGTGTTGATATTTTAAATAAAAATTATATTTTTATACCTCCTTTATTAATTATAGGATCTGTGCATCATTATTTAATAAATCGAAAATTAAGGCATAAAGTTTCATTAATTATTGAGACTGGTCAATGTTGGAATACCCATCATTTTGCATGTTTAATTGGTTATGGTGCAAGTGCTATTTGTCCCTATTTGGCATTTTTAACTGTAAGAAAATGGTGGTATACTACAAAAACTCAAAATTTAATGAATAAAGGTAAATTAACTAAATTAAGTATTGAGCAATCGCAGGAAAATTATCATTTAGCAATAGAAAAAGGTTTATTAAAGATTCTGTCTAAAATGGGTATATCTTTATTATCTAGTTATCATGGGGCACAAACTTTTGAGATTTTGGGCTTAGGAACAGATATAATAGATATGGCTTTTTTAGGAACAACCTCTAGATTAGGTGGTATAACACTTAAAGAGTTATTTAAGCACTCTTTAGTAACTTATAATTCTGCTTTTATTACAAATTTACCCAAAAAATTAATTAATTTAGGTTATGTTCAATATAGACCTGGTGCAGAGTATCATGTAAATAATCCAGAGATGTCTAAAATTTTGCATAAGGCTGTACGTAATGCAGATTCTGAATTATATAATAATTATAAAGATTTACTAATTAATAGAGAGCCAGTTAATTTAAGAGATTTATTAATTTTATCTAGCTCTAAATCTTCTATTAATATTAGTGATGTTGAGCCTATTGAAGATATTTTAGAGCGTTTTTGTACTGGCGGTATGTCACTTGGTGCTTTGTCTCGCGAAACTCATGAAACTTTAGCTATTGCGATGAATAGGATTGGGGGAAAATCAAACTCAGGTGAAGGAGGAGAAGATCCTGTTAGATTTAATCGTATTGTTGATATTAATTCAAATGGGACTTCAGATAGTTTTAATCATTTAAAGGGCTTGAAATTTAATGATATTGCTAGTTCTGCTATTAAACAAATAGCTTCTGGGCGTTTTGGTGTTACGCCTGAGTATTTAGTAAATGCTGAACAGTTAGAAATAAAAATCGCTCAAGGTGCTAAGCCTGGAGAGGGTGGTCAATTACCTGGGAAAAAAGTCAGTAATTATATCGCAACATTGAGAAACTGTAAGCCAGGCGTGACTTTAATTTCTCCACCACCTCATCATGATATTTATTCTATTGAAGATTTGTCTCAACTAATTTTTGATTTACATCAAATTAATCCGAGTGCAAAGATTTCTGTTAAATTAGTTGCATCTATAGGTATTGGTACAATAGCTGCAGGTGTAGCTAAAGGAAATGCCGATATTATTCAAGTATCTGGTCATGATGGAGGTACAGGTGCATCTCCTTTAAGCTCAATTAAGCATGCTGGTGTTCCTTGGGAATTAGGATTAACAGAAGTACATCAAACTCTATTAGATAATGAATTAAGGAATAGAGTTATTTTAAGAGTTGACGGTGGATTAAGAACTGGTAAAGATGTAGTTTTAGCTGCTTTAATGGGGGCAGAAGAGTTTGGTTTTGGTACAGTTGCTATGATTGCCACTGGTTGTGTAATGGCTAGAATCTGTCATACTAATAATTGCCCTGTTGGTGTTGCAACTCAAAGACAGGATTTACGTAATCGTTATCCAGGTATTCCAGCTGATTTAGTAAATTTCTTTATTTTTATTGCAGAGGAAGTAAGGTCTATCTTAGCTGAGTTGGGTTTTAGTAATTTAAAAAGTATTATTGGTTTAACAAAGTTACTAAAATATAATAATTACAAATTATCTAAAACAAATTATTTAAATTTAGATGTTTTATTAACAAAAAATGATTTAGAGGATAATTTACATTTTCATGATACTGTACATACTAATGGTGTTGTATTAGATAATACTTTATTAAGTGATCAAAGTTTTCTTAACGCTATTGAGAACCAATTAAGTATAATCAAGGATATTTTAATTTATAATACTGACAGATGCGTTGGTGCTAGAATATCTGGATTTATAATCAAAAAATATGGTAAAAATAAATTTAATGGTAATTTACAAATTAATTTTAGTGGTGTAGCCGGACAAAGTTTTGGTGCTTTTATTTCTAGTGGCATTTACTTAAATTTAATTGGCGAAGCTAATGATTATGTTGGTAAGGGTATGAATGGAGGAGAGATAATAATTTGTCCTCCATCAACAATAAGTCAAAAAGTTTCTAGGAATGTCATTATTGGTAATACATGTTTATATGGTGCTACAGGAGGCTATTTATTTGCAAATGGTCAAGCTGGTGAAAGATTTGCAGTTCGTAACTCAGCAGCACAAGCTGTTGTAGAAGGTGTTGGTGATCATGCTTGTGAATATATGACTGGTGGTTTAATTGTAGTATTAGGACCTTCAGGACGTAATATTGCGGCTGGTATGACAGGGGGATTAGCTTATTTTTTAGATGATAGTGACAGCTTATTTCCTAAAGTTAATATGGAAATAGTTAGAGTTCAAAAAATTTTAACTAAGGAGTCTGAAGATCAATTGAAAGATATGATAGAGTTATATGAAATAAAAACTAAAAGCTTAAAAGCTAAAAGTATTTTAGATGACTGGAAAACTTATTTAAATTCTTTTTGGCAAATAGTACCACCATCAGAAGAGAATACTGCTTTTACAAATATAGAATATTCATCTTATTCAAGTATATTGAATTAAATCTTACTTTTTATATTTAATTCTGTAATATATTATTATAATATGTAGTTGTCAAATTATATTATGTTAATATAATAATAGAACTTGTTTATCTAATTTATTTTAAATTTTTTAAACAATCATTTATTTAGAAATAGTAATACTAATAATTTAAGGAATAGTTAAACCTAAATATGGCTCATAATGTAAAAGTATATGATACATGTATTGGATGTACACAATGTGTACGTGCATGTCCATGTGATGTTTTAGAAATGGTTGCATGGGATGGTTGTAAAGCTGGTCAAATAGCATCAGCTCCTAGAACAGAAGATTGTATTGGTTGTAAAAGATGTGAAACAGCTTGCCCTACTGATTTTTTAAGTATTCGTGTTTACTTAGGTGCAGAAACAACACGTAGTATGGCATTAACATATTAAAAAATAAAAATTAATCTAATATTGGAAGATATTTACATAATATCTTTTTTAATTAGTTAGTGTATTAATATATCTAAAATATTTTTTTTACTTATGATATAGTTATAACTAGTAATAAATATTAATTATTAGTTATTCTATGAATTTATTTAATAGAATAATATTGAATTCTTTTGAATCTAAAAAAAAATTAAAGTAATTGGTAATTTAAATAATTCTAATATAAATTAAGTAATTAATTTTTTAAAGCTGGAGAATTAGCTAATATAAATTAAATTAATCTTGTTGCTAAGAATAAAATAATATCTATTATAAAAAAATACAAATTTACTGATATGCATTTCTTCTATTAATCCTATTGAGTGATATAATTATATTTTAGTAAGTGCTGACTTAGTTGAAATTGATAATCTTGAGAGCTTTAAAAAAAAATATTTTTTTTATCTCAAAGTTTAGAATTAGCTCAAAAGACTAGCATGTTAATTAAATATAAGGATATTTGTGTCATAATACCTTATATATTAAATTTATTTAATTAAGTATCTTTAGCTAAACAGTTATAAATATTCTAAAAATAGAAAATTATAATATTTATGACCAAAATTTTTATAATTGTTAAATTAATTAAATCAGCAATCATAGCATCTTATTCCTTATCATCAACTTATATAATAATATATGCTATAAATATTCTTGTTATTATATTTTTAGGTCTTGATTATATAACTAGCTCGAGAATACTTCATTATAATGCTTTTAGTCTAGCCATTAGATCTAATATTGTTAAATGAAAAAAATTATGAGATGTATCTTTATATTAATAAAATTTATGATTCTATGAATGTATAATTTGATAATAATAATTTTCAAGCCTTATATTTATTACTGAGTGAAAGAGTGAAAAAATTTTTGCAATTAATTAATAGTATTATGTCATTAGATTTTTAGTACTTATATATTTTTTTTATTATAATTAGTATTAATGAATAGTTCTCGATTTCAACATTTTTTGAATTTTATAAATAGAATAAATGTTTTATTAATTATTATAATATTTATTGTACCTATATTATTTGTGTTTAATCTAAAAAAAAACAAGGATATTCGTTATTTATTGAATTTAGTCACGGTTATGGTATAAAGCAGGGTACAAATGTCAGTTTTAGAGGTATTCAAATTGGACATATACAAAATATTCACATGAAAATTAATTCTATTGTTGTTTTAGTATATATTAAATCCTCTAAAATTTTAATTCCAAAGCAATCTATTATTGAAACAAATCAAACAGGATTATTTAATGATATTGTTATAGATATTATTCCTTTAGGTCCATTACCAGTTGCCAACCAATTGAGTAAAAAAGAAATAGATATTAATGTTTTCTCTAATAATTGCTTAAAATCTAAATTTTTATGTAATTATCATTATCTATATGGAGGTAGAGGTTTAAATTACGATGATTTGATGCGAGCAGCAACTAGAATATCTCAACGTTTTGATGATCCTCGCTTTTTTAGCCTTTTTTATATCTTTTTACAAAATAATATTGATATATCAGACGATATTTTATATATATTTAAAAATATCTCTTATATTTTATATCTATTTATGAATATAATAGAAATTTATTTTTCTAAATATTTTTTTTAATTAAGTTTAGTATAATTATTGTTATTATTTTATTTACATAATTTTTATGGCTCATCGTAAAGTATTATTATTAAGTTTTTTAAAACCTGTTATTGAGTTAGAGTATAAGCTAGAAGAGCTTAGTCAAATACCTATAGAAGATATATTTTCTTTTAAAAAACAAATTGAATCAATAAAAAATAAATTAATTATATTAAAAAAAGATATATTTAATTCTTTAACACCTTTGCAAAGATTACATTTAGTACGTCAGTCAGATAGGCCAACAACACTGGACTATATATCATTAATGATGAATGACTGGATTGAATTACATGGAGATAGAGGGGGGGCAGATGACCCTGCTTTAGTCGTGGGAATAGGAAAACTATCTAGACAAACTGTTATTTTTATAGGTCATCAAAGAGGTAAGGATACTAAAGATAACGTAATTAGAAATTTTGGGATGGCTTCTCCTGGCGGATATCGTAAAGCTTTAAGAGTTATGAAGCATGCTAATAAATTTAATTTCCCTATTTTGACTTTTATTGATACTCCTGGGGCATGGGCTGGAATAGAGGCTGAAAGATTAGGTCAAGGAGAGGCTATAGCTGTAAATCTTAGAGAAATGTTTTCTTTTGATGTTCCTATTCTTTGTACTATTATCGGCGAAGGAGGTTCTGGGGGAGCTTTAGGTATTGGTATTGGAGATAAAATTTTAATGCTTGAATACGCAGTTTATACTGTTGCAACACCTGAAGCTTGTGCTGCTATTCTTTGGAAAGATAGTACAAAATCGTTAATTGCAGCAGAGTCTTTAAAGATAACTTCGTATGATTTAAAAACATTAAATATTATTGATGATATAGTACAAGAGCCTTTAGGCGGATCTCAAGCTGATCCAGTAATTGCTGCTTCTATTCTGAAGGATAAACTAATATTAGAATTAAATTCATTATTAAAGCTTTCTAGTGAACAAAGAAAAGTGCTAAGATATCAAAAATTTCGTAAAATAGGCACTTTTTACGAAAATTAAAGCATTTAATTAATATAAATTATGCATATATTAGTTATATTTATATATGATATATTAATAATTTATTATAAAAAGTGTAGTTAAGAAATCATTCCAATACTTCTTAATCCAATTATAGTGCCTGCACCCATTATGTGACCTAAACTAGTTGTTGCCAGTAATTCAGGTAGTCCTAAACCTTCTAATCCTAAAATAGGTATAGAAGGTACAAAGCTTCTTGTTTTAATTGCATATCTACCAATTACAAGGGATATAAGATTACATATAATCATAATGGCAGCAATTTTTATTGACCAAGCGGGTTTTTCTGATATAAAAGCTAAAAATAACGGTATATAATTCATTTATTTGATTTTTCTTATTTATTTTTATTCTTGATAATCATATACAAATAATATATATAATTATAATTTAATTTAATAATTTATAAGTTTTGTATAAGATATATGAAGTTAATGTATCAAATTGTATTCTTTATTTTGTTTGTTATTAAGATATCCAACCATAGCTATGAAGACCTTTGCCTAAAAAATTTACACCTAAATAACAAATCCAGACTATTACAAAACCAATAGATGCCAATATAGCAGGTTTTTTACCATGCCATGATTTATTTAATCTTGAATGTAAATAAGTCGCAAATATAATCCATGTAATTAATGCCCATGTTTCCTTAGGATCCCAACTCCAATATGAACCCCATGCTTCATTTGCCCATACAGCTCCTGCAATTATACCAATAGTAAGTAATGGAAATCCAAATCCAATAATTCTATAACTTAAATTATCTATACTTTCCAATAAACTAATTCGATTGTATTTATATGTTATATTATTATTTATTGTTTGATTATTAGGTAAAATATTTTTAGAATTATTTGAGTTATATTTTAAAAGAATTTTTTTTGTATAATTATAAGAGTTTCCTTGAAGCTCAATATTTTTTCCATTAGAAATTATTAAAAATAGAATAGATAGTATAGATCCAATCATTAATGTAGCGTAACTAATCATCATCACTGTAACATGCATCATTAACCAGTTAGATCTTAATGCTGGTACAAGAGGTGTTGCTATTTTCATGCTTGCTGGCAATGAAATACTTGCAAAAGCTATTATACATAATGATATAGGTGCTATAATTGCTCCTATTAATTTACTATTACTTTTTTTTGCTAAAACTATATGTATAAGTGTAATACACCACGTTAAAAATATTAGAGATTCATATAAATTACTTAAAGGGAAATAATTATTGACAACCCATCTTATTAGTAAACTTATACTTAAGCATATATTTATAATAACTGTTAATATATTACAAATGCTTTGTAGTTTTTCAATTCTTATTATAATTAAATTTATCCAATAAATAATAAATGTTATAAGTAATAAAGAGAAAGATATATTAATTAAGTTATTTTCAATTATATTCCAGCTCATATAAAATATAAATATTTTGTAATTATAATTTGTTATTTATAAAATATAATATAACTTATAATTTTTTTTTTATTCCTTTATTATTATTGCAAAAAAAAATTATATATTAAATATATAATTTTTTTTATTTATTATTCTTTAATAAATTCTATATTTATGATAAAGAATTAATAATATAATCTAGTGCAGATGCGTATTCAACTCCTGCTTGTGCACTCATATCACGAGGTGTACATAATCTATCACGTGTGAATGTGAAAGATGCAACATAAGCTCCAGAAGGAAGATTTAAAGCTTTGTATACTTCACGAGCGCCTGCAATACCCCATTCATCAAGAGGACCAGTTCCGCCTACTACAAGTGAATAGTTTACTAAACGCATGTAATGATCAAGATCTCTATAGCATTTTGCTACTTTTTCTTGACTGTCACCAGCTTCACCTGGATTTTTTAAATATGGGTATTTTGCAAAACAAGCATCTCCTGCTTCTCTTACAACAGCTTCATAATTACCGCTTAGTTTTTCTGCTGCTTCTAATCTTGCTGCAGAGCGTTGAATATTACCTTGAACTGATTCAAGATCAGAACTAGAAGGGAAACGACCAGCAGCATCAGCAGCGCTGATTGTAGTTGTAATAACTGATTTCATTATATATCTCCTTGCTAGATATAATATTTTTATATTTATGTGATTTTTTATATTGATATAAAGCTAAAAAAGCTTTATAAATATTATTGTCATTTAATTATTTAATAACTAAGAATTAGTTATTAGCTAATTGCAGCAGTTACTCTATCGCAATAACCAGCAGCTTCTGCAGCTAATGCAGAACAATCACCAGCAGCAACATCCATTTTACGTTGAGAAGCTGTGTTAGTAATAAATGCACCACAAGCTGCTTTCATAATATTTACTGCTCTAATAGTTGAATTATTTGGTACTCCAAGAGCAATATAAGTCTCTTTTAGTCCATTTAAACAACGATCTTCTAGTACAGAAGCGTCGCCTGCAAGAATAGCGTAAGTTACATAACGTAAAATAATTTCACCATCACGTAAACAAGCTGCCATACGTCTGTTAGTATAGCAATTACCACCAGGAGTAATTAGACCTGGATTTTCACAAATCATACCAGAAACAGCGTCAGAAACAATACAGCTAGCATTTGAAGCAATATAGTTAACTGCATCTAAACGTTTGTTACCATCAGTGATGAATGTTTTAAGAGCTTGTAAATCACTACCACTAATGTAAGCAGCTTTTGAATCTGAATTTACTACAACTCTAGAAAATGCGTCAAGCATTGAGCTCTCCTTAATATTTTTATATTCCGAGAAAAGAACTTGGCTGTTTCAGCTGTCAATTTTTTGTACAGGCTGATGTATTAGTATCGAATATACAATATAAAATATTTATGATCTGAATATATAACAAATTAATATTAATTAACAATTATTTTATTTGTCTATTAGGTTATAGAGTTTTTTATGTAATATTTAATTATATTATCTTTTATCATCATTCGTTTTAGTATTTTTTTTAGATATTTTTTTACTGTTTGTTGATTAAGTTTGTAAATTTTTTGTTTATATATTGTTAGTTGAAATTCTTGTTCAAGTTTTAATTGATTTATATTATCCATATTTATTTTAATATTAAAAGTTAAATTTAGTTAAATAAATTACAACTATTTTATAAGTTTAAATAAAATCTTAGACTATTTCATTCTATTTTCATTAATTCTAGTATAATGTTTATATATTCTTTACTAAATTGTGATTATAATTATTACTAATTTTTGAATGAATGATATAATATTCATTGTATTAATTTTTTAATATAGCTTGTATTAATTATTAATATTTAATAAATAATATAAATCTATAATAAAAGTTTATTACTATGATTATTAAGATTTTAAATGTAATAGAAAAATTTTTTAATATAATATATATATTAAATTATTGTTCTATATTAATTATTTTATGAGTTTAGGATTAATCTAGATAGTTTTTATGTCTATTCCAATTTTAAATTATTCGTTATCTACTCAAAATCAAAGAGTTAATAGCTTTGAGTATTTAGCAGGAGAAGAGCAGCCTAAAATTTATACAACTGATAATCTACCAAGTTCGTTTGAAATGGATCAAATTATTTGGGCATCTTATCGCCAAATATTTAGTGAGCACCAAATATTATCTAATACAAGAGAAATTTTTTTGGAATCACAACTAAGATTTAATCAAATTAAGGTAAAAGATTTCATCAAAGGTTTATTATTATCATCATCATTTAGATTGTTAAATTATGATGTTAATAATAATTATCGTTTTGTTGAAATTTGTATACAGCGTGTTTTAGGCCGTGATATCTATAATGATAGAGAAAAATTAGCTTTTTCTGTTATTATTGGTTCACAAGGTGTAGAAGTTTTTATTGATTTACTTTTAGATAGTAATGAGTATTCAGAGAATTTTGGAGAAACTGTTGTTCCATATCAAAGAAGAAGAATAATTGTTCAACGTAGTAAAGGTGAAATACCCTTTAATTTAAAAACGCCTCGATTAGACCAAAGCTTTTTAGATAAACAAGGTTTACCTCAATTACTATGGTCAGGTGCTGTTCGTAGATTTAGACCTCAAGAACAAAATCCTAAAGCAGGAGATCCAGCTTTATTTTTAGGAATGGTAAATGAAATCTCATTAATTTAATTAATATTAAAATGAAGGTAATAGATCTAATGATTTATTAATTTTATTTATAGTATAAGTGATATTATAATTTGTCTTATTTCTTATTTAATAATATAAAAAATATAACAATGCATAATATAACTTATATATTATTTTTATTATGTGATTTAACTACCTAGTTTAAATGCATCAACAAATAATCCGTATACTATGCCTATTTTTATATCATTCAGTAAAGTAAATAAAATATTACTTTTATATAATTGATAGGAATATAGTATTTTACTTAAAATTTCATTAAATGTAACAATTATTGCAGCACTCATAATTCCCCAATCTCCTGTTTGTGCAGGTAGTGTTGATAAAATACTAGCAATAAAAAAACCGAGCATTAAACTAATTATGTGTACACTAAAAATATTAAATTTATAAGTAAAAAACTTTTTAATAAATTTTATTATATTAAATATAAAAATCAATTATTTTTTATTTTATTTATTATAGATTCTGTTCGCTTAGACTTATAATCATATATTCAAATGGTTCAACAATGATATTATAATTTATTACTTTTTTAGAAATAAGCTCTGCTTTAATTATTTCCTCTAAAATTTTTATACTTCTAATAGTAGGTGAAAGTGGAACATTTAAAGAATTATATGTTTCTTTTAGTCCATCTAAAACTCTTTCATTTAATATATCAGTATTACCTGCAATTAAAGCATAGCTAGCATATCTTAAATAATATTCAATATCTCTTAAACATGCAGCATATCTTCTAGTTGTATAAGAATTTCCTCCAGGTCTAATTAATTCTGGTTGTTCAGTATACAACCTTGTAGCTGCTTCTTTAATTATTTGTGATGATTGATTATTAATGATTTCCACAGCCTTTAATCTTTCTATTGCAGTAATAAAATAGTTATCTATTTCTTGCATAGCAATATCATCTAAATATTTACCAGTTAAATCATATTTATTTACAACACTAGTAATAGCATCTTTCATTTTTCATATCTCCTAAATTATAATATCTGTTCATTATCAATAATATAATATAATTTACTCGTGTATTTAAATAATAAGTTATGATTTTTTTATATATTAATAACAAAAAAGAAAAGTCTACAGCTTGTAAAATTGGTAATTAGAATATTATTTATCCTAAAACTTTTATATTCTTAATATATTTATATTTTAAGTATGAAAATCATTTTAATATAGTGGATTTACTTAATCTTTATTAATAATATTTATATTCATTAATTAATAGATTCTTTTTTCAATGAAATTGCCAATATGAATTTATAAATATATTTAATTTATATTTTTTTGTACGAGAGCCTTTCTTTTTTTTATTATTGAAAATAATCTTAGATTTATATAATAATCTATAAAAGCTGATTTTAAAAATTTTTTATCTTAAAAAATTGATATTATATTATTTAATTATGCTTAGATGTTTTTATACAAATTAATTATTTTAATAGTTTTATATTTAAGTTCACTATTTAATAAAAAAAATCAAAAAAAATAAAATCTGTATAAGATCTTTTTTTTAGTTTTTTGAAAACGGCTTTTTGTAGTTGTTGGGGAATATCCCCCATATAGTAGAAAAAAACCGCTTTTTACGTTCTGTATCGAACTAAAATTTTCGCGCTTTTTAAAACAAAAAATGCCTTTTTTTTTTACGAAAATTTTTCTTATTTTTTTGCGTTTTCTTTCGTTATTAAGAATTCTAATAGATTATATGTATGAACAGAGCTTTTTCATAAACTGATAAGTAATTATTTTTCTGTAATATATTTATTTATTAAAGCTTAATTTTTTATTCTGAGCTCTTAGTAACTTTAACTCTACGGGAGATATTCCTAGCATGATGGAATCTATTAGGCTTTCTTATCTTTTAAATATATCATTTATCAATGTTAGCGATTTAAGTATTCTAAAATAATTGTTTTATATTATTCTAGTGATAGATTAATATGATGTTCTTTAAATTTTTAATTAAATTTTAAAGTAATGCTTATTATTAGAATAATATGAAAAAAATTGTAGGAAATTATTCTTAATTAATTTTAAGATATAATACTTACATATATTAAAAAATAGATAATAATATATATGGATTTATCTATGTTTATATAATGTAATATGGATGATTATTATTTTTTAGTTCGAGTCAATCACAGTCAAAAAATAGAATTATATTGCTTTGATAAAATAATGACCTGTAGTTATCCTACCTGTTTTACTGGTAGTAGTATGAATATTTTATTGGATTTACTTAGTTTACATAATATAATTAAATCTATCTCGATTATTCATGCATTATATTTAGGTAAAGAATTATCTAAAGCAGAAATTGTTCTTTTTACTAATCAAAAATATATACAAGAATAAATGATTTTGAGCTTTTTTGATTTACAAAAAGTCTAATAAGTATTAGATATAGATATTTTTTTATTTTTTTTCTTAGATCTTAATAATTATGTTAATATATAGTTATTAAAATTTATTTTTGATAACAAATGAAGAGCATGTAACTCAGTGGATAGAGTACCAAATTCCGACTTTGGTTGTCGAAGGTTCAAATCCTTCCTTGCTCATTTTTTAGTTTTATCGTATAATTTCTACTACTATTTTTTTATAGATATTTTTATAGTATTGAAAAATTGGGACTGACAGGTTTCTACATATTGATATTATTTAATACGAGTAATAAATACTATTTACAGTCTGTTTTTTTTAAACAAATGCAAAACATAACATAATAGTTCTTTCTAATAAAAAAATATTAATTTAAGTTATTAGAATGTTAAATAATATTATTTAAATTATTATTTGATATATCTGAATATATGCTCTTAATAAAATTTATATTGATAATATAAAATTTTTAAGCAAAGTATTAAATATTCCTTATTAAGTGATTTATTGAATTAAAATTTATTTTTATTACAAATTGAATTAGTTAATATCAATATGGACGTGGGTTCAATTCCCTCCAGTTCCATAAAAAATTATTAAAATGATTATATTTTTATTTGATTTATTCTTAGTTTCTATAATATATTTAATTATTATAAATTTCTTTATATCATATTAATTATTTATGATCAAATTTGATGACTTTAATGCAAGCAATGTTTGAAAACTATTATCAGTATTTAAATAATGAAAACACTCTGGTTTTCATTGCAAAATCGAATAAGAATTTATATGTTTCATCTAGTAAGCTTTTAAATTTAAACAAATATGTTGAATCTAAATTTATTTCTCGTAGTTTTTGGAATAAATTTATTAATCAATATTGGCAAGAGACTATTTTTATTTCTACAACAAATACCTTGTCAGAAAATTATATAAATAAATTAAAAACAAATGGTTTATCTATATATAAAGAAAATGATTATAAACATTTTTTATTGAATTTTAGTAAAGACTTAATTAACGGTAAAATACATGTCTCACTAGATAAAAGTTATAATCGAGAAGAGGCAAATATTCCATTAGTTATTCATAAAAAAAATAAATATATTAAATATATTTGGCGAAAAGGTATAAATTGGCATATCTCTTGTTTATATTTTAAATATTTATCAATGAAAAGTAAATTTTTAAAAAAAATCCCTTTAGTAGATTTTACTAATATTAATGTAAATTCTTTGCCAATATTTACTGTAAGTAATCAAAGTAATAAATTAATTATGGCTGAATCAGCTGATCAAATTTTAATAGAAAAGCATTTATTACAATTATTATATAATTGGTATAATGTTATATCTTTAAAAAATATTTATTTGAAAAAGTTATATACAGGTTTATTGTTTATTAATCCAGAAGATGCTTTAGAATATAAAGATTATATAACATATAAATATTTGCAATCTAGTCAAAATAATGCTCTTAAATTTTTTATAGGGCAATTTAATTTATATTATAAATTATTATATTCTACAGCATATAGTAAGGAGTTTAGATTAATACCAGATTTAAAAGAAGTAAGTGATTTTGTTTATAAATATCAGTATTATAAAAATATTAATTTTGATAAACAACAAAAATATGGAAAAAATTATTTTCAAGGACAGCCTATTTATATAATTGAACCCTTATTAATTAAAAACAAAAATACAAATAAACAACAAAAAGTTGATTATTTTTATTCTTTTAAAAGCAATAATAAAATTATAAACTATAAAGCTATATTTTTAAATTATGAAACAGCACTTATTGCATGGAATAAATTTAAAGCAGAATATTCCCACTATAAATTGCCTAAAAAACCTTGTATTTATGTATCTAATTTAGAAAATTTTATTAAAATATACAATAAGACAAATAAAAATTTTCACTTTATATTCGTACCTTCTCCACAAACATATAATTTTATTAAAAGCCAAAAACAATTTCAAGATAAAAGTTATTTAAAACATATGTTAATTGATAAAAGCTTATATCTAAAAAGTTTGTGTCAAAGATTTATTTGGTCTTTAACTAGTAGACAACCTATAAATTGGTAACAATCTTTTTATAGTTTATTAATTTAAATATTTATTATAAATGATTATTTTAATATTTTAATAAAGAGATATTATTATATTACATTTATATAGAGTATTATTTTCTAGAGTAATACTCAATTACTAATAATTCATTTAATTGCAAAGCAACCCATTCTCTTTCGATAATTCCATTAACTTTAGCTGTTAAATTATCTTTATTAAATTCTAGATGATTTGGTATATTTATTAAACCTGGAAAATTCATATATTGTTTAATTAATGAAATTGATGCCGTTTTATTTTTTATATTTATAACATCTCCTGGTTTACATTGGTAACTACATATAGATAGAATATTGTTATTTACTAAAATATGTCCATGATTAACTAATTGTCTTGCGGCTGGAATAGTCGGTGATAAACCCAATCTAAATATTGTATTATCTAATCTCATCTCTAGTATTTGCAATAAAATTACTCCTGTAGATCCTTGTACTTTTTTCGCAATTTTTATATTTTTCAATAATTGTCTTTCGCTTAAACCATAATTAAATCTTAATTTTTGTTTCTCTTCTAGGCGTAAAGCATATTCAGATGGTTTACGTGATTGTTGACCATGTTCACCTGCTGGAAATGTTTTATTTGATTTTTTTCTTGTTAGGCCAGGTAAATCTCCTAGTCTTCTTGATATTTTTAATTTTGGTCCTATATAACGAGACATAATAATATTTATTCCTTATTTTATTATTAATATAAATTATAAATATAGTATTAAACTTAAATTAGTATTGATTTAATTTTTATTTTTTTGCGGAGATAAAATCATTATCATATTTTTCCCATCTCTAGAAGGAGTTTGTTGCATTTCCGCAATTGTACTGAGATCTTTAGACATTTTATTTAAAAGTTCTATTGCTAAATTTAAATGTTGTATTTCTCTACCTCTAAAAATTACTGTAACTTTAACTTTATCACCCGATTGTAAAAAGCGTAAAGCTTGATTTAGCCTAACATTATAGTCATGTTCTTCAATCTTATATCTCATTTTAACTTCTTTAATTGAAGCATTATGTTGTTTTTTTTTGGCTTCTTTAGCTTTTTTTTCTTGTGTGAATTTATATTTTCCATAGTCTATGATTCGACATACAGGTGGCTCAGATTTATCACTAATCATAACTAAATCTAGGCCTTTCTCTATTGCTATTTTTAATGCTTCATCTGAAGAATATATTCCTAGCTGTACTCCAAGTACATCAATTAATCTTACTTTAGGGTATTTAATACGTTCGTTAATAATAGGTTTTTCGTTATATTTATTTTTCAATTGTTTATTTATTTGACATAAATTAAAAGATATATAAATATCGTAATCTATTCTAAAATATTGGTAAATACATGTAAATTATTATAACATTAAATATATATTTTTTTATTTGATATTTATTTCTTGTATAAACAATAGTGAAATGAAACATACTCTTTCTGTTCTTGTAGAAGATGAATCTGGTGTATTGTCTAGAATATCTGGCTTGTTTGCGAGAAGAGGTTTTAATATAATTAGTTTGGCAGTAGGTTCTGCAGAACAAGTTGGTATTTCTAGAATTACTATGAGTGTTACAGGTGATAATAGAACAATAGAGCAATTGATAAAACAATTATATAAATTAGTTAATATTTTAAAAGTTCAAAATATAACTAATATACCTTGTGTTGAGAGAGAATTAATGTTAATTAAAATAAGTGCAACGCAAGTAAATAGATCATATATTTTAGAAATAGCAAATATTTTTAGAGCTAAAGTTGTTGATTTATCTAATCAATATTTAATGCTGGAAGTTACAGGAGATCCTGGTAAAATTGTAGCTATTGAACAATTATTAAGTCAATATCAAATTGTTGAAATTGCTAGAACAGGGAAAATTGCTTTAATTCGAGAATCTAATGTAAATACAGAGCTATTGAGAAAAGAATTAAGTAGTATTCAGATATATAGTTGAAAGAATATATAGAATATATCTTTTAAAATAAATAATATCTTTTTTGTATACTTTAATTAAGCCATGAACCTGGTTTTTCAACAAAGGATAAGCATTCAATTAAATCCCAATCAATAATTGTATAGTTTATTTTTTTCTGTATATTTATTTGTATTAATGTATTTTTTGGTATAAAAATTATATTTGTATTTTTCTTATCTTTTAAATTGGTATTTCCATGCTGTGTTTCTATAAAAATATATGTTTTACATTTTTTTATATGACGACAATTTACACAAATACACATAGTCGCAAATATGTAATCTATTAATAGCAGTTATAAGTTATGAAATAAAAGATAGGGATGGAGGGACTTGAACCCTCACGACCAATAAAGATCAACAGATTTTAAGTCTGTTGTGTCTACCATTCCACCACACCCCTAAGTTATATATAAATTTTTTATTAGGCGGCACCCAGATTTGAACTGGGGATAAAGGATTTGCAATCCTCTGCCTTACCACTTGGCTATACCGCCGATATCTTGTACTCATTTAAAGATTATTAAATAAAATATAGTACATAACAATAATGTATCTAAAATTCATCTAAATTGTCAATAAGTAAAAGAAATTTTTATTCTTGTGTAAATAGTCGACTTTTTAAAATATCCTCTGATTCAATCGTAACAAGGTCACTTTTAGTTAAAATTTTGTCACCACTAATAAAAATTCGATTTGCCTGCCTCATTCTTGCTCTATCAATAGCATTTTTTATACTTCTAGCATTAGCAAAATGGGGCTGCTTCATTCGTCTTTCAGCATATTCTAATAATACTGTATCAGCATTTATTGCAAATTGATATTGTTGTTCTTCTAACATTAATTTTGCAATCTGTAATAACTCTTCAGCAGTATAATCTGGAAAATCTACGTGATTAGTAACACGTGAAGATAAGCCAGGATTTGATTCATAAAATTTATCCATCTTATCTTTATAACCTGCAAATATTACAACAAGATCATCTCTTTGATTTTCCATAACTTGTAGTAATATTTCTATAGCTTCTGCTCCATAGTCTCTTTCATTATCAGGTTTATAAAGATAATAAGCTTCATCAATAAATAAAACTCCTCCCATAGCTCGCTTTAAAACTTCTTTAGTTTTAGGAGCAGTATGTCCAATGTATTGTCCAACAAGATCATCTCTTGTAACTGTTAATAAATGACCTTTTCGAATATACCCTAATCTATGTAAAATATCTGCCATTTTCATTGCTACAGTAGTTTTTCCTGTACCAGGACTACCAGTGAAAGACATATGTAAACCAGGGCTTCCAGATACTAAGCCTAAGTTATTTCTTAATCTATCAATTAGTAAAAGAGCTGCTATTTCTTTAATTCGTGTTTTAACAGGTGTTAATCCTACCAGTTCTTGTTCTAGTTCATCTATTACTTCTTGAATTTTTGTTTTATCATATTCTTCTTGTAAATTTACTAGAGTATCATCTGAATAATTTGTAATCATTGTATAATTATTTCAAAAATTATTATCTAAAAATCAAAAAAATAGTTAACTATTTTTTTGATTTTATATTTTTTATTTATAAATTAAAATTTAAAGTTTAAGATATGGTTTAATATCTAGAACCTTCTGGTTTTTCTGTAGCATAACTACGGAAGCAATACTTTTGATTTCTTCCTACATCTTCTGTTCTTACTAGTTCAAAACCTGGTTCAAAAGAAGGTCTATTAACAATAAATGATAATACACAACTTTCAACACCTCTTGCATTATCAAAAGCATTTACTTTTACATACTTATTTGAATTTTGTTGACGACAACTATTCAATTCATACATAACTGTAGCAGCATCTTTAATATCAAATAATGGAAGTCCCCATAATTCCCAGAAATTATTTCTCGGGTGTGGATCTTCTGTAAATTCAATATTAATAGCCCATTTTTGAGACATTGCATACTCAATTTGCTTTTTAATTTGTTCGTCAGTTAGGTCTGGTAAAAAGGAAAAAGTTCCTTGTGTAAGTCTCACTATTTTATACTCCTTATAAGTGTTAATGAATTAACAATAACAATTTCTATATATTGTATTTTGATAATTTTTTATTTTGTAGCTTTAAACATTAGCTGTTGGAGTTTCTACAAAGTCAGCTGTATCTGTAGAAGTATAGTTAAATGTAATGTCTTTCCATAAATCTAAAGCTGTTTGTAGAGGGCCACATGTTTTTGCTGCATCACGTAAAATTTGTGGACCTTCTGTTACATAATCACGTTTTTCATTTCTCGCGATTACCATAGATTCTAAAGCTACACGATTAGCTGTTGCACCTGCTTGTATACCATCTGGATGTCCAATTGTACCTCCTCCAAATTGAAGTACAACATCATTTCCAAGATAATCTAATAATTGATGCATTTGTCCACAGTGAATACCACCTGAAGCAACTGGTGTTACTTTACGTAAGGCTGCCCAATCTTGTTGGAAAAAGATACCTAGAGGTAGATTAGTCTCTAAGTATGGTAATAATAGTGTGTCATAGAAGCCTTTAATCATTAAAGGATCGCCTTCTAGTTTACCTACAACTGTACCTGCATGAATATGATCAACACCTGCCATGCGCATCCATTTACAAATAACTCTAAAATTCATACCATGAATTTTTTGACGAGAATAAGTTGAATTACCTGCACGATGTAAATGTAAAATCATATCATTTTTACGAGACCAAATTGCCATTGATTGAATAGCAGTGTATCCAATTACAAGGTCAACCATAATAATGATTGTGCCTAAGTCTTTAGCAAATTCAGCTCTTTCATACATCTCTTCCATTGTAGCCGCTGTAACATTCATGTAGTGACCTTTTACTTCACCACTAGCTGCAACTGAGCGATTTACAGCTTCCATTGCATACAAGAATCTTTCTTTCCAACGCATGAATGGTTGAGAATTGATATTTTCATCATCTTTCAAGAAATCTAATCCGCCTTTTAGTCCTTCATAAACTACACGTCCATAGTTTTTTCCAGATAAGCCTAACTTAGGTTTTACTGTTGCACCTAAGAATGGGCGACCAAATTTATCCATGCGCTCACGTTCTACAACGATACCTGTAGCAGGGCCTTGGAATGTTTTTAAATAAGCTACTGGCATACGCATGTCTTCTAATCTTAATGCTTTTACTGCTTTAAAACCAAATACATTACCAATAATAGAAGCTGTTAAGTTCGCAATAGATCCTTCTTCAAATAAATCAATATCATAAGCAATATAAGCAAAGTATTGATCAGATGTATTAGGAACCGCATCAACTTTATAAGCTTTAGCACGGTATAAATCACAAGCAGTTAATAAATCAGTCCATACTACAGTCCATGTAGCTGTAGAAGATTCACCTGCAACTGCTGCAGATGCTTCTACTGGATCAACTCCTGGTTGTGGAGTAACACGAAACAATGATAATACATCAGTTTCTTTGATTACATAATCTGGATCCCAGTATCCCATTTTTGCATATGGAATTACACCGGATTCATAACGTTCATTTTTAATTCTTGTCCGTTCTTCTACAGAATTAGACATTCATTCCTCCTTGAATTTAAGGCAGTATCATTAGATATAAAGTAAGTTATAACTAAATAAGTTCATCATAAAATATTTTTGATTAAATAAGTTAAGAATTTAAATATTTTTGTACATAACTAGCTTTATATATAAATTTATCACTATATATAAATCAAAGAATCGCAATATTACTTATCGTAGTGATAATTTTATCTAATGATACTTAACTATTCTCATTAAACTTTTTATAAAAATAGTCAATATATTCTTTTTGTGATAATATTTATCAAGCAAGGGAAAAAAACTTGGAGAAAAAATGCATTGTCAGTATTTAAAGTAAAAGATGCTTCTTTTCATGAAGAAGTTATAGACGCAAGTTGTCCAGTTATAGTAGATTTTTGGGCTCCATGGTGTGGTCCATGTAGAATGATAGCTCCAGTAATTGATCAAATTGCAGATGATTATAAAAATATAATAAAAGTTGTTAAGATTAATACAGATGAAAATCCGACTACATCCACAGAGTATAGTATAAGAAGTATTCCTACCGTAATGATTTTTATTAATGGACAAAAGGTAGATACTGTAATTGGTGCTGTACCTAAATCTACATTATTAAATGCATTGAATAAACATTTAAATAAGCAAAACAAGCAATCTATAATATAATTATTAATTTATAAAATGTCTAAAGTCTGTAAAGTTTCTAATAAAAAAGCAAATAATGGATATAGTATTTCACATTCTCATGTTAGAACAAAAAAGAAACAGAATGTGAACTTGCAAAATAAAAGAATTTGGTCAATAAGTAAAAAACGTTGGTTAAAAATTAAAGTATCAACTAAGATTATTAAATCGCTACATAAAATAAAGTTATAGTTTTTTATAATTTTTTATCCAAATAGTGACAAATTTAGATAAATATGATAAACTAGATATAGTTAAACTTTAATATTCTATTATTAAATTTAATAAATATACATTATTTTCAAAATAATAATTGTCTTAAACAATTAATTAAAAAGTAAATTTTGTAAAGTGTTTTGGTATATAAAAATTTAAGGAATTAAATATGAAATTTGATTTTGAAGTTAATAATAATGATCACAACTATGATCTAGAAGAATTAACAAGTATAAATGATGAGAATATAGAAATTCCAATTGGTTGGTCATCTATTTGTTTTAATGAAACAATCAATTATTACACTGATTGTCATGCTAAAACTACAAATTTAGATCTTAATTAGAAAAAAATATAATAATAATAATATTTATTAAGTATAAATATTATTATTATAATTAATTAAATTAGTTGCTAGTATAGCTCAATTGGTAGAGCAGCTGATTTGTAATCAGCAGGTTATGGGTTCAAGTCCCCTTACTAGCTTTAAACGTTTAATAAAGAAAAGTCTAAATATTTATTTTTATAAAAAAGGTAATATATTATACTTAACTTAAGCCTAAATTTTGTAGAGTTGGTATATTAGCTAGTAATAAATAAGCAAATCCAGAACCTCCTATTGCACCTACTAAAAAGCCAGCTGTAAATTGTCCCCACCCTTCAGATGTTTGCAATAAGTCTTTTGTTTCTTCATTATTGGCGTCAAAAGATGCACTACCATACATAGACAAACAAGCTGTTAGTATTATAATTAATCCAACAGCTGATAAAAAACCAGATAATAGTGCAACATCTGTATTTCTTAAAGGTCCTAACTTATCAAAAGGACCTATTATAAAATAACCATGAGCCATACCTATCTCTAATCCTCTCAGTAAAGGAGATAAGCCTCTTCTGTATGCAGGTAAATTGCTTAATAAGCCTTTCGTGAAACTTGATGTACTAACTGGTGTTGATAAGTTACCAACAAATGCATCATTGTTATAAGGTTGAATAAAATCTTTCATAAATCTGTTTTCCCAGAAGGTTTTATATTATATATATTTATATAATAACAAATAATTGTTATTTTACGTTGAAATATGAAGTTTTTTTTAATTTATCGTATACAATAAATGTAGGAAATTAATAATTATAGTTATATGCAAAATTAAAATATCAAATGAGGATAATTTTATGTCATTATTGATTAGTTATTTAATATTTGTTACTTTATTTACTACATTAGCCTTAGGACTATACTTTGGCTTACAAGCAATTAAATTAATTTAATCCCTAGTTATAAAATAAAGCTTTTTTTAATGCTTTATTTTATAATAAAATAGAAATGATAAAATTTTTTATAATTATTATAAATAAAATAAAATATGTCAAATACAAGAGTCGATAAAATATTAGGGTCTCGTAGATTTAGTAATTATTGGTGGGCTAGTACAATTCTAATTGGAAGTTTAGGTTTTTTTATTGTTGGTATATCTAGTTACTTTAAATACACATTTATCTCTTTAATTAAAAATGAAAATATTTTATTTTTACCACAAGGTATTATAATGACTTTTTATGGAACCATTGGTATTTCAATAAGTATATTTTTATGGTATACAATCATTTTAAATATTGGTAGTGGATATAATGAATTTAATAATGAAACGGGTACTATAACTATTTTTAGACTAGGTTTCCCAGGTAAAAATAGAATATTAAGATTAAATTATAAAATTAGTGAAATATCTTGTATTAAATTAGTTATAGAAGAAGGATTTTCTACTAAACGAGAAATTTACTTAAAAATGAAAGATAAAAGAGAAATCCCTTTAACAAAAGTTGGACAACCATTAGCTTTATCTGAAATAGAAGAAAAGGCAATAAATATTGCTACTTTTTTGGGAGTTAATGTTGAGGGAATAGATAAAATATAAATTTGATAATATTAAAAAATATATGTTATATTAAGTTTGTACAAGCGAGTATAGTTTAGTGGTAAAACCTTAGCCTTCCAAGCTAATGATGCGGGTTCGATTCCCGCTACCCGCTTATAGTAATAATAATTTTAAATTAAGCTAATAAGTGCATCTGGCTGGATTCGAACCAGCGGTGTCCTAATAGGATGGCGGATTATTCAAGTCGGCTTCAGATAAAACCTCTTGTACAAAACCGTACATGAAACTTTCATTTCATACGGCTACTATTTATTTAACTTAAATAATTAAAATAAATATATTGTATTTTTTGATTATAAAAGAGTAAATTGATATAATCATTCTTTATTTTAAAACTATTATATTTAAAAAAAATATTATTACGATGTTTTCTTAAATAATAGTATAAATATAAATTAGATACAGGATATATTAATTTAATAAAAAAAATGAATAAATAATTATAAATCATATTATTAAGATCTAAATATTGATGACTTACTAATCTATAAAAATAAGTGTTCTCATGTAGAGAAAAAATTTTACTTTTGAATAAGACCTTAAAATAAACAATTCCATGAAAATAAATAGACTTTATATTATTCTTATTATGCAATATAAAAGATATTGAATTATATTGATTTTTAAATAAATCTAGTTTATTTAAAAATAGATTATACCAATCTAGACCTAATAAAAAGATTTTTGATAAAAATAGATAAAACTCATCTATAAAAAAGTATGAATCTTTTAAAATATTATTAATATAATTAATTTTTAAATTTTTAAAATAAATATATATATGTTTATAAAATCCTAATTTAAGATTTTTTTGTATATATTTTGATAATCCTATTCTTTTTAAATTTTCTTTTAGAAAAAGATATTTATTTTGTAGATTATATTTAAATAAATTATTATAAATATGATACTTGTTTATATTATTAATATCATCTAGGATTTCAGTATTTTTCTCTTTTATATAATTAAAAAAAAATTTTGATTCCCATTCAGGCCTGATACATAAATAAATTAAATATTGCTTGATTTGATCAATGATAAAATAGTCTTCTTTGCTTAAATTATATGTATATAAACTTTTAAATAGATAAAACTTTTTAAAATCTGATATTATATATTTATTTTTTTTTTTTTCTTTATAAAAAAGATATAATTTAGCTGTGATATGTTCTATCGCATTTATTTTCGCTTCATTTGAATTCAGCAAATATTTTTGTAACTGATATAAATATTTTAAATTATATTGTTTAGCAGCTTTATATATTTTATTCTGAATTACTAAGATTCTAGTATTTATTTTTTTCCAAGGTAAGAGATTCCAATTAGTATCAATCTTTAAATTATAATTATAAGACATATCTACAGTAATTAATTATTTTAATTAAAATAATATATGGAATTATTTATAAATTATAGTTAAATAAACGCAATACGTCAGTATTATTTATTTGAATTTATATAAATCATAGAATAAATACTTTTTATTGCTTCTTACTAAATAGTTGTATTTGCCTTAACCATTTTTTATATTTTTAAATTTAATAGTTTAATATTATTTTTATATAAAAACTTTACTATTTAGTTACTCCGTTCCATATTTTTTATAATATAATTGACTTAGACTCCATTCTATATACTAATGGCCACGAACAAAAATCATACTTAGATTAACTCATAATAATTAAGTTTAAGGGCCTAAATATTTGATAAATTATGGTTATACAAATATTATTATTAGTACTTTTTCTGAAGGTTAGTTTTACTAGTCATATCAATTTTCCTGTTAATCTGCTTTATTTAAATATATTTAAGGCTATTATAGATTTAAATTGATTAATAGATTATATTCATGATTTAGAATAGTTAGATTTTCACTAACAAAAAAAATATAGTTTACTATGCTTTTAATTTTATTTATTAACATAGATTTTTAGTTAGCCAAATGTTGATAATAAAATAAACCTTTAACACCTAAAAAACGGGTCGCACATGAGTCCGCTGCCTTCGGCCTCTCGGCCACAGATGCATATGTAGGTATAATACAATTAACTCTAAAACAAAAGCAAGTAAATCTATTCATTCATATTATGATATGTTGCTACAGCAGATGGTGATATTTTATTTAAATATCTAAATATCCAATATTTAAAAATTGTATCTAAAATAACGGGAAATGTTGAGATGAAAATAAAAATAAAGTCTCTACTTTCTGGTAAACCAAAATGTCTTAATATAGCCTCTATAATGATTTCCCATCCATGAGGTGAATGAAAGCCTACAAAAATATCTGTAAATAAAATAATTAAAAAAGCTTTTGCAGTATCACTTAAACCATAAATATATTCATTAATAAAAGATTTTAAGATAGATAATTGTCTTTTACTAATAATTAAGATAATAATAAAAATAACAACAGAAATAGAATCTGCTATAATATTTTTGATTGCATTTGCACTTTCTATTGAATAAATATATGCAATATCTAAAGCTTTATCTGTCATTTTTTGTTGAATAACAGATTGTGACTGAGCATTTAATTTACCAATTAAAATATCAAAATGTATTTTTTCTTCAAATCTCTGTAAGTCAGCGAATGCTCTTTCTTCTTGAGACTGATTAATAAAGACATATTTACTATTTTTACTCCATAAATAGTTAATAACAGGATCTAAAATAAAAGCTTTAGAGATTTGATTTATTAAAATTGGCATAACGACTAAAATTAAAACATACTTAATAGATGCTAATGTTTGGTAACGAGCAACCTTAAATTCTTCTAAAGCCTCAATTTCCGAATTAGGATTCAGCTCTTGTTTAAATTTATTAAAAAGTCTACTAATAGAACGAGGAATGATACCTGTTTTTTCCAACGCTAGTTGATTAGTTTTTTTCAAATTCCAATATTTCATGATATTAATTTTATATGAGAGAAATAAATTAACAGTAGATTGTAAATTAGAGCATATATCTCAAAAAATATATAATGATATCTATCTGAATTTTTAGTGATATTTTAGTATTACTCTTGTATAGCTATAATTATTGTCATATATAAATAGGATGAATAGTTATATTATAACTAAATTTATTATTTTTTTTTATATCAACAAGACCTAATTTATAAAGATTGAAGAGTCGAGAGACATTCCCTATATTATACAGTTCTCATGGCTATCTTAAAATTTATTTTAAAAAAATGCTTTTTTATCTTTTTTAAGACAAGTATATATATTATTGTCAGTAGGTTATTTTCTTGTTATATAGAAAAGTATATATTGAGAAATATTTCTTTAATATAAGACACAATATCTATAAAAAAAATATCAGAATATATTTCTGCATTTGATAACAATAAGTATTCTTCTATTAAAAATAATAAATTTATAAATACAAAAAAGATTAATAGAATTGATGATCATCTTAATCACTTAACTTTAAAAATTATATCTTTGAAGTATCAATACGAAGAATATATAAAAATTGATAAAAAAAACATAGTTTAAAAATTAGATTCTAATATTTCATCTTTTTCACATAAAAAAGTTATTTTTTACAAATTAAAATATTTAAGTTAATTAAACCTACTAGAAGTTATATGAACTCTCTTAAGCTGTTTTATTATTGTTTACATCTGATAAGAAATCCGTAAATCCTGATTATACTAATCTGAACAATATCTTTGAGAAGTTTAAACATCCTATAGATTATTTTTCATTTTTTCTGTAATTAAGAAATTATTCATTAAATTAAAAAATTCTATTAACCTATCTTTTACTAATATTTCAATATAAGAATTTCTTTTAAATATATTTTTTTAATAAAAAGAATTATAAAATATATATAATTAATTGTTTAATAGTGAATAGCTCTATTTCTAGAGAAGATCACTTATACATAATATATTTATATTTTTATAATAGTTTAACAAATTCAAACTTCTTTTATAAATAAGAGTATATTTTATTGCTTTTTATTATATAAAAATTTTATAAAAATAAAATAAAGTGCCTAATTTTATAAATATCATTTTTAATCAAGAGGCTATATTAAAGCTAAAGCCTCTTGATAATTATCATGATATTAAAACATATAATATTCATTAAAAATATTTAAATTTTGTGTTTAATATGAACCTAATTTATAAATTAGAAAATTTTCGTTTTGAGAATAAGTTAAAAAAAATTTATTTCTTTAAATATAGTCCACATACTTTAGAAACTTTATTAATCAATAAAATAAATCTAAATATTAATCATTTCAACAATAAGTCATTAAATAAAAATTTAAATATCAAGGTCCTGAAAAAGATCAAAAGATCAGGTTATTTTAGTAACATAGAATATATTCATTTAAATAATAATAAATCAGAATATTTTATTCTACATTTTAAAATTAATCCTATAATAAAAAAAATTAATGTTAATAATTATAAAATCTTACTAATACCAAAAAGTATTTTAATTAATATATTTAGGGGACAGCTTGGTTTGCCTATAAATTATGCTGATATAAATAAAAATATAAATAAAATACTCCAATGGTATAAATTTAAAGGATATCAATGGACAAGAGTTCATTACTCGTATTCTAAAAGAAATAATATACTAGATATAAATATTTTTGAGGGGAGAGTTATAAAAAGTTATTGCCTATGCAATGAATCTATAGTTACCATAAAGCAAAAGTATTTTATATTTTATTTAAATTATTTAATCAAAAAAGAATTATTCATTCTACCTGGAGAAATACTTAATATGAATAATTTAGAGTTAAATATCTCTAAATTAAAAAAGAAATATTTAATTAATCATTTGAAATATAAAATTATAAATAATAAAAATGGGCTTATTATTACAATAAAATATAATTTATTGAAATATAGTAAAATTTCTATTTATCACAATCCAACAATTCTAAAAATATTATTAAATAATGTAAAAGTATTACGGTTATATAATTCATTTACTAAATGTCATGGATCTATAATTCAATATTTTTTTCATCTATATAAATATTATTACAAATATATTTTATATTCTCGTAATAAATATGAATTATATTATTTTAATTTATTTCACTTGCAATATAATCAAATACTTTTCAATTTATCAGTAAATATAATAACTAATAAAACTATAATTATTTGCTTTTTAATTATTAAGACAAGCAATAATTCTTCTGTTATTAATAAAACAAATAGTTTTAGTCAAGTATTTTTTTATCATACATATTTTTATGACTATTTATTCTCAGGCTATAAATATTTTTTAAATGAGTATTTTTATTATGAGAACTACTCATATCTTATCAAAAATTTTAAATGTCAAATACAATTATATTTAAAAAGATTAGATAAAATTATAATAGTTCAATATTTTATATGCAAGTATTATATTTATAATAAAAAAATCTGTCTAATTTATTTTTATAAAGAGATATTAAGACCAGCAACTCATTATCAATTAAAAAATATTTTACAAAAAAATAATAATATAGTTATAAAATATGAAATAAGTATTAAATATAATTACTTCAATTTATTTACAAATTATTACTTCAGAATTAAACAAATATTAAATATATACTATTCAATATATATTAATTTAAACACTAAAAAATTATATAGAGAACATTTGTTCAAATATTATTCAAATAATATTGAAGTAAACTGTCATAATCTTTATCAAATGCCTAAAATATTCAATACTTGTAATAAAATTAAAATTATTACTAAATTTAATTTTATTATAGGCTCTATTAAGGAGCAGCTTAATTCACCAAATTATTTAATTAAAAAGTCCACAATATATAATTTAAATAATAGATTAAACACTAAATTAACATTGGAATATCAAATATATCTAAATAAACATAATATTTTTTATCTTTACTCGATGTATAAGTCTCTGAATAACTTACATTTTACATATTTACATAATGATATTTACATTCACCATTACAATAATATATATAAACCAATCAGCTTAGGTATGGGTCTACAAATGAATACACCTATCAGATATATACCGAATATAAAAATAGAAGTACAAGCTGCTATAAAAGAAAAGTATTTAATCTCTTGTTATTTTCAGATTTAGCTATATCAATAAAAATCATTAGCTTTTTACTATATTAAATTTATGAACTTAAAATACAATTATTGGTTTGATAACTTACAGGGGAATTGGACTACAAAAAAAAGTATCTACTTAATAAAGAATAAAGTAGAGCGTAGATATGAAGAAAAATTTAATATAGAAAAAAATAATAAATCAACAGATTTTTTTAACTATAAATTAAAATATAATTTAAAAAAAAAAGAAGAGAGTCTATTCGTTCATGAATTAAACTTTGTAAACAATTTTATAAATAAGTTAAAACAATCATATAGTATAGAATTCAGAGAAAAAGATTTAATAAAACTTGAATCTAAGCTGAAAAATAATTCTATCAGTTATTATGAATATATTTATTTCATTAATAAGAATCTAAATATATCAGTTAGTTTTGTAAAAAAAAATAATAAATATTTAATGATAATATTTACATCATATATAAGAACAAGTACTTTTATTTAACTAAAGCTATATAGAATAAATTGCTAATAGCATCTGATTAAGATGCTAATATTTTTTTAACTTAAAAACAGATAATGATAATTCTCATTATTCTAAATCTTTTCTATTGGGATTTCTTGAAGGATCATTAGACAAAAAACCAAAAAAGAATAACGATATGAAAAAAATAACAGTTGTATAAACAAATATTTTCAAAGTTAGCATAAAATAATTCCTTAGATTATAGTAATATATATCTATAATTAGTATATATAAAAAAAGAATAATTGATTTACGAAATTATATTTTCATTTGCATTTTTTTTTTATTAGAATGTTTTAATGAAATTTAAATTAATTAATTATAGTATAATTCTTCAATTACTATATTATATGGATAAAAAGATAAAAGCTTAATTTTTTATCTTAAAAATCTAACTTTTGACTTTCTTCAGATTCATTAAGTGCCTTATAATTTAACTGTTTTAATTTATTCATAATTTTTTGAAAATATTCTTCAAAATAATTTTCTAATAGTTCAATGTCATTGCTATCTAACTTTAAAATAGCTAGTGTCTCTTTCATAGAAGCATTAAAGCTATCTCCCTTAGATAAGACTTCAATGAAAGCTAATCTTTCAGAAATATTCCAGCTCCATTCAAATAAATTAGTTATCTGCCTTAAAACTTTTAAAGTAAAAATAGAAATTTTTGAAGTTTTAGCCCGTTTGCCGGATATTTTTTCACATAAAGCAATAATTTCAGCAGAATTCCAAGCTCTATTACCCACTAAAGGTAAAATTTTATTTTTAGATTGAATAATTGATAAACTTTTAATAGTAATTTTGGCAATATCTTGAGTATTAATATAAGAAATTGCAGTTGACTCTCCAGTAACCCAAATAGACTTTTGATCTAAAACAGGTACTGCATATTGATTTATTAAACCTTGAAAAAAACCTGATAAACAAAAAACTGTATAATCTAAATTAGATTTAACTAACTTATTTTCAATTAATAACTTTAAATTTATTAATGGTATATTAGGATATTTATAAGCATTTAAAATAGAAAAAAAGATATAATGCTTAATTTTAGCTTTTTTAGCAGCTTCTATTAGAATAGATTTACCGATAAAGTCAATCTGTCTTGCATTATATAAATCATTTGCTCTAGATGTAGATGTATCAATAACTGCTGTGATACCATAAAAAGTCATTGGAATAGTTTCCGGTAGTGTTAAGTCACCATACACTAGCTGAGCTCCCCATTCTTTTAGAAAAGAAGCTTTTCTAAAATTTCTAACAAGACATTTTACTTGAAACCCCTCACTTAAAGCTCTTCTAACAACTTGCCGACCTAAAGTTCCTGTACTACCTATAACCAATAAACTCATAATAAAAATATTCCTAAACAAATATATAATTAATAATATAGAGTATATTCATAAATATGATGGGTAGAGAGGGACTTGAACCCTCATAACTAAAGTTGTCACATTTTGAGTGTGATGCGTATACCAATTTCGCCATCTACCCAATAAAATCATATATATCTAAATATACATTCATATTTTCATCACCTGCCATGAATTTATCACATTTATCATTTTATAGTCAATACTTAAATTCACCTGTAACAAGATTTCATAAGATAAATCTTAATTATAAAGTATCTCTTACTTTTTTAATCTTGATTATTATTCCTTATATTAACAATTTAAATATAATCTATAGTCTAATTTTATTCATTTATTTATTTATTTCTAAATTAAATTATAAATTATTTTTAATACAAAAAAGATCTTTTTTTTTTTGTTACTAATCTATAGTCTATTTTTTTATCCAAATTATTATCAAAAATTAGTAGATTCTCAATTTTACTATATACCATATAAAATAAAAGAGTTTTCTTTTTATTCTAATACTTATTGTTTAAATCAAATAATTATTTTATTTATTTGCTACTCAATTCCAACATTTATCATTAAAACATTTACTATTCATATAATATACCTAGAAGTAATTACAATATTATTAATAAGTACTAAATATGAATCTATTATTTTATTCTTTCTAAAGTGTTTACAAAAAGTAGATTTAGTGAATTATAAGCATAGAAATCTATTTATTTTAGTTATATCATTTACATCACAATTTTTAGAAAGAGTTGTATATAATCTGGATAATTTAAATTACTCTATTCAACTTAAATACAATTCTTTTTATAAATTACATATCGTTATGTCTCAACTCCTTAATAAATATATGCTAAATATTTTAAGTGATACATATAACATTTCAACTAATTTATGGAATAGAGAAATTGTAATAAAACATTTTTATAACTAATTAATATAGGAATTAATAAGAATATAATGACTTAGATTTTAAGATTCTTTATATAATTTATATTAATAAAAATTTATATAATATTTAATTTACTAAAATTCATATAAATTATGACAGAAGAAGCATACAATAATAAATCACAAATAGATTTGAAAGATTTTATTAATCAATCATATAAATATGGTTTTCATACTGATATTGATTCAGAGTATTTTCCAAAGGGTTTGAATATAGGCATTATTAACTTAATCTCTAAAAATAAAAAAGAACCAGAATACTTAAAAAAATTTAGAATCAGAGCTTATGAAAAGTGGATGAAAATGACTGAGCCTCAATGGAGTAAATTATTTTACTCCAGGATAGATTATGATAATATATTATATTATTCTATACCAAAATATAAAAAGAAACTAAATAATTTAAATGAAGTAGATCCACAGATTTTAGAAACATTTGAAAAATTAGGTATACCACTAAATGAACAAAAAAAACTCAGTAATGTTGCTGTCGATGCAGTTTTTGATAGTGTATCTATAGCTACAACATTTAAAAAAGAATTGGCTGAACATGGAATAATTTTTTGCTCAATTAGTGAGGCAATTCAATTATATCCTAATTTAATTCAAAAGTATTTAGGATCTGTCGTACCTATTGGAGATAATTTTTATGCTGCTCTTAACTCAGCAACATTTAGTGATGGATCCTTTTGCTATATTCCTCCTGACACTCATTGCCCACTAGAATTATCAACTTATTTTCGTATAAATAACAAAGAATCAGGACAATTTGAAAGAACATTAATTATAGCAGATCGCAATAGTTATGTTAGCTATTTAGAAGGCTGCACAGCCCCTCAATTTGATACAAACCAACTACACGCTGCCATAGTTGAATTAATAGCATTAGAAAATGCAACTATTAAATACTCTACTGTACAAAATTGGTATTCAGGAAATACTAAGGGAGAAGGAGGTATTTATAACTTTGTAACAAAAAGAGGAATTTGTATTGGAAATAATTCTAAAATTTTATGGACACAAGTTGAAACAGGTTCAGCTATTACATGGAAATATCCAAGCTGTATTTTATTAGGAGATCACTCTATAGGTGAATTTTGTTCTATTGCATTAACTAATAATTATCAACAAGCAGACACAGGAAGTAAAATGATACATATTGGTCAATATACGAAAAGTAAAATTTTATCTAAAGGAATATCTGCTGGACACTCGGCAAATAGTTATCGTGGATTAGTAAAAATGGGACCCAAATCATATTATTCTCGCAACTACTCTCAGTGTGATTCTTTGCTACTAGGCAATAATGCAAAAGCAAATACATTTCCTTATATACAAGTACAAAATCCATACAGCAAGGTTGAACATGAAGCTTCAACATCTAAAATTGGAGAAGAACAAATCTTTTATTTTTTACAAAGAGGAATTAATATAGAAGATGCCGTAAGTTTAATGATAAATGGTTTTTGTAAGGAAATTTTAAATGAATTGCCAATGGAATTTGCAATGGAAGCAGATCGTTTACTTAATTTAAAATTAGAAGGAACAGTGGGTTAATAAATTTATGAATAAAGCGAATATTTTAACTATAAATAATTTATATGTTAGCATAGATAACCAAAATATTATTAATGGATTAAATTTATGCATAAATGAAGGAGAGATTCATGCTATTATGGGTAAAAATGGATCTGGTAAAAGTACATTAGCTAAAGTTATTGCAGGTCACCCTAATTATAAAATAACTCAAGGGAACATTATTCTAAAAGGAAAAGATATAACTTCTTTAGAACCTGATGAAAGAGCTCATAAAGGTATCTTTTTAGGTTTTCAATATCCAATAGAAATACCTGGAGTCAGTAATGCAGATTTTTTGAGACTAGCATATAACTCTATAAAAAAAGCCAATAAAGAACCCGAGTTAGACCCTTTATCTTTTTTTGATCTTATTAATAAAAAGATACAAAGTATAAATATGGATCCAGCATTTCTTAATCGTAATGTAAACGAAGGATTTTCAGGTGGAGAAAAAAAGAAAAATGAGATTTTACAAATGTCATTATTTACAAGCATGTTGTCAATCTTAGATGAAATAGATTCTGGATTAGATATTGATGCATTAAAAAGTATTTCTAATAATATTAATAAACAAAAAAGCAAATATAATGCACTTATATTAATTACACATTATCAAAGGTTATTAGATTATATAATACCAGATTATATACATATTATGAAAAATGGAAAAATCATTTATACAGGTAATTCAACAACAGCACAAAAAATAGAAAAATATGGATATGATTTTATAACATCTTAAAATAAAAAAATAAATTAGGATAGCTATTTAGATCATTTATAATATACTATCCTAAAAAAGATAAAAATATTTGCTTATTTTATACAGATAATGCTTGTTTTACATCTTGTATTGATTGTTTTAATAATTCTTCTGATTCAGAACTTAATTTTTTTGTATTACGAATACTTTCTGCAAATTCTGGTTTTGAATTATTTAAATCTTCTCTTAAAGCTATTATAAAATCTTTAACTTTATTTAAATCAATACTATCAAGATAGCCATTAATACCTGCATAAATCATAGCTACTTGATCATGTACAAGAATTGGAGAATTTTGTGCTTGTTTTAAAATTTCTCTTAATCTTTGACCACGAGCTAATTGATTTTGAGTAGTTTTATCTAAATCTGAAGCGAATTGAGAAAAGGCTTCTAATTCAGCAAATTGGGCTAGTTCTAGCTTTAGTTTACCTGCAACTTGTTTCATTGCTTTAATTTGTGCTGCAGAACCTACACGAGATACTGAAATACCTACATTAATTGCTGGCCTAATACCAGAATTAAACAAATCTCCTGATAAAAATATCTGTCCATCTGTTATAGAAATTACGTTTGTTGGAATATAAGCCGAAACATCACCAGCTTGTGTTTCTATGATTGGCAATGCAGTCATACTACCACCACCCAAATCTTTATTTAACTTTGCAGCTCTTTCTAATAACCTTGAATGTAAATAAAAGACATCACCAGGATATGCTTCTCTACCAGGTGGTCGTCTTAATAATAAAGACATTTGACGATATGCTTGAGCTTGCTTAGTTAAATCATCATAAATAACCAGAGTTGCTTTTCCTTTATACATAAAATATTCTGCTAAAGCTGCTCCTGTATAAGGTGCAATATACTGTAAAGTCGCTGGATCATCTGCATTTGCAGCAACAACAATTGTATAATCTAATGCACCTTTTTCTTCTAATACAGAAACAACTTGTGCTACAGAAGAAGCTTTTTGACCTATAGCTACATAAACACAAATTACATCTTGACCTTTTTGATTAATAATAGTATCTAATGCTACTGCTGTTTTACCCGTTTGTCTATCTCCAATTATTAATTCTCTTTGTCCTCTGCCGATAGGAATCATTGCATCAATAGCTGTAATACCTGTCTGAAGAGGCTCACATACAGATTGACGACCAATAATACCAGGAGCATATGATTCTATTAGACGAGTTTCAGTTGTATTAGTAGATCCCTTGCCATCAATAGGTTTAGCTAAAGGGTTAACAACCCTTCCGAGAAAATTATCACCAACCGGTATTTGAGCAATTTGACCAGTTGATTTAACTGAACTCCCCTCTAAAAGATTTCTACCATCACCCATTAATACAACACCTACATTATCAGTTTCTAAATTTAGGGCTATACCTATAGTTTGATCAGAATCATCAAATTCTAAAAGCTCACCTGCCATTACTTCATCTAAGCCATAAACACGTGCAATACCATCACTAACCTGTAAAACTGTTCCAACATTAGCAACTTCTAAATCTTGATTATATTTATCGATTTGCTCACGTATAATATTACTAATTTCATCTGGTCTAATATCTACCATATTGTTTGTTTTATAAATTTTTATTTAAAATGTTTAAATTAATCTGTATACCATTTATATGTTTTAACTTGCGTTAAGATAAAAAGATATTTTTCTTAATTTGCCAGCTAAACTAGCGTCAATTACTTTAGATCCTATCTTGAGAATAAATCCTCCGATTAAATTAGAATCTACAGTCATAACTAATTTAACATTTCTACTATTAGTAATGTTTTTAATTGTCTCAATAAGAACTCCTTGCTGAGTCTCACTAAATTCAATTGAGCTAAATAATTCAACAATTATTATAGCATTTAATCGATAAGTTAATTCTAGATATTTATTAATTATTGTAATCAATAAAGGGATTCTACGACGATCTATTAATACTAATAAAAAATTTAAGATAAAATCATTTATATTGCCTTTAAACAATGTATTTATAACTTTCTTTTTAACCACAACATTTATTAGAGGATTAGCTAAAAATAATTGTAAATCCCTAGAATTAGATAAGGTAGTCGAAATAAATAATAAATTTTGTTCAGCTTCCGATATAAAATTATTATCTTTAGCTAAACCTAACAAAGCCTCAGCATAAGGGATAGATATTTTGTCGAGAATATTGTTACTACTCATATAATTATATCACCCTTAAGCTGCATAATATTATTATCTATAATTTTTACCTGTATAGCTGAAGTCATTTGATTTTTTAGTTTCTTCGTTACTTTTTTAATCGCCAAAGATATAATTTGTTGCTGAATCTGTTGCTTAACCTGATTTTCAGCGTACTTTATACTTGCTTTACTTGATAAAGTTAATCTTTCAATATCAGATTTACCTTGCTCCAATATAGATTGACGAACTTTTTCTGCAGTAATTTGTGCTTCTTTAATAATTTGATCAATAATTATTTGGGTTTGTACTAGTTGTTTTTCAGCTTCACGCAATCTAACATTAGCTTGTTTTAACCGTTCTTCAGACTCATTAATTGCAAATAAAACTTTTTCTTGCCTTAATGATAATATCGAACCTAAGAACTGCTTTAACACATATATTAAACCCGATAACAAAAGAACAATATTTAATACATTAGACTCTAAAAAATTAGAATTAAAACTAATGCCATTATTTAAATATTGTTGACTTATTAAATTTAAAATTTGCATATTTAGTATCCTAATTTTTCTATTAAGTTATTTTTTTATAGATATAACTTTGTTGCTTATCAATTATCTAGTAACTTTAGCTGTATTTGGTCACTTAAAATATCCACTTGTTCTTCTAAACTTTTAAAAGCTTTTTCTTTTTGAATATTTAATTGATTATATGCATTTTGAAGCAAGCTGTCTGTTTCTTGCTTAGCTTCTTTAATTTTATCTGAAACTAAAACCTGTGCCTCATTTTGCGCATCTTTTATAACATTTTGTGCATTTTTACGCGATTCAGCCAGCTCATGTTCATATTTACGAGTTAATTCGTCAGCTTTTAACAATGATGCAGAAGCAGTTGTTAAACAGTTTCGTATATATTCTTCTCTTTCATCTAAAACTTTACCAACTGGTTTATAATATAAGACATTTAATATCACAGTTAAAACAATAAACTGTAAAGCCATTAAAGGCAATGTGGCATTAAAATCGAATAAACCTCCTTCAGTTTCTGTACTAGATGCTTGTACGGCAAATGATAACAATAAATTATGCATTTTTATAAGAAATATAGACAATATAAATAAATTTAATAAACTTTAGAAAACACTTAGTTTTTTATATTAATAACAAAAACTAAGTGTATTATATAAATTAACCAGTATAAGGATTAGCAAATAAAAGTGATAACGCAACTACTAATCCATAAATAGTTAGAGATTCCATAAAAGCTAAACTAAGTAATAAAGTACCTCTAATTTTACCTTCAACTTCTGGTTGTCGTGCAATACCTTCTACAGCATTAGCTGCAGCGCTTCCTTGACCAATTCCAGGACCAATTGCCGCTAAACCAACAGATAAACCAGCAGCAATTACAGAAGCAGCTGCAATAATAGAATCCATAATTATATATTTACAATGTTACAAAATATAGACAATTAACATACTTCATTATAAATTTTTCATTTATGTGTATACAAAATCATTTATTTGATATAAATGCTTATTAATGATCTCCATGCCCTTCCATCGCTTCACCAATATAAGCAGCAGATAAAGTTGAAAAAATTAATGCTTGAATAGAACTGGCAAATAATCCTAAAATCATGACAGGTAAAGGAATTAATATCGGAACTAATAAAGTAAAAACAGAAACGACTAATTCATCAGCTAAGACATTACCAAATAATCTAAAGCTTAAAGATAATGGCTTAGTAAAATCTTCTAAAATATTAATAGGTAATAAGACAGGAGTTGGCTCAACATATCTAGCAAAATAACCTAATCCATTTTTACTTAAACCGGCATAAAAATAAGCAATTGAAGTTAATAATGCTAATGCAACAGTTGTATTAATATCATTAGTTGGAGCAGCTAATTCACCTTCTGGCAATACAATTAATTTCCAAGGAATTAAAGCTCCAGCCCAATTACAACCTAAAATAAACAAAAATATAGTAGAAATATAAGGAACCCAAGATCTATATTCATGCTCACCTATCTGATTTTTTGCTATATCTTGTAAAAATTCTAAGATAAACTCCATAAAGTTTTGTAACTGACTGGGAACTCTTTTTAAATTCCTCGTACCTATAAAAGCAATTGCTAGTAAAGCAGATATAACAAGCCAAGATACTATAAATACTTGACCATGAATATCATAATTACTTATTTTCCAGTATAAATGCTTTCCTACTTCTACTGAAGAAAATTCAGTAAATGAGAATAAAGTTTGGTTTGTTTCTTGATACATGTAAATTTAACAATTAATTAATTACAATTTTAGTTTTTTATTATATATAAAATAATAATACTATCATATTTAATTATATATCTATATCACTAAATATTTTACATTATTGTATTAATAATATCTTATTTAATTTAATCTTTTTGAATTATTTGAGAGACTTCTTTAGCAAAATCATTAGATTTTCGCTCTAAGCCTTCACCTAATAAAAAGCGTTGAAAACGCCTAATTTTAATATTTTCACCTAATAAAGCAATATGCTGTTTAACTAATTCCTCAATAGAAATATCAGTATTTTTGATAAAATCTTGATCCATTAAACTAAGCTCTTTTAATCTTTTTTCTATTCTTCCTTCTATAATTTGTTTTCTTAAATTTTCTGTTTTTTTAGCAATATCTTCTTTTGCTGATTCAATATCTACTTCTTTGAGAATAACCTCTTGAGGTATATCATTAATAGATACATATTCTACAAGTTGACAAGCTGCTAACTGCATAGCAATATTCTTAGCTAAATCCTGAAATTCTATTTGACGGGCCACAAAATCTGTTTCACAATTTAATTCAACTAATACTCCTAGTCTAGAACCAGCATGTACATAACTTTCTATTAAACCTTCTGTTGCTATTCTGCTAGATTTTTTATCTGCTGATGCAAGACCTTTTTTACGCAAATTTTCTATTGCGAGATCAACTTGACCTTCTGTTGCTTCTAAAGCTTTTTTACAGTCCATCATACCTGCACCAGTTTTACTTCGTAATTCTTTAATATTTTCAGCAGAAATTTTTTTTATCATGATTTAATCTGTCTCCTTATTTCTTTTCTTATATAAAAAGTAAGCTATTAAATAATTCTATTGAAATAGTAATACTATTAATCTCTTCCTTCTAAAATAGCATCTGCAACTTTACTAATAATTAATTTAATTGATCTAATCGCATCATCATTAGATGGTATAGGAATATCTACTATTTCTGGATTACAATTGGTATCTAACATACAAACTGTAGGGATACCTAATTTAATACATTCCTGAATTGCTGTAGTTTCTTTTTTTTGATCAACAATAATAACTAAATCTGGTATTTTCTTCATATTTTTAATACCATTTAGATGCTTACGTAATTTATCGAGTTCTTTTCGGATTACCGCTGCTTCTTTTTTAGGTAAAGAATCAATTAAACCAGATTCATCTTTTTCTTCTAAATCTTTTAATCTATCAACCCTTGATTTAATTGTAATCCAATTAGTTAACATTCCTCCAAGCCATCTTTGATTAACATAATAAGAATCAGAACGTATTGCTTCTCGAGCAATAATACCAGCAGCTTGACGCTTGGTACCTAAAAATAAAAAGGTTTTACCGGCTTTTGATGCATTTTTTATAAAATCATATGCATCTGTTAATAATTGAGCTGTTTGAACTAAATCTATAATATGTATACCATTACGCTCTGTATATATATAAGGAAACATTTTAGGATTCCATCTTCTTGACTGGTGTCCAAAATGCACACCAGCTTCTAATAATTCTTCTAGAGATACAATAGACATAATAATTTTAGTGTAAGTATATAACGATTTAACTATTAACTTAAGATCAACAAATTTAATTATTGTGTTAATGATAACATAAAAATAAATAGATCACTATATAAAATTATATGCACATTAACTATTCTTTAAACCATATTTATGGCTTGTTCTATCATCAACTATTATATCCTCAAAACTATGCCTATAGAATGAGTTCATATCTTCAATACTATGATTATTTAAAAAATCTTTATTCTCCAATATTTGGCTAAAATCTTTATTTATTTTAGGATTATTATAAGTATTAAAGCCTGTACCAGCAGGAATTAATCTACCAATAATAACATTTTCTTTCAATCCTCTTAACCAATCTAATTTACCTGAAATAGCTGCCTCAGTTAAAACTTTAGTTGTCTCTTGAAAACTTGCTGCAGAAATAAAACTTTCTGTATTTAATGAAGCCTTTGTAATACCTAATAATATGGGGTGATAGGAAGCTTTTTGTTTGTCTATTAGCTCTAATGACTTATTAATTGATTCAATTTTTTGCAAGTCAACCATTTCTCCTGGTAAATAATCTGAACCTCCCCCATTTTCAATTTTTACTTTTGAAGTCATTTGTTTCACTATAACTTCAATATGTTTATCAGCAATATCTACCCCTTGAGCCTGATAAACTAATTGTATTTCTTTAATTAATAACATTTGTATTTCAATAAAACTTAATCTAGTAGCATCCTCAATACTTAAACCCTGATTTGAATAAAACTTAAATTTTGCATCTAAAAGAATATGAGGATTTAGCGATAATTCAGTTTTTTTCCTAGCTTCTAAGATTTCTTCTACTCTAGGTAAACCTTGAACAATATCACCTGTTTTTGACCTTTCAAATATAAGAGTAATTAAATGTTCTCCTCTTTTTATTAAACTATTATTAAACACATGTAAAAATGAACCTCTAGAACTTAAATAAGGTTGACCTATTCTAAGAAGAATAATCTTATTTTGAATAGATATTACTTTACCAGAAAAATTAGATATTGTATTAGTCGCAATATAATCACCTGTATATACCCAATCATTTACTTTTACTTCAATTTCTTGATTATTTTGAATATGAAAAGCATGTGTATTTAAATTGTTTACAATTAAAATACGACGATTAGATGTTTTAGTCTTCTGAATATATTCAACTTTACCTTCAGTACAAGAAAATATATCTGTTTGTGCAATAACTGTATTAGATTTAACATAATCATTATCTTTTACTAATATCTGAGTATTTGTATAAATATCATTATTATTATTAAAGTATGAATCCTTAATAGATAAAAAATCTGCCGTGATAAATTTCATAAAAAATATAGATGCTTCTAGTGCATTTTTTTGAGTATTTATGCTTTCTAATTGCATATAACACTTTAAATGAGTATGACTATCTTTTAATTCTAAAATCAAATGAGTCGTCACTAAATTAACTCCTGCAACAGACTTAACTCTTTCCCCATCTTTAAAATAAGTTCTACGCGCCAATTTTATATTAATAACATCTGTTTCGAAAGAATTTTTAGAATATTTTAAGACTAAATTTTTTTTAGGTACAGAATATATGATAACAGGCCTTAATAAAATAAAGTCTTTATTTACAACATTCATATATTCCCAATAAACTAATTTATCTGTAGTTATTTGATTAAAAATCATTTCACCAGGACGTAAAAAGCCTCTATGTTTATCTATTTTTTCTGTATCATAATAGCTCTGCAGAAGATATAATTTCCCTGGCTTAATAATAACCTCTCTTACGATACCATCTTTTTCTATTACTTCAACAATACCAGAATTACTTGCAAAAACATTTTGGATAATTTCAGTACCAACTTCAATAAACTGCCCATGATTAATAAGTAATAAAGAAACATCTTTATTAATTACATGAGTTTCTTCTGAAATCCATAATATATAACCAGAACCATCTATATCATAGATATCTTTATGTAAATCTATATCTTTATAACTATTTTTAATAACTAACAAGTCTAAATATTTAATAATTCCACCCGTTTTTGTTCTATATGCATCAGATATCATATCAGCAATTACTTGCTGATGCATAATTTTAATATTTGGCTTGCACTTTAAAATAAATTTTTCTTTATTATTAACTTCTAAAATATATCTTTTATAATCTTGATATAAACTAATAGAAACACTTAAGTTTGTATACAATTTAGATGATGTAACAACTAATAATTTCGGGACAATTGAAAAATTAGAATTTTTTATTAAATAAATTCGTCCACTGTAACGACTCAATAATTCTGTTCGAGCTAATAAACTATTTTTCATAACTATTTGATTATTTTCAATCATCAACTTAGTATGATGAGGAATATCATAGACTTGACCAGAAAGAATCCAAACTATTAAATTATCTTGAATAATATTAATTAGACTACTATCAATATTATTGTTATCAATATTATCAAAGTGAACACTACCTGAAAAATCTGCAACAATTGTTTTTTGCGCTTTTTCTGTTTGAAGCCTATTATTAGCAGAATATTCAGCTAAAATTTGACCTTTTTTTATATATTCATTATCGTTAAATAGCAATAAAGAACCTTTTAATAATTTAATACTATTTTCTATATCATTATTACTTATAATTTTTACATTACAATCTGCATTAACTAACATCGCATAATTTCCATGCTTGGTTCTTGCTTTACTTAAGTGTAAATTTTCAGCATATTTTAATCGACCATTATAATCGCTAATAATATTTTGAGATAATTGACCTGTAAATACACCACCTGTATGAAATGTTCTCATTGTAAGTTGAGTACCTGGTTCTCCAATAGATTGAGCAGCAATAATTCCTATCGCTTCACCTAAATCCACCATTTTACCATGAGCTAAATTCCAACCATAACATAATTGACAAACAGACCTTAACGCAGAACAAGTTAAAGGAGAACGCACTAAAATACTACGAACACCTAATTTAATAATTTTTTCTGATAAATCCGGATCTATATTCTGATTAGCCTTAGCAATAAATTTATTAGAAGAACTATCAAATAAATCCTCAGCTAGAACTCTCCCTAGCAATGATTGCTTTAATTTAATTAAAACTTTTTGATTATCAATCATTTCTTCTAATAAGATACCTTTAGATGTTTTACAATCATAATCTCTAATAATTATATCCTGTGCAACATCTACTAAGCGACGAGTCAAGTAACCTGAATCTGCTGTACGTAAAGCAGTATCCACTAAACCTTTCCTTGCTCCATACGAAGAAATAAAATAATCAGTGATAGTTAAACCTTCCCTAAAGTTACTAGATATAGGCAAGTCAATAATCTGACCTTGTGGATCAGCCATTAAGCCCCTCATACCGACTAATTGTCTTACTTGTGAAATATTAGCTCTAGCCCCTGAAAAAGCCATCATATATATAGAATTTAATGGATCTGTATCTTTAAAATATTGAACTACTTTTTTTTTCAAAGTTTCACTTGCATCATTCCAAGTATCAATTATTTTTTGAAATCTTTCAACAGCTGTAATTTCGCCTCGTTTATAACGATGATCAGCATGAGAAATAGATTGTATTGTCTCATTAATTAAATCATTTTTAGTAGGTGGTATACGTAAATCTTCTAAACTTAAAGAAATTCCTGCTTTTGTTGAGTAATAAAAGCCTAAATCTTTTAACTTATCAGCCATGTTAGAAGCACGAGCAATACCATAATTTCTAAAAGCCCATGTAATTAACTTTTTTAATTCAGATTTATCAATTGTTTTGTTGAAAAAATAAATTTTTGAAAAATTTGCAGTCATAATAAAAATACATCCTAAAAATAAAAATTTATTCAATTATTAATGCTTCATGTATTGCTTTATTAAATAAGATACGTCCAACTGTAGTACGAATATATGTAACTAAATGTTTATTATTCTTATCTAATTTTATAATTTTATTTTTATAATAAATCATTTGCTCTCCTTTCTCATTAATAATTTTATTTAAAATAAAATTATCTTCATCAAGGTCATATGATAAAGTATCAAAGCGTACCCAGATAAAAGCATGCAGATCAATCTGCGTATTTTCATATGCAAGAAGAACATCTTGTAAACTTGAAAAATAATGACCATTACCATCATGCGAAGAGGGATTATTTGTGGTTAAATAGTAACAGCCTAATACCATATCTTGACTAGGCATAATAATAGGATAACCAGTAGCAGGAGATAAAAAATTATGAGGTGCTAGCATTAGCAATCTTGCTTCTGATTGTGCTTCTAAAGATAAAGGAATATGTACAGCCATTTGATCACCATCAAAATCTGCATTAAATGCTGGACAAACTAAGGGATGTAATTTAATTGCTCTGCCCTCAACTAAAATAGGTTCAAAAGCTTGTATACCTAAGCGATGTAAAGTAGGAGCCCTATTTAATAAAACTGGGTGTCCATGAATTACTTCTTCTAAAACATCCCAGACTAAAACATCATTCTTTTGAATTAACTTTTTAGCGGCTTTAATATTATTGACTAAGCCCTGCATAATTAAACGATGAATTACAAATGGTTGAAATAACTCTAAAGCCATTTCTTTAGGTAGGCCACATTGATTTAATTTTAAATTAGGACCAACTACTATCACTGATCTACCAGAATAGTCTACTCTTTTACCTAAAAGATTTTGACGAAACCTTCCCTGCTTTCCTTCTATAATATCAGAGAGTGATTTTAATGGCCTATTGTTAGCTCCTACAACTGTTCTACCACGACGTCCATTATCCATAAGAGCATCTACTGCTTCTTGAAGCATTCTTTTTTCATTTCTTATAATAATTTCCGGAGCTAGGATAGCTTTTAGCCTAGCTAAACGATTATTACGATTAATAATTCTCCTATAAAATTCATTTAAATCAGCAGTAGCAAATCTACCACCATCTAATTGAACCATTGGCCTTAAATCTGGAGGTATTACTGGTATAACAAAAAAAATCATCCACGAAGGATCAGCACCTGTAGAAACAAAGTTTTCTAATAGTCTTAATCGTTTCATTTTTTTATTAAATTTAGGAGAATTTTTTTTGATTGCCTTAGATGGCTTTAAAGATTCTTCTCTTAAAATTTCGATAGATCCCTTTAAATCAATATTTTTAAGAAGCTTATAAATAGCTTCAGCACCTATACTAGCTTCAATTCCAAATAGATTAGAAGATTGAGGATATAATTTATCTTCTAAAGCTCTCCATTCATAGCCCTCTAATAATTGCTTATAATGCAAATTTTCATATTCACCTGGATTAGTTACAACATAAGAATGAAAATATACTATTTTTTCTAATTCTTTAATAGTTAAATCTAGTGCTAAAGAAATATAGCTAGTACTACCTTTTAAGTACCATACATGAGTAACTGGTGCTGTCAGTTCAATATAAGCCATTCTATGCCTTCTGACTTTTGACTCTGTAATTTCTACTCCACACCTTTCACACACAATACCTTTATATCTAAATCTCTTATATTTACCACAATGACATTCCCAGTCTTTAACAGGCCCAAAAACTCTTTCACAAAATAAGCCATCCATTTCAGGCTTTAATGTACGATAATTAATCGTTTCAGGTTTAGTAACTTCACCTACAATTTGCCCATTTGGTAAAGTTCTTTCACCCCATGAACGAATTTTAGTAGGAGAAGCTAAACTGATTTTTACATAATCAAAATGATTTTCAAACTTAGTCATAAATTATACATCCTTAATTTAAACTAAAATAATAATTAACATATAATATATATTTTTTATAGATTATCTAAATTTAAAAAATTACTTTTTGACTTTAATTTATTTGAATTATAATTATATGCATTTGTTATCATATTTTCCTGATTTTCATTAAGCTCTAATTTATGAACAGCAATATCTAAACCTAATGATTGTAATTCACGCATTAATACTTTAAAAGATTCAGGTGTACCAGGCTTTGGAATAGGCTTTCCTTTTACAATAGCATTCAAAGCTTCATTTCTACCTTGCATATCATCTGATTTAACAGTTAATAGTTCTTGTAATGTATAAGCTGCACCAAATGCTTCTAAAGCCCAAACTTCCATTTCACCCAATCTTTGACCGCCATGTTGAGCACGTCCACCTAAAGGTTGCTGAGTAACTAAAGAATATGGACCTGTTGATCTTGCATGAATTTTATCATCAACTAAATGAACTAATTTTAGTATATATGCTTTTCCTACAGTAATTGGGTTATCAAATGCTTCTCCTGTTCTTCCATCAAATAAAGTCATTTTTCCAGGATGATCGTTATTAAAAAGCCATGACTTACCTGTAATAAAACTAGCTTGCTGTAATTTATGATTTACTAATGCTCTTGAAGCCTCTTGACCATACATTTCATCAAATGGAACAATCTTAAATCGTTTATGTAAGTATTGACCAGCTAAACCTAATAAACATTCAAATAACTGTCCTACATTCATTCTTGATGGTACACCAAGAGGATTTAGAATAATATCTATAGGTTGACCATCTGGCAAAAAAGGCATGTCTTCTCTTGATAAAATTTTTGAGATAATTCCTTTATTACCATGCCTACCTGCCATTTTATCACCAACTTGAATTTTTCTACTTTGTGCAACATATATACGAATAATAAGATTAGTACCTGGAGGTAATTCATCACCTTTTTGTCGCTTAAATACTTTTACATTGACAACTCTGCCTTTAGCGGCATTTGGTAAACGTAATGAAGTATCTTTTACATCTCGTGCTTTTTCGCCAAATATAGCTCTTAATAGTTTACCTTCTGGTAACTGGTCTGATTCACCTTTAGGAGTAATTTTTCCCACTAAGATATCTCCTGAATCTACCCAAGAACCCACAGAAATAATACCATTCTTATCTAACATACTTATTGAAGATTCACTTACATTAGGAATATTTCGTGTTATCTCTTCAGTACCTAATTTAGTTTGCCTACATTCTATTTCATACCTTTCTATATGAATAGAAGTATATAAATCATTATAGACTAAGTTTTCACTTATTAAAAAAGCATCTTCATAGTTATATCCTTCCCAAGGCATATAAGCAACTAAAATATTTCGGCCTAAAGCTATCTCACCTGCTTCTGTAGATGCTCCATCAGCTATAATTTGACCTTCTTTGATTCTTTCACCCGGCCATACTATTGGACGTTGATTAATACATGTATCTTGATTAGACCTATAATATTTTTTTAATCGATAATGTATAATTTGCCCCTCTACATCTTGTATACCTATTTTCACACCAGAAACATAATTAACTATACCCGCAGTTCTACTAATAATAACCATACCAGAATCTCTAGCTATTTTAGATTCTAATCCTGTTCCCACTATAGGTTTCTCAGGATATAATAGTGGTACTGCTTGTCTTTGCATATTAGACCCCATTAGAGCTCTATTAGCATCATCATGTTCTAAAAAAGGTATAAGAGAAGTAGCTGCAGATATTACCTGGATAGGAGATACTGCAATATAATCAACTTGTTTTCTAACGGAAGAAGTAAACTCTTGCCTATATCTAATAGGTATAGTTTCATACTTAATCATATTATCATCATCAATTAAAATATCAGCAGGTGCAATTTTTAAATCATCTTCTTCATCTGCTGTAATATATATTGGATCGCTATCATTTAAAACTTTACCTTCATCTACTTTATAGCAAGGCGTTTCAATAAAACCATATTTATTGACTTTAGCGTAAAGACTTAAAGAACCTATTAAACCGGCATTAGGACCTTCTGGAGTTTCAATAGGACAAATACGCCCATAGTGGCTAGGGTGTAAATCTCTTACAGCAAAACCTGCACGGTCTTTATTTAACCCACCTGGACCTAAAGCACTAATTCGTCTTTTATGAGTTAATTCAGCCAAAGGATTAGTTTGATCCATAAATTGAGATAATTGACTGGAACCAAAAAATTCACGTATAGAAGCCATTAAAGGTTTTGGATTTACTAAATTGGATAAACTTAATGAATCAGATTCACAAATCATCATACGCTCTCTTACAATTCTTTCTAATCGACTAAGACCTATACGTATCTGATTCTGCAATAATTCACCTACAGAACGAATTCTTCTATTACCTAAATGATCTATATCATCAAAAGTACCAATATTTTGCTCTTTAATATTAATTAGATAATCAATTGCAACAATAATATCTTGAGGCGATAGAACTCTGAAGCTATTAGGAATCTTTAAATTTAATTTTTTATTAATTTTATGTCTACCAACTTCTCCCAGATCATATCTTTTCGGGTCAAAGAAGCGAGAGTACAACATTTGCTTAGCAACTATTATAGTTGAAGGCTCATTCGGCCTTAATTTATTATAAACAATTAACAAGGCTTCTTCATCAGTTACTTCTTCAACAGATAATTTACCAATCTCTTTAATAAGCTCCTTTTTTTCATACAAGTTAGATGCATTAATTAAAAAAGAATATTTATTTAATTTATTTTTAATATCTTGAATTTGCAAGCCAATCGCTCTTAGGAAAATATAAGCATTAACCTTATGGTTTTTATCAATTTTTACCCAAATTTGATTTTTAACATCAATCTCAAATTTTAACCAAGATCCTCTATTAGAGATTAAACTTGCACTATAAATAGGCTTATCATTCTTATCAAATTCTTTCTTATAGTATATACCAGGGCTTCGAACGATCTGGTTTATAATAACTCTTTCGATACCAGATATAATAAAAGTGCCTCTATTAGTCATTAAAGGTAAATCACCAATAAATACTTGGCGTTTCTTATATTTTTTATAACTATCTTGATTATTTAATCTTGATAAATTTGTGAAACCTTTATTCTTCTTTATAAACTCTGTATCTCTTCTAGTTAATTTGCATGGAATATAAATTTGTGCACTATAAGTCCTATCACGACTCTTAGCTTTTCGAACACTATGACGAGGAAATTTTAATTTATAATCTTTACCAAAAAACTGTAATTCTAATTTACCTGTAGGATCAGTTACAACTGGAAAAGAATCTAAAACTTCAACTAAACCTTCTTCTAAAAAGAATCGAAAACTTTTTCTTTGAATTTCTGCAAGATCAGGAATTATAGATATAGAAATTTCTTTTTTTGACATTAAAAACTCCTAATAATTAACATTATAAATAACCCATAAATGTAATTAATAAAAATTTGTACTTATTATATTAAATAAGTTTTTTTTAAATATATAGGCTATTATGTTATTACTTTGCATCATTTAACTTGAATATAATAAACAGAAATAAATCATATAGATTATAAAATATTTTATAACTAATTATTAATTTAATTTCACTTATTTATTATTAATTTTTTTAGCTAATCTTGCTTTTGTACGAGCTCCTTTATTCCTATGCAATACTCCTCTCTTCACTGCCTTATCTATTTTTTTATATACTATTGATAAATTATTTAATAAATTTTCATTGTCTTCTAGATTAAGCAAATATCTTTTAATAGACTTTTTTATAGCTGATTTATATTTTTTATTTTGTGAACGATTTCTTAAAGTAAGCTGATCTCTTTTAATAGCAGATAAATTTGTTGACATACAATTAATGTATAAAATATTAGAAATATTAAGTAGAATAAAACTTTTATTCTAAAATTTATTTGAAACAATTATAACATTAGTATTTAAATATATACAATACCATATAAAATAAAATAAATTTTAGTTGATACTTCATACAAAAATATGAGATAATTAGATATCAATATATTATTTCATAATATTAAAAATGGCTAAAAATAAAGGATCTCGTGTAATAATTACACTAGAATGTTCATGTAGAAATATAAATACAATAAAAAGAAAAAAAGGTATATTCCGTTATACTAGCTCAAAAAATAAAAGAAATAATCCTACAAGATTAGAGCTCAAAAAATTTTGTCCTTATTGTAACTCTCATACACAATTCAAAGAAATTAAATAATTAAATATAATAATATGAATTTATCTAATAATAAATACAAATATCATAAAAAAAATGAACTCTTGGACTATAAAGATATAGATACCTTAAAAAAATTTATAAATGATCAAGGGAAAATTTTATCTCGACGCTCTACAGGACTTAATGCTAAACAACAAAAACATATTACTAAATCTATCAAAAGAGCTCGTATATTAGCATTATTACCTTTCTTAAATAAAGATTAATATAAATTGAAATATAAGATGAAAATTAATTCTATAGTTTCATCTTGTAAATTATAATATATAATATTATAAACACTTCTCCTGAGGATTTAGATCATAAGCCTCAATTATATCCATTTTTTGCCACAAATCATAATCACACATAACACCACACTCATTATCTGATAGAACTTCATCTACATTATCTTTAATACGCTTTAAAGAAGTTAATATACCTTCATATACAATACTACCTTCCCTATATACATTAATATGAGATAGTTTTTTCATCTTTCCTTCATTTACCAAACAACCAACCACGGCTTTTTTATTAATATAAAAAACTGTTTGAACTATAGCACGACCAATAAAAATATGTTTATATTCAGGATCAATTAAATCTAACATATGATTTTGAATATAATCTATTAAATCATAAATTATATAAAACATTTGAAAATTTAGATTATTTTGCTTTATTAAATTATTGATATGAGATGAAATATTAATATTAAAACCTATAATTAAAGCATTTGTTGCTAATGCTAATTCAATATTTGTATTAGAAATATTTCCTGAATCAGCAGAAACTATATTAATTTGAACTTTTCCTTGAGGAATTTTTAAAAGTGAGTCAACTATCGCTTCTAGTGAACCCTGAGTATTTGTTTTAATAATAATATTTAATTGCTTTAAATTATTTTTATTATTTGTAGTTATTCTTGTATTTAACAGTTTTATATTATTATTTAATGTTTTTTTAAACTGCTTAGGAGAACTACTTATACACTTCTTGGCTTCTTTATCATTACTTACAGTCTTAAAAAAAGCACCTGACTGGGGTACTACCGAAAAGCCTAAAACTTGAATAATTGAGGATGGTTTTGCTTCTTTAATATTAAAACCTTTATAATTAATTAAACTTTTTATTTTACCATAAGTATTACCCGCAATAATTGGATCTCCAATTCTTAATGTACCATTTTGAACAACAACATTTGCAATAACACCTTGTTTCTTATCTAAATATCCTTCTAAAATAGTGCCCTCAGCTAATGTGTTAGGGTTTGCAGTAAAACTTAGATTCTCAGATGCTAAACAAATCTCAGATAATAATAAATCTAAATTTTTTCCGGTTAATGCACTAATTTCTATAATTTTAGCATTCCCACCCCATTCTTCACACACAATATTATATTCAGCAAGCTCTTCTTTTATTTTTAATAAATTAATATCATTTTTATCAATTTTATTAATTACAATTATATAAGATAATTTCATCTTTAAAATATAATTAATAGCTTCTATACTTTGTGGTTTTAGGCCATCATCAGCAGCAACCACTAATAAGGCTATATCAGTAATTTTAGCACCACGTAAACGCATTGATGTAAAAGCTTCATGTCCTGGTGTATCTAAAAAAATTAATTTATATGGACTAGAATTATATGGCCATTCAATTTCATAAGCATCAATAGATTGAGTAATACCACCTGATTCTTGTTTAACTAAATTTGTATTTAAAATAGCCCCCAATAAGGTTGTTTTGCCATGATCTACATGACCAAAAATTGTAATAATAGGAGATCTTTTTATTTGTTCTTTTGGACTTATATTATCATATGATGTCTTCCAACTAACTTCTTTTGTTAATTGTTGATCTATAATGTTAAACTTATAACTTCTAGCAACATCTTTTGCAATTGATACATCTAATACATCATTAATAGTAACAGAGATTCCTTTTAAAAATAAATAAGTAATAATTTCTGCTTCAGGTATATTTAATTTAGAAGATAACTCTTCAATACTTAAAGGACTATTAAGGAAAATATCATTATTTTCATGATTAATATCTGATGAAGAATAAGTATTATCGATAGTATCAGATTTATATTTAGATTTTTTTTTATATTTATTTATTTTATGAGATTTTAATACAGATTCTGCATCTGAACTAAAAGTACTATTTTCAGTAATAAATAAATCATCTTGCTCTACATTAACACTTTTTCTATTTTTTTTATTAACTTTATTTCTATTTTTTTTTGAATCTAAAACTTTTTCACTATGTGAATCATTTTTATGTTTTTTATCAAACTTACTTGATACATTTGGATTTATTTGAGTAGAACTTATATCAACTATAGAATGATTAAGACTATCTAATAATTTTTTAGGGGTTGAATTATTTGACTCATATAAACCGATTAGTTTAGGTTGCTTTAAGTGTAACACTTTATCAGAATAATTTAAATTTATCATTATATTATATATAGGATATAGATTTGTACATAAGATCTAATTTCAAGTAATCATAAAACCAATACATATTTATAATATGTAATTAAGATTTAATATATTTGTTTATATAGAATAATACTATTATATTATGAATAGATTATAAAATTAAAATAGTCAGGAAATAAATATTATTATGCCCCGTTTACAGAAGAATGATAATTTCATAGATAAAACTTTTACAATTTTAGCTGATATTATTTTGAAAATTTTACCAACAAGTAAAGAAGAGAAACAAGCTTTCTACTATTATAGGGATGGTATGTCAGCTCAATCAGAAGGAGAGTATGCAGAAGCTTTAGAATATTATTATGAAGCTTTACTTTTAGAGGAAGATCCATATGATAGATCCTATATATTATATAACATTGGTTTAATCTATGCAAGTAATGGAGAACATATTAAAGCATTAGAATACTATCACCAAGCCCTAGAATTAAATTCAAAATTACCTCAAGCATTAAATAATATAGCTGTAATATATCATTATCAAGGTATAAAAGCAGCTAATCAAAATAAAATTAATATTTCTAAGTCTATGTTTTCCAAAGCAGCCATATATTGGGAACAAGCAATTTCTTTAGCACCAAATAATTATATTGAAGCACAGAACTGGTTAAAAACAACAGGAAGAATAAATACAACACAATAGATAATAGAAATAAACAATATCAATGAATATGCTATACTAATAATTGAATATTATTAAAAAACTAAATAAAATATATTGTATTTTTAATATTGAAGAATAAAACTAAGAAATATTATCTATTGACTAAATCTTAATTATATTAATTAATTCATCTAAAAATGGTTACATCAACAAAAAACGGATCTGTAATACAAATTATTGGACCTGTCCTAGATATTGAATTTCCAGCAGGAAAACTACCTAAAATATTTAATGCATTAAAATTACAAGGACCTGAAGATATAATTACATGTGAAGTACAACAATTATTAGGAGATAATAAAGTTAGAGCAGTTGCAATGAGCTCAACAGAAGGCTTAAAAAGAGGTACAGAAGTTATAGATACAGGTAATGCAATTACAGTACCAGTTGGTATACCAACATTAGGTAGAATTTTTAATGTATTAGGTGAGCCTGTTGATAATTTAGGGGATGTTATATCTTCAGAATCTTTACCTATTCATAGAGCAGCTCCAGAATTTACTCAACTAGAAACTAAGCCATCTATTTTTGAAACAGGAATTAAAGTAGTAGACCTATTAGCGCCATATAGAAGAGGAGGAAAAATAGGATTATTCGGTGGTGCAGGAGTAGGAAAAACTGTATTAATTATGGAATTAATTAATAATATTGCTAAAGCCCATGGCGGTGTATCTGTTTTCGGTGGTGTGGGTGAACGTACAAGAGAAGGAAATGATCTTTATGAAGAAATGAAAGAGTCAAAAGTAATTGATGCAGAAAAATTAACAGATTCAAAAGTTGCATTAGTTTATGGACAAATGAATGAACCACCTGGTGCTAGAATGCGTGTAGGTTTAACAGCATTAACTATGGCAGAATATTTTAGAGATATTAATAAGCAAGATGTTTTATTATTTATTGATAATATTTTCAGATTTGTACAGGCCGGATCTGAAGTATCCGCTCTATTAGGAAGAATGCCATCTGCAGTAGGTTATCAACCTACTTTAGCAACAGAAATGGGAGCATTACAAGAAAGAATAACGTCAACAACAGATGGATCAATTACATCTATACAAGCTGTATATGTACCAGCCGATGACTTAACTGATCCAGCACCTGCAACAACATTTGCACATCTTGATGCGACAACAGTACTCTCAAGAAATTTAGCAGCTAAAGGTATTTATCCTGCTGTAGATCCTTTAGGATCTACATCTACAATGCTACAACCAGATATTGTTGGTCTAGAACATTATGGAACTGCTCAACAAATTAAGTCAACATTACAAAGATATAAAGAATTACAAGATATTATTGCAATTTTAGGCTTAGATGAATTGTCAGAAGAGGATAGACTAACAGTTGCTAGAGCAAGAAAAATAGAAAGATTTTTATCTCAACCTTTTTTTGTTGCTGAAGTATTTACAGGATCACCAGGAAAGTATGTATCTTTAGAAGAAGCTATTAAAGGGTTCCAAATGATTTTAAAAGGTGAACTAGATGACTTACCAGAACAAGCATTTTATTTAGTTGGAAATATAGAAGAAGCTATTGATAAAGCAGAAACTTTAAAATAATAAATATTATGAGTTTAAAAATACAAATTATTGCACCAGATAAAATTGTCTGGGATGCTGATGCTGAAGAAGTAATTTTACCTAGTAGTACAGGACAATTAGGCATTTTAACTGGACACATTCCATTATTAACAGCATTAGATATAGGAGTTATGCGAGTAAAAATTAATAAAGAATGGCAACCAATTATACTCCTTGGTGGATTTGCAGAAATTGAAAATAATCAACTAACTATTTTAGTTAATGGAGCAGAAACTATATCTGAAGTAAATCTAGAGGAAGCACAGAAAAATTTAGAAGAAGCAACTAATTTATTATCAAAAGCACAGACAAACAAAGAAAAAATAGAAGCTACACAAAATTTACGTAAAGCAAAAGCAAAAATACAAGCAGCTAACGTCTTAAATAATTAATTAACATTTAATAAATATTAAAGAATTAAAAATTAGAAATAAATAATTTAATTTAATTATTTCTAATTTAAAATAATAATAATATAATATTAACTTAATCCAGAACAAATATAATCAAAGTATAAGCCCATTTCTTTACCAGCATCTAGACCTACTAGAGATGAAGTTACTTCTTTCATTGCTTGAATTGCTTGAATTGTTGCACCAATAGGTACACCCAAAGAATTATATGTTTCTTTTAAACCATTTAAAACACGCTCATCTAAAATAGATGGATCTCCAGCTAACATACCATATGTAGCATATCTTAAATAATAATCTAAGTCTCTGATACAAGCAGCATATCTTCTTGTTGTATACATATTACCACCGGGTCTCGTAATATCAGAGTACAATAAAGCTTTTGCAACAGATTCTTTAATAATAGTAGCTGCATTCGCTGCAATAGTAGCAGCAGCCCTAACTCTTAATTCGCCTGTTTGAAAATATCCTCGTAACTTCTCTAACGAATTATCATCTAAATATTTTCCTTGAACATCCGCTGTATTAATTACAGAAGTAATAGCATCTTGCATAATATTTATTTCCTTAATCAATAATTTCAATATTCATATTTAAATTTTCAAATAGACATAAAGAGATACAATAAGAAAATTATTGCATAGCACCTAATGTATAATCAAAATAAAAACCGGCTTCTGCAGAATCTTCACCAGACAATAAAGAACAGGCAATAGTTTTCATGCAACGAACACCTTCTGCTACACCAGAAATAGGTGTACCTAATGAATTATACATTTCTTTTACACCAACTAAACCTATTTCTTCAATTGGAGTAACATCACCAGCAACAATACCATAAGTAACTAAACGTAAATAATAATCTAAATCACGTAAACAAGTTGCTGTCATTTCCTCACCATAAGCATTGCCTCCAGGTGATACTACATCTGTACGTTTTTGGAATAACTGTTGTCCACCCTGTTTAACAATTAGCTCACGATTATCAGTTAATATTTGAGCAATCCTTAAACGTCTTTTACCAGATAAAACAAAACTTTTTATTCTTTCTAATTCACCAGGACTCAAATATCTTGCTTCTGCATCTGCATTTACAATTGATTTAGTAACAATACTCATGAACAAAACTCCTCAAGTTATTTAATATTCATAATTGTAATATTGATAGTCTATAAATATAAACTATCAACCATTCTTAAATTGTTAATACTAATACTTGATAATAATACATTTAATAAAAATTATACATCATATAATATAATTTGTATTAATCAAACAAAAGATAATATTCTTTCATCTTATATATAAAGAAAAAAAAGAAAAAGTACTAAAACAAGAAAGTTTAGTAGTATAATAACTATTCAAAACTTGGAACAACAATACTTTCATTTTGTTTAGTAAAAGTATTATATAATTTTTCCGTATTAGGAAAATTAGCTGCAGGTAATGTTGGAAAACGACGGTATGGTACAGTATCTGATCCAAAAACAGTATTATACTCAGAACTATTTACTAAAATACAAATAAAATACGATATACCTTGAGATGCTAAAATTTGATTATAATACCTTATTTCTGCTTGATTATTTGGTGCTCTTCCAAGAAAATGCTTAGTACCTAATTCAATAACTTTTGTATTAGGATGAGGCTGATAGAATTCTTTTCTATATAGTAATGAAGAACCTAACTTTTCAACAATTTGTTGAACTGTAAGATCTCCTACAACAAATGCTTTTTCTAAATTATAAAATTCATCACCAATAGTAAAACTATTTAAATCACGTTCAAATAACTGACGATAAATTGCTCTTAAAATTTGAATTCTATCATCACTCGTAACATTATTAATTATTTTAAAAATCTTAGTTTGATCTCTACGTTGACTAACTCCTTGATTAATCCTTTGAATTATATTATTTAAGCTTCTTTTTTCTTTAATCTGTCCTAAAATTACAAAATTAGTTTTATTAACAGTTTCATTATTACTATAAATATTTTCAAATTTAGACTTATTCATTTTAGTGAATAAATTTCTTGATAATGCAGTAGATGAAGTAATATATCTTTCATATGGAATAATATTATCTCCAAACGATTCAATATACTCTTGACTATCTATCATAGAATCAATCATAATATAGTAACCTTTTTTATATGCTATATCAAAATATTGATTGATCTCTTGTCTTCCATAAGTAGGTCTGCCAATTAATTTATTATGAATATACTCTATAGCTTTACAAATATAAAAAGGATCCCAATATAAAGAGCGAAAAAGATTCGATTTAACAATTAGACGAATAAAACTACGAATAGAAATTACTTTATTTCTAAACTGATTTTCAAATTTAACTAAACTAGATAATTCTTCTTGGTAAACTAATCTACCAAAAATTCTTAAATATAAAGCTTTAATAATTGTATCAATATTTTCAAATTCAGTTTCTTTATTTGGAATTAAATTAAAAACCTTAGGACCTAACGAACCAGGATTTAATTGTCGTAAATCAGGCCTACTAAGTTGATTATATATACTTGGACCACGTCTTAATAGAATTCTACGGGTATCTTTAGTAAAAAATGCAGATTTAATTTTCAAATTAACTAAATTATTAGGGAAAATTGCCCCAAACTGAATAGATAATGGATCATTACTTAAACCATAAGGATGCTGATCAGGTAAACCTTGCTTATAATCACTAAATAAAGTAATAAATTCAGGTATTTTCCTAAAGACAGCACTATAATTAAATAATCTAATTTGAGCTCCCCAGTTTTTAGATTCTTGAGCTTCTTCACCTAAACTACGAAAATAAGGAACTGTTTCTTCCCCAAAATAATCTGCATATTCGTCTGAGTTAATTAAGCTATCTATTAAACCATCTAATCCTCTATTTGATAAAACAGAAAAATGTTTTTGAAATTCTTCTATTGAACTTGGTCCTCTACCTAAGCAATGCTTAAAAGCTAATTCTAATACACGACTATTAACAAAAGGCTCGTAAAACTGCTTACGATAAATAGATGATTTGGCTAAAGAACGAATAAATTCTTTAACAGATAGTTGACCTATTTTTACTTGAGATTCTAAGTCTGATAGATTTAAATTATAAGCTTTAGAGATATCTCTTTCAAAGACTTGTCTATAACAAGCTTGTATAACTGTATTTTTTTCATCTACAGATAAACTACTTTTCATTACAAACTTTTGAATAGATAAACCTGCATTCATGTAAATTTGAGGTAAACGTAATCCTTGTAAGTCATTAGATTCTCTTTTCCGTAATTTATCACTTAAACCAGGAGCTTCAAACTCTGAAATAACAACATTAAAATATTGCTGTACTAACTGCTTTGCTTCTATATCATCATCAAATATATTAATAGATAATTTACGCATCTCTCTCAAAGCAACAATAGCTGCTGCACTAGAGCAAGCATTATCAATTAACTCTCTTAAACCACGTATATTAACAGATAAGATATTAGTATCTCCTGTAACAATAGCATAAGTTAGATATCTTAAGAACCAATCCAAATCACGTAATGATTTTTTCATACGTATAGGGCCATAGCGGACTACACTAATTGGCTTAAAACCTGGAGGTAAAGAATCATTTGCATTGAATAGAGAAGCAGATAGATTCTCAAACAAATTACTAGATGCATTACCTAGAAGCTGTTTTTCTATATTCATACTATTAGATGAATCAATATCTAAAAATGAAGCTTGTGGTCTTTCTAAATATGAAATAGGAGATCCACCTATAAATATTTTATCAGCTGCTTTTGAGACTAAAAAGTTCGCATTTTTAGCTAAAATATCAGCAATTCTTAAACGCTTACTACCTGAATTAAAAAAAGAAACTAATTGATTTAATTCTCCCAATTGTAAAAATCTATCTTGCTGTTCTGCTTGTGTAATACTTGAAATAGATACTGTCTGGTAAAGTTTTGGCTCAACTAACGGACTTCCACTGTTCGCTTTAACAATCATATAAAAATATATCCTTATTTCAAGATATCTAATTAGAAATTATTATGTTATCAAAATAAAAAGATATCTTAAATTTCGTAAAATTATTAATTATGATATACAAAATTATTAATATAATATAATTAAATCATAAAACTACCATGAATAAAGATAAATTTTGTAATACTTATATACTTATACATATTAAAGAAATAATATTAAAAATTAAGAATGAGAAAAATATATATAGAGGATAATCCTAAAAGCATGTCTATTTTAGAACATTTAGAAGAGCTACGTAAAAGATTTTTTACAGTTCTTATAATATTTTGTATAATAACAGCACTATGTTTAATTAATATAAAGAATATTTCATTTCTTCTTCAAGAACCAGCATTAGGTATTAAATTTTTGCAATTAGCTCCTGGAGAATATATATTTGTTTCAATAAAAATGTCCATATATGCAGGAATAGTTTTTAGTAGTCCTTTTGCTATTTACCAAATAATTCTTTTTATTTTACCAGGTCTTACAAATAAAGAAGCTAAATATTTAATACCTACACTAATAACATCGATTTGTCTATTCTTTTTAGGTATTATTTTTTCTTATAAAATATTAATTCCAGCAGCTTTAATTTTTTTAATAAATTATGGTTCAGAGATAGTAGAACCAATATGGTCATTTGAAGAATATTTTAATTTCATTTTATTGTTATCATTCAGCACAGGTCTTGCTTTTCAAATACCTGTAATACAACTATTATTAGGTTTTTTTAATATTGTATCATCCAATAATATGTTACAGTATTGGAAATATATTATATTTATTTCCACAATAATTGGAGCTGTTATTACTCCGTCTACTGATCCTATAACTCAAATTTTTATGTCATTAGCTATTTTAGCTTTATACTTTAGCGGTATTTTAATTTTAAAAACTTTAAAAAGATAACAAAATTAACTAAAAATGGATATTTATGATTAATAATAAATATAGAATGTTATTATAAATACAAAACATAAATACCAACTTTTAGTGAAATAACTATATAAATATGAATTCAAATTATCTAAAAAAGATTATTATTATTTTTTTGAGTGTTTTTAGTATAATAAACATAAATACATTACATGTAAAAGCATTTCCTATATATGCACAACAAGGATATGAAAATCCAAGAGAAGCAACAGGACGTATAGTTTGCGCTAATTGTCATTTAGCACAAAAGCCTGTTTCAATTGAAATACCTAAATCTATTTTACCAAATACTATTTTTGAAGCAAAAGTTACAATACCATATAATTCTGATATTAAACAAATTTCAGGTACAGGAAATACAGGTGGATTAAATACAGGAGCAGTCATGATATTACCAAAGGGTTTTAAACTAGCCCCTAAAAAGTTACTATCTGATGAACTAAAAGAAAAAACTAAAAATATTTATATTCAACCTTACAGTACGTTACAAGATAATATTTTAGTCGTTGGGCCTATTCCAGGCAATAATAATCAAGAAATAATATTTCCAATTTTATCACCAGATCCAAATATAGATAAAAGTATATACTTTTTAAAATACCCGATATATGTAGGAGCAAATAGAGGAAGAGGACAAATTTATCCAACTGGAGATAAGTCAAACAATAATCCAATAAATGCATCTTACGACGGAAAAATTGCAAAAATTACTGAATCATCAAATGGTAGTTTTGATATAGATATAACAAAAAGTAATGGTGAAACATATACAGAAAAAATACCAAAAGGCTTAGAAATAAAAATTAAAGAAGGGAATTATATTAATGCAAATGATAGCTTAACATATGATCCTAATGTTGGAGGTTTTGGTCAAACTGAAACAGAAGTTGTATTACAAAGCCCAAATAGAATCATAGGAATGATTATATTTTTTATCACCGTTACATTAGCACAAATATTCTTTGTTTTAAAGAAAAAGCAATGGGAAAAAGTACAAAGCGCAGAAATGAATTTTTAACAAATATAAAAATCATAAATTAAAGAATAAAATAATATAATTATGATTTTTATCTTATAAATACTTAGAAAATTTTTATGTAAGTAACATTCTCACAGAATTTATAATCTGTTGAGGATGAATTATAGTTACTTTTTCTAAATTACCATTATAAGGTGTAGGTATATCTTGAGAGGATAGTCTGACAATAGGAGCATCTAATAAATCAAAATAATTATCATTAATTTGAGCAATAATCTCTGCAGCAATTCCTCCTGTTTTCATACATTCTTCAACTATTAATAATCTATTCGTTTTCTTTAAAGAGGTAACGATACTTTTTATATCAATAGGTTTTAAAGAAATTAAATCTAGAACTTCTGGATTAAAACCATCTTTAACAAGTATATCTACAGCTTGCATTACATGATAGCGCATTCTAGAATAAGTTAAAATAGTAATATCACTACCTTCTCTTACCAATTCAGCTTTATCTAAAGGTATAAAATATTCTGTATCTGGAATATTTTCTTTTAAATTATATAAAAGTACATGCTCAAAAAAGATAACTGGATTATTATCTCGGATTGCTGATTTTAACAAGCCTTTAGCATTATAGGGAGTAGAACATGCAACCATCTTAAGACCAGGTATAGACTGAAAATAAGATTCTAAGCGCTGAGAATGCTCTGCGCCTAATTGTCGACCGACTCCACCGGGACCACGAATGACTAAAGGAATTTGAAAATTACCACCAGAAGTATATCTTAACATTCCTGCATTATTCGAAATTTGATTAAAAGCTAAAAGTAAAAAACTCATATTCATACCTTCAACTATTGGCCTTAAGCCAGTTATTGCAGCTCCTACAGCCATACCCATAAAGCTATTTTCTGCTATAGGTGTATCTAAAACTCTTAAATCACCATATTTTGCATGTAAATCTTTCGTAACTTTATACGATCCACCATAATGACCAACATCTTCACCTAACACAAAAACAGATGAATCCCTTTCCATTTCTTCATCAGTAGCCTCTCTTAAAGCATCAAATAAAAAAACTTTACTCATAATACATAAAACTTATTAAAATAAAAACAATGCATAAATTATTAACATACATCTTCAGCAAATAAATATTGCTTTAAGTCCTCTACTTTAGGCTCTGGACTAGATAAAGCAAAATCAACAGAATCATCAATTTTTTGCTTTACTTTTGCATCAACACTATTCAATTCATCCTCTGTTCCAAAAGAATTATTTAGAATATATCTTTTTAAACGCTTAATAGGATCACGAGCTAACCAAGCATTTTTTTCTTGTCGAGATCTTAATTCATCTGGATCAGCTAAAGAATGGCCTCTAAAACGATATGTCAGTGCTTCTATTAAAGTTGGTCCTTCTCCAATCCTAGCTCTTTGAATTGCTTCTATTGCTACATCTCTCACAGCTAAAACATCCATTCCGTCAACTTCAATGCCAGGTAAACCAAAAGCCTGAGCTTTTTTATAAATTTCAGGGAAAGATGTAGACCTATGATGCGCCATTCCTATTGCCCATTGATTATTTTCAACAATAAAAATAATTGGCAATTTCCATAATACAGCCATATTTAAACATTCAAAAAATTGACCATTATTGGTTGTTCCGTCACCGAAAAAACAAACAGTTGTATTTAATAAGCCTTTATCTTGCAAGATTTGCTTTCTATACATACTTTGAAATGCTGATCCAACTGCAACAGGTATACCTTCACCAATAAATGCAAATCCACCTAAAAAATTATGTTTAGAAGAAAAAATATGCATTGAACCACCACGACCACGACTACAACCTGTTTCTTTGCCAAATAATTCAGCCATTACTGACCTAGCTGGAACTCCTTTACTTAAAGCATGTACATGATCACGGTAAGTACTACAAACATAATCTTGATGCTGCAAAGCCTTTATAACACCTGTTGATACAGCTTCTTGACCATTATATAAATGCACAAAGCCAAACATTTTACCACGATAGTACATTTGTGCACACATATCTTCAAAACTACGCCCTAACAACATATCTTCATATAATATAAATAATGTATCCTTATCTATATTCTTTAACTTTAATGAAGTTTTAGGTAAAATAACTTTTCTTACTTGATCACACATTTTAATATTCTATCCTCCAAGATAAAATTAAATAATTATTAGTTATTACAAAATTTAATTTAATGATTTTTTGATGTAAAGTTAATTACAATATATATACATAGAATTTATTTTATAATTAATTACAAGAATAAAAATATAATACTTTAATCAGATCTAACCTATTATTTTTTTATTGTTGATACAATACATATTTTCTACATATTATGCTATCTTCAAAAAATTTATTTTTATCTATAAATAAAGATATATCAGAATTAAATATAAACCTACAAAAAATGATTGGAGCCAAGCATCCTATTTTATATGCAGCGGCAAAACATTTATTTAAAACAGGAGGAAAACGAATCCGCCCATCTATTATTTTACTTATAGCAAAAATTACAGCAAAAGATAAAAAAATTAAGCCAGAGCATCAAAGATTAGCTGAAATAACAGAAATAATACATACAGCTAGTTTAGTGCATGATGATGTTATAGATGATTGTGATACAAGAAGAGGGCTAGAGGCTGTACACAATATATTTACAACAAAAATAGCAGTTCTAGCAGGAGATTTTTTATTTGCTCAGTCTTCTTGGTATTTAGCCAACTTAAATAATTTAGAAGTAGTAAAGACAATTTCTAAAGTTATAACAGATTTTGCAGAAGGAGAAGTTAGACAAGGATTAACAAATTTCGACATAACTATTTCTATTGAAGACTATATAGAAAAATCATTTTATAAAACAGCTACTTTAATTGCATGTAGCTGCAAAGCTACTGCAATGCTAAGTAATTGTAATAAAAACATACAAAATGATTTTTATATTTACGGAAAACATTTAGGTTTAGCTTTCCAAATAATAGATGATATATTAGACATAACAAGTCAAACAGATAAGCTAGGAAAACCTGCTGGATCTGATTTGAAAAATGGTAATTTAACAGCACCATTAATCTTCGCCTTAGAAGAAAATCCACAATTATATAAATTAATTAATCAAGAATTTTTATATGAAAACGATATTAATAGAACTATAAATATTATCAAAAAAACTAAAGGAATACAAAAAGCTAAAGATTTAGCAGAAGAACATATTCAGTTAGCAATACAGGTTATAAAAAATAAATTTAAATGTAATAATACTGACACTTTAATTTTAATCAGTAACTATATATTACATCGATTTAATTAATTAACATACTATCTTCTGATTTAATATATTCAATTATAAAATCAAATGCTTTTTTATCTATTATTGCTAATTGAGCTAGCATTTTTCGATTCAACGCTACATTAATTTTTTTTAAAAAATATATAAATTGACTATAAGTAATTCCATATAATCTAACAGAGGCATTTATTCGCATAATCCATAATCGACGATAATAACGCTTTTTATTCTTTCTACCAATATAAGAATATTTTAAAGATTTCAATACTTGCTGTTTTGCTGTACGAAATAATTTAGAATGAGAACCTCTAAAACCTTTAGCAAGCTTTAATATTTTTTTTCTTCTTTTACGAGCAACATTACCTCTTTTAACACGTGTCATAATTTATATGATTGAATAATAATTATTATAAATAAGGTAAATTCTTTTTAAAATTTAATTGATCACTTAAATGTATAGTAGTTACTTTACGTAACTGGCTCTTACGTTTACTTGTTTTTTTTTGTAACAAATGACTACGTGAAGCTTTTTTTCTCATCATTTTTTTGCTAGATGTACATTTAATTCGTTTATTAATAGCTCTAGAAGTTTTTAATTTATACATACGGAAATCTTTTAACAATAAATAATATTTATAAAATAAATTAACTTAATGAATAAATATAGACTGAAAGTCAAATTAAAAATTTAAATATAGTCTATGATTATTCAGTAATTAAAATGATTACAAATACTTAATAATAAATATTGTTATTATAAATTAAGAGAACTTTTTTCTCAAATTATTAATTGAGCTTAATAATAGCATTAACATAATCTTAATTAAACTAGAATCTAATTCTTGAAACATTTTCATATTTAAATTAAAAGCTATATTAGCTTCAGAAATAATTTGCTTAATCTGATCATTACTAAGAGGAATATTATTAAGCGAGTTTCTATACATATCTTTAAATGTTTTTTCATCTTGAATAGAATCAAAATCATAAAATGCTGTACCTAAATTATCTGACAATTGCATAGCATTTTTTGCAATTTTTTTTAAAATTTGCCCCCCAGATAAATCACCAATATAACGGGTATAGGCGTGAGCTATTAATAATTCTGGTTGATTAGATCCAACACTATGAATTCTATCAATATATACTTGTGTTGCTGATGAAGGCTTTACTTCATTTAACCAACTAGAACCATAATAATAGTTTAAATCATTAATTAAGCTTGACTTACGGAAAAGTTCCGGGAAATATATAGATTTTACTGATTCATGATTTCTATTTTTTTCTAATTCTTCTTCTATCGCTACATAAATAAAAAATAAGTTAGCTACTAATTTTCTATAAGAATTTTTATCAACTACTCCACCTAGAAAAGACTTAACAAAGCTAACATTTTCAGCCATGCTGTGTGATTTAGTTGTTCCTTCACGTAGTTGCTGAGCTAAATTAGTAGACATAAATATTCCTCTATAAATTTTTTAGACTTATTATACTTTAATTATTCAGATATATATATATAGACAAAATAAACTTTTCTAATCTTTTATTATATTAAATATTTTAAAGCAAAATATATTTATAAATTATATAGAGCGAAAATACTCTTTTGACTTTATTGGATTATTAATAATTGTAGATTCTCCAGGCTGCCAATTGGCTGGACAAACTTCATCTGGATGATTTTGCACATATTGAATTGCTTGAAGTACTCGTATAGTTTCTTGAACACTTCTACCAAAATCTAAATTATTGACTAAAGAATGCTGTATTATACCTTCTTTATCAATAATAAATAACCCTCTTAGTGACTTACCTTCTTCAGTTAAGACATTATAAGATGAGCTAATCTGTTTATTTAAATCAGAAACTAATGGATAATTTAAATCACCGACACCACCCACCTCACGATCCATTTGAATCCATGCTAAGTGACAATACTCACTATCAACAGATATACCTAAAATTTCTGTATTTAATTGCTTCATTTCTTCATAAATATCATTAAAAGCTGTGATCTCTGTAGGACATACAAAGGTGAAATCTAAAGGATAAAATAAAAGAATCACATATTGCCCAATATAATCAGACAATTCTATTTTTTTGAATTCTTGATCATGTACAGCAGTAGCAGAAAAATAAGGTGCTTTATTACCAACTTTAATACAATTATTATTTACAATCATTTTCTTATAATTGATAGAAAATAAAATAAAACGAAAATATATTTATATATTCATCAATAATATAACACAATTAATAAAATATAAATTATTTGTTTGTTTAATATAAATATAATAATAATAGCGGGAAATGGATTTGAACCATTGACCTTCGGGTTATGAGCCCGACGAGCTACCAGACTGCTCTATCCCGCGACTACAACATTGTACAATAGATATGTTAAAAATTTAAAGTAAGTAGTACAAAGAATAATCTAAAATAAAATTTATACAAAAGATAATACAAGTATATTTAGTTCTATTTAGGAACGGCAGTATTTGATAAAAACCAACTAATCTATCTCTAGTCAAACTATCAGCTGTTTTAATCCATAATTGACCATCATACCAACCTGATTCTTCATAAAATATTGTAGAACTTAAAAGTCTTTTAATTACATAAGACCAACCTAGATATAATCTAAAAAAAATAAAAAAAAAGATTATATCAATAAATATAAAATCTAATAATAATATTTTATATATATTAATCCACTTAATATATAAAAAAATAAAAATTAAACCTAAAGAAATAAATAAGAATAAAAAAATTGTAAATACCGTATAAATGTAACTTTTAAAATTATATGTAGACCATGCAAATAAAAATGATTTTTTTAATTCTAAATATTCATTTAAAGGCTGTTGATTAGATGGTACAGGACAATTCTTTTTAGAGGTAGGCATAAATAAATCTAATAAAGTTATATAAATACTTAAAAAAAATTATAGTATTAATTATGCCTTAATATAAATTGAACATAAAATAGTCAAAATAACAAATATCAATATACTAATTACAATAAACTTTTGAATTAAAAATTGATTAGATCTAAAAGTAAATAAACTATTTTGATCAACAAAGCTACTTATACCACTATTGCTAGGACTATTAACTAATATTAAAAATATTGTCAAAAAATTTACTATGTACCAGAATAATTTAATCATTTAATATACATTTAGATAAGTTTAAATTTCAAATAAAGAATATGATAAATAAAAGTTATATAGCTTAATTATTTTAACATATTCCTTAAATAATATTAATTAAAAAAAAAGTTTTGTTTTTTTTTATTCACCCTGTGCTCTCAATAAAAAAAAACCTAAAGCTAAACCTACAATAATTAATATACAACTGATAATTGCTGTTGTAGTAATTTCATAAAACATATTAACAATCCTTATAATATAAAATTTTTTTAAAAACCATTTCTACCCCAAACTACTAGTGCAATAGAAAAAGTCACTATAGCAAATAAAGAACCCCAACCCAAGCTTAAGATATCCATTATCTTTATTACCTTATTCAATTAATATAGAACAATTAAAATTTCGATGCTCTAATAATATAATAACTATGATTAAATCAATTAATTTAAAATTACTAAAATATATAACAATTTTTCAATTATCAATAAATGTAAATTTTTAACAAATATGTATAAAGTAATTATAACTTAGAGTTAGTATAAAATTAATTATTCATATTTATTATTAAAGATTAATTTTAATACCTTATTCTTAGAAAAAAATTATGCAAAGCACTATAAATAAATCAAATGTAAATATTAAAGAAACATTATTAACACCACGATTCTATACAACAGACTTTGATGAAATGGCTAAATTAGATATTTCATTAAATACAGAGGAGTTTGAAGCATTAATAAAGGAATTTAGGGCCGACTATAATAAACAACACTTTATTAGAGATGAGGACTTTGAACAATCATGGGATCATCTTGATAATAAAACAAAAGCATTATTTATTGAGTTTTTAGAAAGATCTTGTACTGCAGAATTTTCAGGTTTTTTATTATATAAAGAATTATCTAGAAGATTAGAAAAAACAAATCCTATTATTGCAGAATGTTTTTTATTAATGTCTAGAGATGAAGCTCGACATGCAGGATTTCTTAATAAAGCAATAGGAGATTTCAACTTATCATTAGATTTAGGATTTTTAACTAAAAGTCGGAAATATACATTTTTTTCTCCCAAATTTATATTTTATGCAACATATTTATCTGAAAAAATTGGATATTGGAGATATATCACAATATATCGACACTTAGAAAAATATCCAGAATATCGTATATATCCAATCTTTAAATTTTTTGAAAATTGGTGTCAAGATGAAAATCGTCATGGTGATTTTTTTGCAGCTCTTCTAAAATCACAACCACAATTTTTAAATAATAGTATAGCAAAATTATGGTGTCGATTTTTTCTTTTAAGCGTTTTTGCAACAATGTATTTAAATGACTTTCAGAGATCAGAGTTTTATAAATCTATTGGCTTAGATGCAAGGCAATATGATATGCAAGTTATTAGAAAAACAAATGAAAGTGCATCAAGAATTTTTCCAGTTGCACTAAATATTGATAATCCTATATTTTTTCAGTATTTAGATGTATGTGCATCACAAAATAAACTGTTGATAGAAATGAATAAAAAAGAGATAAATCAAATTATTAAAACAGGAAAAAAACTTATCATATATAGCCAACTATTTATTAATTTATTTAAACTATACTTGATACCTCCTATAGAATCATCTGTTATATCAGATGGCATAAAATAATTTAATTAAACATAAATTCTCTACTTTTAGTTATAATTTATGCTAATAATATTAATATCTTATATATTCTAAATAAATATAAAGCTTTATTTCTTTTAAGATGAAAAGTAATATAAAGAATTACTATTATATAAATAGAGAATACTTTATCTCACATAAATTAAATGAATAATACAATCGATTTTAAAATACCATCACCAACTTTTGGTGGTAGTACAGGCGGCTGGTTAAGAGCCGCAGAAATAGAAGAAAAATATGCAATTACTTGGACAAGTAAAAAGACACAAATTTTTGAAATGCCAACTGGTGGCTCAGCTATAATGGCGGAAGAAGATAATTTACTTTATTTAGCTAAAAAAGAACAATGTCTAGCTTTAGGTAGCCAATTAAAAAATAAATTTAAGATTATAGATTTCAAAATTTATAGAATTTTTCCAAGCGGAGAGGTTCAATATTTACACCCAAAAGATGGAGTATTTCCAGAGAAAGTAAACCCAGGAAGAGTAAGTATAGGTACAATAAAACATAATATTGGGAATAATGATAACCCAGTAAATAAAAAATTTACTGGAAAAGCTACATACGAATAAATTATTAAAATTATACAAAGACTATTGTATTTATAGTCTTTTTTAGATATAATAATGAGACGGTATTCATTAGAATATTTAGGAGAGGTGGTAGAGTTGGTTTATTGCGTCTGATTTGAAATCAGATGAACTGAAAGGTTCCGTGGGTTCGAATCCCACCCTCTCCGTATAAATATTTAAATATCTTTATTACTCTTAATAGCCTCTTCAATAAACTTAACAGCTTGATTTAATGTAGCAATTTTTTCTGCATCTTCATCAGGAATTTCAATATTAAATTCTTCTTCAATAGCCATTACTAATTCTACTGTGTCTAATGAATCTGCTCCTAAATCATTGGCAAAATTAGCTTCTAATGTAACTTGCTGCTTCTCAACACCTAATTGCTGAACAACAATATTTCTTACCTTTTCAAAGATATTTGACTCTGCTTCCTCTAAAGACATACATAACTCCTGTATAACTATATTTTTTTATGACCTGTATCTATAGCTAAAATAACATATGATATATGTTTAAATAATCTTATTAATGATAAATTACACAGGATATATTCTTAAATATTGCAAAGCTTCTTTACCAGAGCTAATGCAGTTTAAATTATATAAACTAATTAATTCAGACTGCAATTTTCTTAAGTGATAAACTTGTGGTAAAAGTTGGACAGACTGTTTTTTCATAAGAACTAATTTTTCTATTGCAATTCTAGCTTCTAATAAAACCTTAATTTCTATACTATTTTTATTTAAACATAATTGATCCCAATCTATATAAAAAATTTTATATAAATTTAGCATTTGCTTCAATGCTCTAGCAATATTATTAATAGTACTACTATGAATTGTATAAATTGTAATTTGCTTGGATTTAGCAATTTGACGTATTTTACTATTATGCTTAACATAATTTCTTAAAGCTAAAATAAAATCTGCTTTCATAATGTCACGAGTTAAAGCAATTGAAAAATTTAAAGTACTAATAATAGATTCTATTTGCTGTATATTAATACCATAAGAATATAATTGAATTACCTTATTTTGTATATGAAAATTATTATATAGCTTTCTATTTAAACTAGTATTATTAGTATATCCAATCATTTTATACGAATTACTAGATAAATTACTATCCTTAATTGATTCTAATAATTTCTTGCCTTTAGATTTAAAATTAAGATTAAGGTGATTTTTATTATTATGAGCTACAAATTCTGTAGAATTAAAGTTTTCACATAGAATAGAAACAGAGCCATCATTATTAAATGTACGACGTTGAATATATAAAATAGAGCCTTCTAAAATTTGATCAACGACTTGATCAACCTTTTCATGAACAATCAGATTATTACGTTCATGAATTTCAATGGCAATCTGAAAAGCAGGAATTGTTTTTCTTTCTAAAATACTTTTTTGAGAACCACGACGCTTTGCTTCATCATCTCCTAAAGTAACATACTGTATACCACCAATTAAGTCAGCAAGAATAGGATTCTTAATTACACTTTCTAAATAATTACCATGAGCAGTACCAACTAATTGTACCCCTCTTTCTGCAATTGTTCTAGCTGCTAAAGCTTCTAGCTCTGTACCAATTTCATCAATTATAATCACTTCTGGCATATGATTTTCAACAGCTTCAATCATAACCTGATGTTGAAATTCTGGACGAACTACCTGCATTCGTCTAGCGCGACCAATAGCTGGATGAGGTATATCTCCATCACCAGCTATTTCATTAGAGGTATCAATTATAACAACTCTTTTTTTCATTTCATCTGCTAAAACTCTAGCGATTTCTCTGATTGCAGTTGTTTTACCAACACCTGGTCTACCTAATAATAGTATAGATTGACCTGTTTCCAATAAATCACGCATAATACTAATAGTACCAAAAATTGCACGTCCAACACGAAAAGTTAAACCAATGATATTACCGTTTCTATTTTTAATTGAACTAATTCTATGCAATGTAGACTCTATCCCAGATCTATTATCTCCACTAAAATGCCCCAATTTTTTGATACAAAAATCTAAATCATTCCAAGAAATAATTATTTTAGACAAATACTCTGGACCATGAGGAAAACGAGCTTCAGGTCTTCTACCTAAATCCATTACAACTTCAATTAAATACTGCCTATGATCATGTTTTTCTAAAGACTCTTTAATAAAGTCAGGTAAAATTTCCAAGAGCCTATTTAAATCATCCGCTATTAACATCTTTGTAATATTAATTTTCAATCATATAAAAATTTATTATAATATTATATTATTTTAATACATTGATAGAATATATAAAATTAATAATTTATAGTAAAAAATATAGTAAAAAAATATTTATTTAAATATGATGTAATAAAAAAAATATTATTTACTGAATTAAAACGTAATATAATGAAATATATGGTGCCATAATGCATTATTCAGATTCAATTAAAATAAAAACAATACCACAAAAAATTAAATTAAAACTTATAAAACATCTTCATAAAAAACTACATATTGTAGGATATAAAGTTATTAATTCAGAGAGTACAGTACCTATAATTGAGCTGTCTAATTATACTAGAATATGGATTCTACCAAATGAAATTAAAATAAATATAACTTAACAATAATATTATTATAGAAAATGATACTTACATTACAAGAACTAAAAATTTTTATACATTCTTTAAAAGAAAAAAAAATCAATCAAATTAAAATTAATAACAAGCAATTAAAAGTTTTAATTAATAAACATAAAGAGATTAATAATACTTATACACCAAATATACCTAATCAAACAACATTTATCTCTAATGATTTAGAAAAAATAAATCATAAAAACTATAACTATAAAAAAATATTAAATGATAAAAAACAAAGTCATAAAATAACTAATAATTCAATTATTTCAGAACATGATTCAAAGATCTATTCAACAATCATTTCACCAATGGTAGGGACTTTTTATAGATCTGCTGCACCTAATGAACCAGCATTTATAGAGAAAAATGATATTGTACAAAAAAAGCAAATAGTCTGTATAATTGAAGCAATGAAACTAATGAACGAAATTGAATCTGAAGTTCATGGAGAAATTATAGAAATGTTAGTTAATGATGGCGATATAGTTGATTGTGGCCAAGCTTTAATGAAAGTAAAAATATTATAAATATATATATATATAAAATTAGAAGCAATAAACATTTTAACTATTGTTAACAGATTTAAAGTACTTTTATAAGTATAACTATAATAATATTATATAAAATTAAAAACTCACGCCTCATTCTACTATGAGATTAAAAAAATATAAGACTAATTTGATATTAAAAGTGAGAGTTTTATTGATTGTCTCATTTATATCTAAAAAACAGAGAGGAGAATCTCGATGACAATAAGCTCACAAGAGCAAGAGACAAAAAAAGTAAAAATTACTGTAGATAAAGATCCTGTTGAAACATCTTTTGAAAAATGGGCAAAACCAGGACACTTTGCTAGAACATTAGCTAAAGGACCAAGTACAACTACATGGATCTGGAATTTACATGCAGACGCCCATGATTTTGATAGTCATACAAACTCTTTAGAAGAAATTTCTAGAAAAATTTTTAGCGCACATTTCGGTCAACTAGCAATAATTTTTTTATGGCTAAGTGGTATGTATTTTCATGGCGCTAAATTTTCTAACTATATAGCATGGTTAAGTGATCCAACGTTAATAAAACCTAGTGCACAGATTGTTTGGCCTATAGTAGGGCAAGAAATTTTAAATGCAGATGTAGGAGGTGGATTCCAAGGTATACAAATTACATCAGGCTTCTTTCAATTATGGAGAGCATCTGGTATTACCACAGAATTTGAACTGTATGCAACAGCCATAGGTGGCTTATGCATGTCTATATTAATGGTTATTGCTGGTTGGTTTCACTATCATAAAGCTGCACCTAAATTAGAATGGTTTCAAAATGTTGAATCAATGATGAATCACCATTTATCTGTTTTATTAGGTCTAGGATGCTTAGGATGGGCAGGACATCAAATTCATATCGCATTGCCTATTAATAAATTATTGGATTCAGGTATTTCTCCTCAAGAAATTCCTTTACCTCATGAATTTATGACGAATAGAAGCTTAATGAGTGAATTATATCCTAGCTTTAGCAAAGGAATATTACCTTTTTTTACATTAAATTGGAATGAATATTCTGACTTTTTAACATTCAAAGGAGGCTTAAATCCTGTCAATGGAGGTCTCTGGTTAACTGATATTGCACATCATCACCTTGCCTTATCTGTTCTATTTTTAGTTGCAGGTCATATGTATAGAACAAATTGGGGTATTGGCCATAGTATGAAGGAAATTTTAGAAGCTCATAAAGGACCTTTTACTGGTGAAGGACATAAAGGACTCTATGAAATATTAACAACATCTTGGCATGCACAACTAGCAATAAACTTAGCTATGATGGGATCACTAAGTATCATAGTAGCACATCATATGTATGCAATGCCTCCTTATCCATATATCGCTACAGATTATCCTACACAATTATCTTTATTCACACATCACATGTGGATAGGTGGGTTTTGTATTGTAGGTGCTGGTGCACATGCTTCTATCTTTATGGTAAGAGACTATAATCCTGCACAAAATTATGACAATCTACTAGATAGAGTTATAAGACATAGAGATGCAATAATATCACATTTAAACTGGTTATGCATATTTTTAGGATTTCATTCATTTGGCTTATATATTCATAATGATACTATGAGAGCATTAGGAAGATCACAAGATATGTTCTCAGATACAGCAATACAACTACAGCCTATATTTGCACAATGGATACAAAATATTCATACATTAGCTCCAAATAATACAAGTCCAAATTCATTAGCAACTACAAGTTATGCATTTGGTGGAGATATTATAACTATTGGCAATAAAATAGCAATGATGCCTATTAAATTAGGTACTGCTGACTTTATGGTTCATCATATACATGCATTTACAATTCATGTATGTGTACTAATTTTAGTAAAAGGCTTTTTATTCGCAAGAAATTCAAGACTAATTCCAGATAAATCAAATTTGGGCTTTAGATTTCCTTGTGATGGACCAGGTCGTGGAGGTACATGTCAAGTATCAGCATGGGATCATGTATTCTTAGGACTGTTTTGGATGTATAATTCCTTATCAGTTGTATTATTCCATTTTAGCTGGAAAATGCAGTCAGATGTATGGGGTAGTGTCTCAGCACAAGGAACAGTATCACACATCACAGGAGGAAACTTCGCACAAAGCGCTATTACTATCAATGGTTGGTTGAGAGATTTCTTATGGGCTCAAGCATCACAAGTTATTCAATCATATGGATCAGCATTATCAGCTTATGGATTAATCTTTTTAGGTGCACATTTTATATGGGCATTTAGTTTAATGTTCCTATTTAGTGGTCGTGGATACTGGCAAGAACTTATTGAATCAATTGTGTGGGCACATAATAAAATAAAAGTAGCGCCATCAATCCAACCAAGAGCACTAAGTATTACACAAGGACGAGCAGTTGGTTTAGCACATTATTTATTAGGAGGAATAGGTACAACTTGGGCCTTTTTCTTAGCAAGAATAATCTCAGTAGGATAAGGAATAAAAAAAGATGGCAACAAAATTTCCAAAATTTAGCCAAGCATTAGCAACAGATCCTACAACAAGAAGGATTTGGTATGGTATTGCTACTGCACATGATTTTGAAAGTCATGATGGAATGACAGAGGAGAACTTGTATCAAAAAATTTTCTCTTCACATTTCGGACATATAGCAATTATTTTTTTATGGACCTCAGGCAATCTCTTTCATGTAGCGTGGCAAGGTAACTTTGAACAATGGGTATTACAACCACTTAAAACTAAACCAATTGCACATGCAATATGGGATCCTCACTTTGGACAGTCAGCAGTAAAAGCTTTTACTGCTAATGATGTATCTTATCCTGTAGATATAGCATTCTCTGGTGTATACCACTGGTGGTATACAATTGGTATGAGAACTAATTCTGATTTATATAATGGAGCTATATTTTTACTTATTCTATCTGCAATTATGCTATTTGCTGGATGGCTACATTTGCAACCAAAATTTAAACCCGGTTTATCATGGTTTAAAAATAATGAGTCAAGATTAAACCATCATCTATCAGGACTATTTGGAGTTAGTTCTTTAGCATGGACAGGACATTTAGTTCATGTTGCTATTCCAGAATCACGAGGTCAACATATAAGATGGTCTAATTTCACTCAAATAATGCCACATCCCGCAGGACTTAAACCATTTTTTACAGGAAAATGGTTTGAATATGCAGTAAATCCAGATAGTCTTAATCATTCATTTGGTACAAATGAAGGATCTGGTACAGCAATTTTAACTTTTTTAGGTGGATTTCATCCACAAAGCCAATCACTTTGGCTAAGTGATATTGCACACCATCATTTAGCAATAGCAATTATTTTTATAGTTGCTGGACATATGTATAAAACTAATTGGGGAATTGGACACAATTTAAAAGATATTTTAAATGCTCACAAGCCACCAAGTGGTAAATTAGGAAATGGACATGAAGGGTTATATGAAACAATAACAAATTCACTTCATATTCAACTAGGATTAGCACTAGGAAGCTTAGGCACTATTACTTCATTAGTTGCACAACACATGTATGCATTACCACCTTATGCATTTATGGCAAAAAATTTTACAACGCAAGCTGCTTTATATACTCATCATCAATATATAGCAGGCTTTTTAATGGTTGGAGCTTTTGCTCATGGAGCAATATTTTTCATTAGAGATTATAATCCTGAACAAAATAAAGATAATGTTTTAAGTAGGATGTTAGAACATAAAGAAGCTATTATTTCACATCTAAGCTGGGTATGTTTATTTTTAGGTTTCCATACACTAGGATTATATATACATAATGATACAATGTTGGCATTTGGTACTCCAGAAAAGCAGATATTAATTGAACCGGTATTTGCACAATGGATTCAAGCAAGTTCAGGTAAAGGATTATATGGTTTTGATGTATTTTTATCTTCAACATCTAATATTGCAACACAAGCAGGAAGCAATATATGGCTGCCTGGATGGTTAGAAGCAATTAATAGCTCTAAGAATTCTCTATTCTTAACTATTGGACCTGGAGACTTCTTAGTACATCATGCAATTGCTTTGGGATTACATACTACTACATTAATACTGGTAAAAGGTGCTTTAGATGCTAGAGGATCAAAACTTATGCCAGATAAGAAAGATTTCGGATACAGTTTTCCATGCGATGGACCTGGTAGAGGTGGTACATGTGATATATCAGCATGGGATGCATTCTACTTAGCTGTTTTTTGGATGTTAAATACAATTGGATGGGTTACATTTTATTGGCACTGGAAGCATATTACAATTTGGCAAGGTAATATAGCGCAATTTAATGAATCTTCGACATACTTAATGGGATGGCTACGAGACTACTTATGGCTAAACTCTTCACCATTAATTAATGGATATAATCCATATGGTATGAATAATTTATCAGTCTGGTCATGGATGTTTTTATTTGGACATTTAGTATGGGCAACAGGATTTATGTTCTTAATTTCATGGCGTGGATATTGGCAAGAATTAATTGAAACTCTTGCTTGGGCACATGAAAGAACACCTCTAGCTAATTTAATTAGATGGAAGGATAAACCAGTCGCACTATCTATTGTTCAAGCTAGATTAGTAGGTTTAACTCATTTTTCTGTTGGATATATATTAACTTATGCAGCATTTGTTATAGCATCAACAAGTGGAAAATTTGGTTAAATAATATATATTGAATATAATAAATAAAATAAAAAGATCATTGATATATATACTATATTAAATGATCTTTTTTTTATTGAAATACAGAAAAAAATTATTTAAAATTAAAATAGATATTAAATAATACATATAAAAATACTAAGTATCTAAAAATGGCAAAACAAAGCATGATTCAAAGAGAAATAAAGCGGGAAAAATTAATTGAAAAATATAAAGATAAAAGAAAAACAATAAAGAAATCACTAAAAAATACACAAAATTTACAAGATACTATAGATTTACAAAAAAAATTACAAGAAATGCCAAGAAATAGCATGAAATGTAGACATAGAAATCGTTGCTGGATGACTGGTCGTAGTAGAGGTATTTATCGTGACTTTGGATTATCTAGGCATGTACTAAGAGAAATGGCGCACTCATGCTTATTACCAGGTATAAGAAAATCAAGCTGGTAAAAAAATTATATATAACTTTAGATAATACATTAAAAAAATAAAAATACTCTAAATTATTTATTTTAGAGTATTACAAAAATTAATTAATAAATCAGTTATAACATTTATAGACCAAACTGATTTCCTCTACGGTATTGTAAATAAGCTGCAACTAATAAACCTAGTAACGTTACAGGAATTAAGCCTAATACGATTCCTGATAAAAGAGGTTCAACCATATTTTTATATATATAATGAAAATTATAACTAATAAATAAACTAATATTTATTTTAGCATATTATATAGAATACTATCTAAAGCCAATAGCTGCTTGCCAAACAAAAGCAAGTAATAAGAAAAATATTGGAATAATAGGTAAAATATCTACCAATGGACGAAAAAGAATATAAGCTTCAGGTAATTTAGTAAAAACAATATTTGCAACCATTATGTCCTTCCTATTAAATTAAATAAATTTCAAGTCAATATATATTATATACTTATATAAATGTACAATAAATATACATATTTGTGTTATTTTTTTATTAGAATCAAAAATATATTTACATAATTAATAAAGAAAAATAATATTATAAAGACAAACAAAGAAAAATCTTTATTTTATAATATGATATTAAATAGATTATTATATATTAAAGATAAATATATCAAGTTGATTATAATAAAACTAAGGAAAAAATATGATATTAATAATTCAACTACTAGTACTAATATTAATCATACTATCAATCATTCTTGTCGTAGGTATACCTGTAACATTAGCGTCACCAGGACAATGGGAAAAATCAAAAAATTTAATTTATACAAGTACAGCTATATGGGCTGGTTTAATAATTATAACCAGTATAGCTAATTCATTTATAGCATAGATAAATAAATACATCTATTTAAAATATTTGAATATTTTAAATAAATGTATTTATTTATTATAAATATAAAATAAACAAGTACTTGACAGATTTATATTTATTTGAGATATTGAAAGTAAAATTAATTATAAGATAGCGGGTATAGCTCAGTGGTAGAGCGCAACCTTGCCAAGGTTGATGTCGCGCGTTCGAATCGCGTTACCCGCTTACTCTCTCAATATCTAAGCTTCTTTAGAGTTAGTATCAATTATAGTTTCATCTTCAGATTTATTTTCTGAATTAGAATTATTATTAGAAACTTCTTTACCTATATCCATCATTAATTTTTGCAATTCATCCTGTAATACTTTAATCTTCTCATATTCATCACTTTTTATTGCATCTTTTAGATGAGTAATTTTATTCTCTATATTATCTTTTTTATCTTTATCAATCTTTTCACCTAATTCATTAATTTGATTTTGAGATTGATAACATAAAGAATCTGCTTGATTTTTCAAATCAACTTGTTCACGCTTTTGCTTATCTATATTTGCATTACTCTCAGCATCCTTCACTAATTTTTCAACTTCTTCCTTAGGTAAAGTAGAAGCACCTGTAATAGTTATAGATTGTTCTTTACCTGTTCCTTTATCTTTAGCTGTAACAGATAAAATACCATTTGCATCTATATCAAAAGTTACTTCTATTTGAGGAACACCTCTAGGAGCTGGCATAATACCATCTAATCTAAAAGTACCTAAACTTTTATTATCTTTAGTAAATTCTCTTTCTCCCTGTAGAACATGTATTTCAACATTAGGTTGATTATCAACTGCTGTAGAAAAAACTTCTGACTTTTTAGTAGGTACAGTTGTATTACGAGTAATTATTTTAGTCATTACACCACCTAAAGTTTCAACACCTAAAGAAAGTGGAGTAACATCTAGTAATAATATATCTTTGACCTCTCCAGCTAAAACTCCTGCTTGTACAGCTGCACCTATAGCAACAACTTCATCTGGATTAACACTTTGATTTGGCTCTTTACCTATATCTTCTTTAATCAATTTTTTTATAGCTGGAATTCTAGTTGATCCACCAACTAAAACAATTTCATCTATATCACTAGAACCTAGTTGAGCATCTTTTAGAGCATTATTTACAGGTATTTGACAACGAGAAATTAAGTCCCAGCATAAACTTTCAAACTGTGCACGTGTTATATTTTTTTCTAAATGCTTTGGACCTGTATCAGTAGAAGTAATAAATGGTAAATTAATATCTGTTTGTGATAAACTAGATAATTCCATTTTAGCTTTTTCCGCTGCTTCTGTTAATCTTTGTAAAGCTTGCCTATCTTTACTTAAATCTATGCCGTCATCATTTTTAAATTCTTTTACTAACCATTCAACGATTTTTGCATCAAAATCATCTCCACCCAATTGAGTATCACCTGAAGTAGATAAAACTTCAAAAACGCCATCACCTACTTCTAAAATTGAAACATCAAATGTACCGCCACCTAAATCAAAAACTAATATAGTTTCATTATTTTTTTTATCTAAACCATAAGATAAAGATGCAGCTGTTGGTTCATTAATTATTCTTAAAACATCTAAGCCAGCAATTTGACCCGCATCTTTAGTAGCTTGTCTTTGAGAGTCATTAAAGTATGCTGGAACTGTAATAACAGCTTGCGAAACTGTTTGTCCTAAATAAGTACTAGCATCCTCAATTAGTTTTCTTAAGATTTGAGCTGAAATTTCTTCAGGGGCAAAAGTCTTATTTAATGCAGGACAATCTAACTTAATACTAATATTATTATCTGTTTTAATATCATATGATAACTGCCTCAAGTCATTTCGAATTTCATCATATTTTCTACCAATAAAACGTTTTACAGAATAAAATGTATTTTCTGGATTCATTACTGCCTGTCTTTTAGCAATATTACCAACAAGCTTATCTTGTTTTTTTGTATATGCAACTACTGAAGGAGTTGTTCTTAAACCTTCTTTATTTGCTATAACAGTAGGTTTTCCTCCTTCCATTACAGCAACTACAGAATTTGTTGTACCTAAATCAATTCCTACTACTTTAGTCATTGAAACACTCCATATGAAATATAAAATTAAAAAGTATATATCTTATTTTTATACTGCAATATATTCAAGTATTAATAAAGTAGTAATTGCCGAATAAAAACTGTTAGCGTTAAGAATTAGATTGAGCTTGAAAATTATAAAGAATTAAAAGATAATATAAATGCTGTACAATAATAACTATTCCCAATAAAATTTATTTAATTTTACAAATTTAGGAGCAAAAAAATAAATGTCATCAATAGGTATGCTTGGCAGAAAAGTTGGTATGACTCAAATATTTAATGACGAAGGAAGTGCTATACCTGCAACAATTTTAGAAGTAGGTCCTTGTACAATTACAAATATAACTAATAAAAAAAAAGATGAACAACAAAATATACAAATAGGATATCAAGATATAAACCCTTATAAACTAACTAAAGCTCGTATAGGAAATTTTAATAAGTTTAAAATACCTTGTTTTAAATATCTAAAAGAATATAAAATACCCATAAATAAATTAAAAGATATAAATATTGGTAAACTATTAACGGTACAACAATTTCAAATTGGACATTTAATCAATATTTCTGGAATAAGTATAGGTAAAGGATTCAGTGGATATCAAAAAAGACATAATTTCACTAGAGGACCTATGTCACATGGATCAAAAAATCATAGACAACCTGGGTCAATTGGAGCTGGTACAACACCTGGAAGAGTTTTTCCAGGAAAAAAAATGGCAGGTCGAATGGGTGGAAGTAAAGTGACAATAAAAAATTTACAAATTTTAGATATTAATATCAAAAACCATATTATTATCGTAAAAGGATCTGTACCAGGTAAAAATGGTAATATTTTATATCTTTATAAAAAATAGACAATGGAAAAAAAAATAATAACATATTTGATAAAATCTAATATTAATAATACTGAAACAATAAAATCAAAGAGCATTTATTTATCTATAAATAGTAATCATGATAAACAAATGTATATTATACATAGAGCATTAAAAGATCAGCAACACAAGCATCGTCAAGGTAATGCAAATACAAAAACTAGAAGTGAAGTAAGAGGAGGAGGTCGGAAACCATGGAAACAAAAGGGTACTGGTCGAGCTAGAGCCGGATCAACAAGATCTCCTTTATGGAAAGGTGGTGGAGTAATTTTTGGACCAAAAAATAGAATTTATCAAAGTAAAATAAATAAAAAAGAAAGAAAACTAGCTATTAAAAGTTTAATATATAATAAATTTAAACAAACACATATTGTAAATATATTATTAGACAAATTAAACAAACCAAATACAAAATTTATACTAAATGAGTTCAAACAATCAGGCATAACATTACAAGATTCTAAAATCAAAACCTTGTTAATAACAAGAGAATCAAATAAGATGCTTTACCTTTCCATACGTAATTTACCAAATTTAGAATTAATTACTGCAGATAATCTCAATGTACTATCTTTAATAAGAGCTAATAAAATATTAATAACATCTGACGCTTTAAATAAAATTAGTGAAATTTATGACGATTGAAACACAAAACCATAGAAAACTTACAGAATTAATAAAGTATCCAATTATAACAGATAAAACAACAAAAAATATAGAGGATAATATTTACTACTTTGCTGTTGACAAAAAAGCAAATAAAAACAATATAAAAGAAGCTATTGAATATATTTTTAATGTTAAGGTAACAAAAGTAAATACTTTAAGTCAGCCAAAAAAAATAAAAAAAGTTGGCAAATTCAGAGGTTACATATCGCAATACAAAAAAGCAATTATCAAATTAGATAATAAATATACTATTAATCTATTTGAAGAATCTTAAATATTCATATTTTATAAAAAATATAATTAAATCATGGCGATTCGTCTATATAAAGCATATACACCAGGAACACGCAATAGAACTGTATCTACTTTTGCAGATATTACTAAAAGTAAACCAGAAAAATCATTAATAAGAAAAAACCATTCTCCTAAAGGTCGTAATAATAGAGGTGTTATAACTTCAAGACATAAAGGTGGTGGACATAAAAAAAGATACCGAATAATAGATTTTAAGCGTCACAAAATTGATATTAAAGGCAAAGTAGCTAGCATTGAATATGATCCTAATAGAAACGCTAGAATTGCATTAATACATTATACAGATGGTGAAAAACAATATATTTTACAACCGAGATCTTTAAAAGTTGGTACTATAATTATGTCAGGACCTAATGCACCTATTGAAGTAGGTAATGCACTTCCATTAGAATATATACCATTAGGTACAGCAGTACATAATATAGCAATTAAACCGAATAAAGGTGGACAAATAGTAAGAGCTGCTGGTACATATGCACAAATTGTAGCTAAAGAGGGGCATTTCATTACACTTAAACTACCATCTAGTGAAGTGAGAATTATTAATAATAAATGCTATGCAACTATTGGACAAGTTGGTAATATAGATGCTAGTAATATTACAATAGGAAAAGCAGGCCGTAATAGATGGATGGGTAAACGGCCATCAGTACGTGGTGTTGTTATGAACCCTATTGACCACCCACATGGAGGAGGAGAAGGCAAATCTCCTATTGGAAGATCACATCCAGTAACGCCATGGGGTAAACCTGCTTTAGGACAAAAAACAAGAAATAAGAAAAAATATAGTAATAAATATATACTTCGTCGAAGAAAATAAAAAATGTCAAGATCACTAACTAAAGGTCCTTATATAGAATTTAAGCTTTTTCAAAAAATTGAAAAATTAAATAAAAGTAATAAGAAAGAGATTATTAAAACATGGTCTAGATCATCAACAATTATACCTGATATGATTGGACATACTTTCGCTGTACATAATGGTAAACAACATTTTCCAGTATTTATTTCCGATCAAATGGTTGGTCATAAATTAGGAGAATTTGTTCCAACTAGAACATTTAGAAGCCATATAAAAGGTGATAGAAGAGCAAGAAAATAATGAATATAGATAAAAAACAATATAAAAGCATTGGTAAATACTTACGATTATCAACGCATAAAGTAAGAAGAATACTAGAGCAGATTAAAGGAAAGAATTATAAAGAAGCAAGTTTAATGCTAGAATTCATGCCTTACAAAGCATGTAAAAGTATTAATAAAATACTACAATCTGCTTTAAGTAATATAAAAAATAATAATGATAAGTTAGATATCAATACTAACAACATTATTATAAGTAAAGCATTTGCAAATAAAGGACCTACACTAAAAAGAGTTCAACCTAGAGCACAAGGAAGAGCTTTTCCTATACATAAACCAACATGTCACATTACAATCGAACTTAAAGAAATAATATAATATGTATATATTTATCTTACAAAAAATATAAAAATGGGACAAAAAACACATCCTTCTGGTTTTAGAATAGGTATTACTCAAAAACATAAATCATCTTGGTTTTCACCGATGAAATCTTATTCAAAATTAATACAAGAAGACTATGAAATAAGATTATATATAAATCAAGTATTAGCAAAAGCTAATATCTCACTAATTAATATCGAAAGAAAACTAGACCAAATAGAAATAGATATACATACAGCAAGGCCTGGACTAGTTTTAGGTAAAATGGGTACAGGTATAGAATCGATAAGAATTAATTTAGCTAAAAAAATAAATTTAAGTCATAAAATCCGAATTAATGTTATAGAAATTACAGAGCCTGATAAAGAAGCTATATTACTTGCTGAGTGGATAGCACAACAATTAGAAAAAAGAATTGCTTTTAGGCGAGCTGTAAGACAAGGTATACAAAGAGCTCAAAAAGCGAATATTAAGGGTATTAAAATTCAGATAGGAGGAAGATTAAATGGTGCAGAAATAGCACGAAAAGAATGGGTTCGTGAAGGAAGAGTCCCATTACAAACATTAAGAGCAGATATAGATTATGCATATACAAGAGCACAAACTATATATGGTATCTTAGGTGTAAAAGTTTGGTTATTTAAAGGAGAGAAAATAAAAATGTCTAATTCTGATATAGAAAATAATGTATAAACCTAAAATTTACACTTAAATATAAATTAATCTATACAAAATCAATCCAATTATGCTAAGTCCTAAAAAAACTAAATTTCGTAAACAACATCGTCAACGTATGAAAGGACGTGCAAGTAAAGGAACAACAATTATTTTTGGAGAATATGGATTACAAACTATAGAACCGATATGGTTAACTTCTAGACAAATTGAAGCAACTAGAAGAACTATCACAAGATATGTAAAAAGAGGAGGTAAGCTATGGATTAGAGTCTTTCCTGACAAACCAGTAACCGCTAGACCCGCTGAAACACGTATGGGGTCAGGTAAGGGAGCACCAGAATACTGGGTTGCTGTAATCAAACCTGGCCATATATTATTTGAGATATCAGGAGTTTCTAAAGAGGTAGCAAAACAAGCAATGCATTTAGCATCATATAAATTACCAGTTAAAACAAAATTTGTAACAAAAGAAGATAGCTTATAAATATTTAAATTTAAAATTCCAAAATGTCAAAAACAAAAGAAAACTTCAAACAATTAAGATTATTAAAAATTGAAGATATACAAAATAAAATTATAGAATTAAAAAAAAATATAATTTTATTAAAAATTAAACAAAAAACGAAACAAAAAATAAAAACTCATCTTTTAAAAGCAACAAAGAATGAAATTTCACAATTAATAACATTAGAGCATCTTTACATAAATAAAAAAATTAAAAAATAAAATGCCAAAAAAAGAAACTTCTGGAATTGTAGTTAGTAACAAAATGAATAAAACTATAGTCGTTGCAGTAAAAAAACAAATACCGCATAAAAAATATGGAAAAATTATAACAAAAACTAACAAATACTATGCTCATGATTCTCTTAATGAATGCTGCATAGGTGATAGAGTCAAAATACAAGAAACAAGACCTTTAAGTAAAAATAAACGCTGGAATTTAATAGAACTAATTACAAAAAAATGATACAAACACAAAGTTATTTAAACATTGCTGATAATAGCGGTGCACGTAAAATCATGTGCATAAGAGTCTTGGGAAGTAGTAATCCTAATTATGCTTATATTGGAGATATAATTATAGGTGTTGTTAAAGATGCATTACCTAATATGCCAATCAAAAGATCTGATATTGTAAGGGCTGTTGTTGTTAGAACAAAGAAAACTTTACGTAGAACAGATGGAATGAGTATACGTTTTGATGATAATGCCGCTGTTATAGTAAATAAAGAAAATAACCCACGAGGAACACGAGTTTTTGGACCAATTGCTAAGGAATTAAGAGATAAAAATTTTTCGAAGATTATATCGTTAGCTCCAGAGGTAGTATAATGAAAAAAATAAAAGTACAATTTAAAATAGGAGAAAATGTAAAGGTTATATCTGGCAAATATAAAGGTAAAACAGGAAAAATAAAAAAAATTTTATCTAAGCAGAATAGCATAATAATAGAAAATATAAATTTTAAAACTAAGCATATTAAGCCAAAACAAACAGATGAACAGGGAAAAATAATAAAAATAGAAGCATCTATACATAGTTCAAATACTATAAAATATACAGTTAACGATAAATAAACAACATTTAATAAATAAATAATTATATGAATAATTCATTACAATTACTTTACGAAGAAAAAATTTCAAAAGAGTTATTTAAAGAATTTAAATATAAAAATATTCATGAAATTCCTAAATTAACTAAAGTTATTATTAGCCGAGGAATAGGAGAAGCTTCACAAAATGCTAAAATAATAGATAAAAGTATAGAAGAATTTAAATTAATAACTGGACAAAAACCATTAATTACACGTACTAAAAAATCTATAGCTGGTTTTAAAATACGAGATAATATGCCAATAGGCTTAAAGGTAACTTTAAGAAGACAAAAAATGTATGATTTTTTAAATAAATTAATAAACTTATCTTTACCTAGAATTAGAGATTTTAGAGGTATTAGCTCTAAACAATTTGATGGCAGAGGAAATTACAATCTTGGATTAAAAGAACAAATAATATTTCCTGAAATAGATTATGATCAAATAGATAAAATAAGAGGAATGAATATTAATATAATAACTACTGCTACAACAGATATAGAAAGCTTATCTTTATTAAAAAAATTTGGAATGCCATTTAGAATATAAATTATACTTAGAAATTTTAGAAATAAATACAAATTATGATTAATGATACAATTGCAGACACGCTAACTAGAATTAGAAATGCAAACTTAGCAAAACATCAAATTGTACAAGTTCCTGCAACTAAAATGGTTAAAAATATTTTAACTGTTTTGCGAGAAGAAGGCTTTATTTATGAATTTGAAGAAATTGGAGAACAATTAAAAGCATATATAATAATTTCTTTAAAATATAAAGGCAAAAGTAAGCAACCTATCATAACTGAATTAAAAAGAATTAGTAAACCAGGTCTAAGAGTATATGCAAACCACAAAAAGCTTCCAAAAGTTTTAGGTGGAATTGGAATAGCTGTGATTTCTACATCTCAAGGTATTATGACAGATAGACACGCAAGAAAATTTGGATTAGGTGGAGAAATACTGTGTTATATTTGGTAAAATATAAATAAAAACTTGTTATAGGAAATCATTATGTCACGTATAGGAAAAAAATTAATTATAATCCCTAATAATGTTAAAACAAGCATTAATAATTCAATTATATCAATAAATGGACCTAAAGGAGAATTGTCATATCATATTTCTAAATTAATTAAAGTCGAAAAAATAGAAGATAAATTAAAATTAACAAAAAATCATAACCATAAAAAAGCACAAGCAATACATGGATTATCTAGAAGTATAATTAATAATATGGTAATAGGAGTATCTAAAGGCTTTGAAAAAAAATTAGTTATCAATGGAGTAGGCTATAGATCGCAAATGGAAGGAAAAAACCTGATTTTACATGTAGGTTATAGCCATGCAGTCCATATAAAACCACCTGAAGATATACAAATTAAAGTGGAAAATAATACAAATATCTCTATTATAGGTATAGATAAAGAAATAGTCGGCCAAATAGCAGCGAAAATTAGATCTATTCGTCCACCTGAACCTTATAAAGGAAAAGGTATTAAATATATTAATGAAACTATAAAAAGAAAAATTGGAAAAGCAGGAAAATAAATCTTAACATATGAAAAAAAAACTGAAAGGCTCTTTGATTAAGCCAAGATTGTATGTATTTAAATCCAATAAACATATTTATGCACAGGTTATAGATGATGAGAACAATAAAATCTTAACTAGTATTTCAACTATATCTAAAGCAATTAATAAACTCGCAAACTGTAAGGTAGCACAAGAGATTGGTAAAAATATAGCACAACAACTAAAAAAACAAAATATAAATAAAATTGTTTTTGATAGAGGAAATAATGTATACCATGGACAAGTCAAAGCGTTAGCTGAAGCTACAAGACAAGAAGGTATTGAATTTTAAAAAATTGATATTACAATGATTAAGAAAAAAACTTTAAAAAGTAAAGAAGAAAACAATTGGGAAGAAAGAGTTGTACAAGTGAAACGAGTTACAAAAGTAGTAAAAGGTGGGAAAAAACTAAGCTTTAGGGCTGTTTTAGTTATTGGTAATGAAAAGGGACAAATAGGTGTAGGAGTAGGTAAAGCTAGCGATGTTGTTGGTGCAGTGAAAAAAGCAGTAAATGATGCTAAAAAACATATTATCCACATTCCTATAACAAAATCTGACTCTATTCCTCATCCAATTCATGGTATATCAGGTGCAGCAAAAATCATATTACGACCCTCAGCAAAAGGATGTGGTGTAATTGCGGGAGGATCTACTAGAACAGTACTGGAATTAGCTGGTATAAAAAATATTTTAGCAAAACAACTTGGATCTAATAATACATTAAATAATGCAAGAGCAGCTTTAAATGCATTAAAGAATCTTAGAACTTTTCAAGAAACAGCAAATGATAGAGATATAACTCTAGAATACTTATACCAATAACTAAAATACAATGGAGAATAAAAAGAAACTTTTAAATAAAATTATAATAACCTTGTCAATACTTTTAATCTGTAGAATGGGTATTTTTATACCCATCCCTGGTATTAATCATGATGCATTTAATGACAAAATACAAAACAATAGCTTACTTAACTTTTTAAATATTTTTTCTGGAGGAGGATTCTCTACAATAGGTATTTTTGCGCTAGGTATAATACCATATATTAATTCTTCAATAATTACTCAACTATTAATTAAGATAATACCTTATTTAGAAAATTTACAAAAAGAAGAAGGAGAAATCGGAAGAAAAAAAATAACACAAATAACTAGATATTTTACATTATTATGGGCATTTATACAAAGTTGTTCAATAGCTTTATGGATTAAGCCATATACATTTAACTGGAATAACTACTTTATATTGGACTGTATAATAACATTAACTACTGGATCTATGATTATTATGTGGTTTTCTGAGATTATAACAGAATATGGACTAGGCAATGGATCTTCTTTAATTATATTTCAAAATATCATTTCAAATATACCACAAAATTTATTAAAATATAATGTTGATATAAATCAAGCTAGTAACTTCAACATATTAATCATTGTCTTAATTATTGGAATTATTATTTTAATGATAAGTATTCTTACTCAAGAAAGTAAAAGAAAGATTAATATTATTTCGTCAAAACAGTTAGGAAAAACAAATATATTAAATACACAGAGTTATATACCATTAAAGATTAATCAAGGTGGAGTCATGCCTATTATTTTTGCTTCAGCTGCTATGACACTACCAACATATATAATATCTATCTTAAATGAAAATTACTCTAATTTAATAACTAAATATTTATTAAATAATAATATATGCTATTTAATTCTATATTCTGTATTAATTATACTCTTTAGTTATTTTTATTCTTCAATTATCTTAAATACTAAAGAAATTGCTACAAATTTAAAAAAGATGGGAGCAAGTATACCAAATATTAGACCGGGATCAGAAACAGTTAAATATTTAGAAAAAATCGTTAATAAACTTACTTTTATTGGTGCATTTTTTTTATTTACAATAGCACAATTGCCATATATCACGTTTAATATTACAAAAATTAAGAGTTTTCAAGGATTAGGTACAACATCATTATTAATATTAGTAGGTGTCGCTATAGATACGGCAAAACAAATTCAAACATATATAATATCAGAACAATATGATAATATGATTGAATAGTATAGATTATTTTTATTAAAAGACAGTTATGAAAATAAGAGCCTCTGTAAAAAAAATTTGTGAAAAATGTCGTATAATACGTAGACACAGAAAAATTATGGTCATTTGTGAAAACCCTAAACATAAACAAAAACAAGGATAGAATTAAAATATGGCTAGGATAGCAGGAGTTGATTTGCCAAAAAACAAGAGACTTGAGATTGGGCTAACATATATCTATGGTATAGGCATATCTAGATCACAAAAAATTTTACAAAAACTTCAAATAAGTCCTCATGTAATTATAAAAGATCTCAATGATGAACAAATAATTTCCATAAGAAATATATTAAATAATGAATATGAAATTGAAGGAGATTTAAAAAGACTAGAAACTTTAAATATTAGAAGACTAATGGATATTGGCTCTTATAAAGGTAGAAGACATAGATTAAGCTTACCTTTAAGAGGACAAAGAACACGCACAAATGCGAGAACTAGAAGAGGAAATAAAAAAACTATTGCAGGCAAAAAAAAAGCACCTAGAAAATAAAAAGAATATTACAATAGCATTTAATTTAAAATAACAATATAATATGGCTAGACAAGTAAAAAAAAAAATAAATAAAAACAAAAAAAATATTCTTAATAGTATTACACACATTAAATCAACATTTAACAATACAATAATAACTATAACCGATTTACAGGGAGAAACTATTACATGGTGCTCATCAGGTGCAAGTGGCTTTAAAGGAGCAAAAAAAAGTACTCCTTTTGCAGCTCAAACAGCAGCAGAAAAAGTAGGAAAATATGCAATAGATTATGGAATTAAGCAAACAGAAGTAATGATAAATGGTCCTGGATCTGGTAGAGAAACTGCTATAAGAGCATTACAAGCAGCAGGTATAGAAATAACACTCATTAAAGATATTACACCTGTACCACATAATGGCTGTCGACCACCCAAAAAGAGAAGAGTATAAATAAAATTACAATTAAATAAATAAAATATTTAATCATTTATCATATACATCAGGACTAAAACAATGACTCATTTTCAAATAGAGTGTATAGAGTCAAGTTCAAAAGGAGCTCGTGAACAATATGGTCATTTTATTTTAGAACCTTTAAAAAAAGGTCAAGGAGTAACAGTAGGTAACTCTTTAAGAAGAACTATACTCTCAGATTTACAAGGATCTGCTATAGTTGCAGTAAGAATTGCTGGTATTAATCATGAGTTTTCTACAATTACAGGAGTTAGAGAAGATGTTTTAGAAATTTTACTTAACCTAAAAGAAGTCGTTCTAAAAAATCATAGTTCAGAAGCTCAAATAGGAAGAGTTAGAATACAAGGACCAGCGATTATTACATCAGGTCTATTTGACTTACCACCAGAGATAGAACTAGTTGACCCTAAGCAGTATATTGCCACTGTATGTAATAATACTATTTTTGAAATGGAATTTAGAATAGAAAAAGGTAATGGCTATCGTTTAGTAAATAAAGGTATAGATAAAAAATCGATTGATTTTTTACAAATTGACTCTGTATTTATGCCAGCTAAAAAGTTTAATTATATTGTAGAAGAAAAAACAATAAATACAACAACAATAGAAGAAAAACTATTTATAGAAATATGGACAAATGGTAGTATATCGCCACAAGAAGCCATTAGCCAAGGAGCCAATGTATTAACCAACTTATTCCATCCATTAACAAATATAAATTTTAAATCAAAAAATAATCAAAATGAAAATAAAGAAAAACAAATAAACCAAATTTTAATTGAGGAATTACAGCTATCTGTTCGTGCATATAACTGTTTAAAAAGAGCTCAAATTCATTCTATTGCAGATCTGTTAGATTATTCTCAAGAAGAATTATTGGAAATTAAAAACTTTGGTCAAAAATCAGCAGAAGAGGTAATTGAATCATTAAAAGAAAAATTAGGTATAAGTTTACAAAAAGAAAAATTATAAAAAATAAATAATATAATAAAAAAATTAAAAAATATTATATATGATGGAAAATAGAAATAAAACATATGTAAAAACAGATAAAGAACCAAGAAAATGGTATATAATAGATGCTAAAGAACAAAATTTAGGTCGATTAAGTAGCCAAATAGCATATTTTTTAATAGGAAAAACAAATATAACGTATACACCTCATGTAAAAAATGAGATTAATATAATTATAATTAATTCTAAATTAATAGAAATTACAGGAAATAAAAGATATCAAAAAACATATAAAAGACATTCAGGTAGGCCAGGAGGATTAAAAGTAGAGTCATTTGACAAATTACAACAAAAAATGCCCAATAAAATTATTGAACATTCTATCAAAGGTATGTTACCTAAAAATACATTAGGAAAAAAATTATTTACACAAATAAAAATTTATCCTAATCATATACATCCACATTCTTCACAAAAACCATTATCGATAAAATTAAATTAAAAAAATATGTCAAATAATCATATAACATATTTAGGAACAGGTAGAAGAAAGACATCTATTGCAAGAGTTAGATTAACACCAGGATCAGGTAAACTAATTATTAATGGACTACCAGGTGAATCATATCTACAATTTAGTCCAAATTATTTAAGAATCTCTTGCTCACCTTTAACAATTTTAGGTCTTAATAAAGAATATGATATATATGTTAAAGCAGAAGGAGGAGGATTAACAGGACAAGCAGATGCAATTCGACTAGGACTTGCTAGAGCATTATGCACAATTAACCCAGATAATCGTACAACACTAAAATCTGAAGGACTATTAAGTAGGGATTCAAGAGTTAAAGAAAGAAAAAAATATGGCTTACGTAAAGCAAGAAAAGCACCACAATACTCAAAACGCTAACTTCGTAAATAATATATATAAAACAATTAAATACTTTATTTCAATTATGCCAAAACAAAATATACATCCTGAATGGTACAATGATACAAAAGTTTATTGTGATGGAAAACATATTATGACAATTGGTTCAACAAAAAAAGTGCTACATGTAGATATATGGTCAGGGAATCATCCTTTTTTCACAGGATCACAAAGAATCATAGATACTGAAGGTAGAGTAGAAAAATTCATGAAAAAATATAAATTAAAATAAATAATATATCAGAATAATTATAAATTAAAACATTATAATCAAAAGGTTTGACAGTCTATTAGACAATATTTATAATATATGAAATATTCAACACAAGAATATAATATAATTAATAATGCCAACAATTCAACAATTAGTAAGATCCGAAAGACAAAAAGATGAGAAAAAAACAAAATCTCCAGCATTAAAATCTTGTCCACAACGTAGAGGAGTATGTACAAGGGTATATACAACTACACCAAAAAAACCTAATTCTGCTTTACGTAAAGTAGCCAGGGTAAGATTAACCTCAGGCTTTGAAGTTACTGCATATATACCTGGAATAGGCCATAATATCCAAGAGCATTCTGTTGTTTTAATTAGAGGAGGTCGTGTCAAAGATTTACCTGGAGTGAGATATCATGTAATCAGAGGTACATTAGATTCTGCTGGGGTTAAAGAAAGAGAAAATGGTAGATCAAAATATGGCACTAAAAAACCAAAATAACTATATTTATATAAATTAATAACATGTCACGTCGTAATATAGCTAAAAAAAGACCTATAAAACCAGATCCAATATATAACAGTAAATTAATTAGTATGCTAACCGTACGTATACTGAAAAGTGGAAAAAAAGGATTAGCACAAAAAATAATATATCAAGCTTTAGATATTATAAAAAATAAAACTCAAAAAGATCCGTTAGAAATTTTAGAAAAAGCTATACGTAATGCAACACCTTTAGTAGAAGTAAAAGCTCGAAGAATTGGTGGATCTACTTATCAAGTACCAATGGAAGTAAGAGCATATAGAGGTACAAATTTAGCTTTAAGATGGATGACAAAATTTGCGAATACAAGAACTGGTACTAATATGGCCACAAAACTTGCAAGTGAAATAATTGATTCATCTAATGAAAATGGAAATACAATTAGAAAAAAAGAAGAAACTCATCGTATGGCTGAGGCAAATAAAGCTTTTGCACATTATCGTTATTAATAAAACTATATAATAATCTATTTGTTAAATAATAATAAAAGGAAGATAAAATCATGGCACGTGAAAAATTCGAACGAAAAAAACCACATGTAAACATAGGTACAATTGGTCATGTAGATCATGGAAAAACTACATTAACTGCTGCTATATCTGCTACACTAGCTGCTGCTAACCAAACAAAAGCAAAAAAGTTTGATGAAATTGATGCTGCACCTGAAGAAAAGGCTAGAGGAATCACAATCAATACAGCACATATAGAATATGAAACTAAAAATAGGCATTATGCTCATGTAGATTGCCCTGGACATGCTGACTATGTAAAAAATATGATTACTGGTGCAGCACAAATGGATGGAGCAATTTTAGTGGTATCAGCAGTAGATGGACCAATGCCACAAACAAGAGAGCACATATTATTAGCTAAACAAGTAGGGGTACCAAATATTGTTGTTTTTTTAAACAAACAAGATCAGTTGGAAGATGATGAATTGAGAGAACTTGTTGAATTAGAAGTACGTGAACTCTTAGGTAAATATGATTTTCCAGGAGATGATATACCATTCGTTGCTGGCTCAGCTTTACTTGCCTTAGAAACAGTTACAGAAAATAATAATATAGGAAGAGGAGAAAATGAATGGGTTGATAAAATTCACTCATTAATGGATGCTGTTGACAACTATATACCTACACCTCAAAGAGATATAGAAAAAACATTTTTAATGGCAGTAGAAGATGTCTTCTCTATTACCGGTCGAGGTACTGTAGCAACTGGAAGAATAGAAAGAGGTATAATTAAAGTTGGAGATACTATAGAAATTGTAGGAATTGAAGACACTAAAACAACAACTATTACGGGACTAGAGATGTTCCAAAAAACATTAGATGAAGGTATGGCTGGAGATAATATTGGAATATTACTGCGTGGCATACAAAAACAACAAATCCAAAGAGGTATGGTATTAGCTGAACCCGGTACTATTACACCACATACACAATTTGAAGCTGAAGTATATATTTTAACAAAAGAAGAAGGTGGTAGACATACTCCATTTTTCCCTGGTTATCGTCCACAATTTTATGTAAGAACAACAGATGTAACTGGAACTATAACACAATTTACTGCTGATGATGGATCTACTGCTGAAATGGTTATGCCTGGAGATAGAATTAAAATGAGTGCAGAATTAATTAATCCTATTGCAATTGAACAAGGAATGAGATTTGCAATAAGAGAAGGTGGTCGAACAGTAGGAGCTGGAGTTGTATCCAAAATATTAAAATAATAAATTATTACATTAAATCATCAGAATAAAATGCAAGTAAATGAGAAGAATAAAATTCGAATTAAATTAAAAACATATGACTATAATTTATTAAAAATATCTTGCAAAAGTATTATTGAAACTATTCAGAGAACACAAGCTGAAATTGTAGGACCAATAGCAATACCTACCAAACGTAGAATATATTGTGTATTACGTTCACCACATGTAGATAAAGATTCAAGAGAACATTTTGAAATTAGGATACATTCCAAACTAATTGATATTAATGAACCCTCTTCTCAAACAATTGATGCTTTAATGAAACTAAATATACCTGCAGGTGTAGACCTAGAAATCAAATTATAATCACTATAATTAGAAAAAAATTTCATAAGCTTGAGAATAATTGAATCTTCAATTATTCTCAAACTAATTTCTCAACACTTTTAATAAACAGCCTCTTCTTGATGAGTTAGAATTGTACAATCACTTTTAGGATAAGCAATACATGTTAAAAGAAGACCTTTATCCATTTGCTCATCATCTAAAAAAGACTGATCTGACTGATCTACTGTACCAGATTTAACAATGCCTGCACAAGTAGAACAAGCTCCTGCACGACAAGAATAAGGCAAATCTATTCCTAAATCCTCAGCAGCATCCAAAATATAAACATCTTCAGCACATTTAACAGTTACAGTTTCATCATTTTCCATAATCAACGTAACAACATAATCAGTCATAAGCATATTCTCCATAAATTATAAAAATTACAAATTAACTATTTGTATTGTAAGATATTAATATTTAAACATAAAAAAGAACAAAATAAACGATATGAATCAATAAGTTATACAATTTTATAGAGCAATTATATATGAATGACTTTAATACATGAGTCAAAGAATTTTCATATAAATTTATATTATTAATATATAATAAATAAACAATAAATTATTTATGCTACATTCAACTCTTTTGATGAAAAAAAATAATTTTTTAATACCAAAAAATAGCCTTCAAATATATTCCTATGATAAAAATATTTATAAAGAAATCATAGCATTAGTAAAAAGACTATATATTCAAAGTTATAGAAGACCATCTAATATCATTGCAGGTATTATACAGCCATTATTATGGCTAATACTATTTGGAGCACTTTTTCAAAATGCACCTATCAGCTTATTAGGACAATATAATATAAAATATACACAATTCTTAAGCTACGGAATAATTGCTTTTACAGCTTTTAGTTCATCTATAAATGCTGGTTTACCTATTATATTTGATAGAGAATTCGGATTTTTTAATAGATTAGTTGTTTCACCATTAGTAAATAAAAGTGCATTATTTATATGCTTAATAATATATACTCTAATAATAAGTATTATACAAATTATAATAATCACAACTTTAAGTCTATATCTAGAAAAGAGTATATTAGAAATTAATCATATAATCTCTATTATTACTATAACAACAATTATGATAATTAATATTTCTAATTTCAGTATTTGTATTAGTTTTATTTTACCAGGACATATTGAGTTCTTAGCATTTACTCTAATTGTTAATTTACCTATATTATTTTCTAGTACAGCATTAGCTCCATTATCCTTTATGCCATATTGGTTACAAATGATTGCATGCATTAATCCTTTAACTTATTCAATCGAAATTATTAGATATATTTGTATAAATAATTCATTAAAATGGAATATTAATATTATTGAAACATTATGGCTACAGATGAATATACAAAATTGTATACTAATTCTAATATTAACCAATATGTTAAGCTTTATAATTGTAAAAAAGATTGTCAAAGATAAATATAACTAAACATTTACTTACAGTAAAAAATGCTATAATAATTATTGATAAAATCATTCAATTAAATAATATCAAATCAAGTAAGAAAAGCATGATATTAATTTATTTTGATAGGAGGTATGTTATTCTATGGGATTACCATGGTATCGAGTACATACAGTTGTTTTAAATGATCCAGGAAGATTAATTTCAGTTCATTTAATGCATACAGCATTAGTTTCAGGATGGGCTGGTTCAATGGCATTATATGAATTATCTGTATTTGACCCTTCTGATCCAGTATTAAACCCAATGTGGAGACAAGGTATGTTTGTTATGCCTTTTATGACAAGAATTGGAGTAACAGACTCATGGGGTGGATGGAGTGTTACTGGAGAAAGTGTATCTAATCCTGGTTTATGGAGTTTTGAAGGCGTAGCAATAACACACATCGTATTATCTGGTATGCTATTTCTTGCATCAATATGGCATTGGGTATACTGGGATTTAGAATTATTTAGAGACCCAAGAACAGGTGAACCAGCTTTAGATTTACCTAAAATCTTTGGGATTCATTTATTACTATCAAGCCTATTATGCTTTGGATTTGGTGCTTTTCACGCTACAGGATTATTTGGTCCAGGCATATGGATTTCAGATGCATACGGCGTTACAGGTAAAGTACAACCAATAGCGCCAGCATGGGGAGCTGATGGTTTTAATCCATTTAATCCAAGTGGAATTGCATCTCACCATATAGCAGCTGGAACAGTAGGTATTTTAGCAGGCTTATTCCATTTAACAGTTAGACCACCACAAAGATTATATAGAGCACTAAGAATGGGAAATATTGAAACAGTATTATCAAGCAGTATTTCAGCTGTTTTCTTTAGTGCATTTGTGACTTGTGGAACTATGTGGTATGGTTCAGCAACTACTCCAATAGAATTATTTGGTCCAACAAGATATCAATGGGATAGTGGATATTTTCAACAAGAGATTGAACGAAGAGTAGAAAACTCATTAAATGAAGGCTCAACACCAGAAGAAGCTTGGTCTAAGATACCTGATAAACTTGCATTTTATGATTATATTGGAAATAATCCAGCAAAAGGAGGATTATTTAGAGCAGGTCCAATGGATAAAGGTGATGGAATTGCTGAAGCATGGCTAGGACATCCAATATTTCAAGATAAAGAAGGTCATGAACTTACAGTTAGAAGAATGCCTGCATTCTTTGAAACATTCCCTGTTATACTTGTAGATAAAGATGGTATTATTAGAGCAGACATTCCATTTAGAAGAGCTGAATCTAAATATAGTATAGAACAAGTAGGAGTAACTATAAGCTTCTATGGAGGAAAACTAAATGGTAAGAAATTCATAGATGCACCAAGTGTCAAAAAATATGCTCGTAAAGCACAGCTTGGAGAAGTATTTGAATTTGATAGAACAACATTAGAATCAGATGGAGTATTTAGAAGTAGTCCTAGAGGATGGTTTACATTCGGACATGCAAATTTTGCACTTATTTTCTTCTTCGGTCATTTATGGCATGGTTCAAGAACTATATTTAGGGATGTATTTGCTGGTATTGGTGCAGAAGTAACTGAACAAGTTGAATTTGGAGCATTCCAAAAATTAGGTGATAGAAGTAGTAAAAAACAAGGTGCTGTATAAATAATAATTTCAATTATTAATATAAGGAAATAAAAACAAATGGAAGCATTAGTATATGTTTTTTTATTAGTAGGCACTTTAATGGTTATATTTTTTGCCGTATTTTTTAGAGATCCACCAAGAATTGCAAAATAAGACGCAAATATAACAAATATATATAATTAATACCACTCTATATTTTATAAAAATTATGAAAATAATTAATTAATAAAATATTAGAGTGGATATTTATTATATATTACGAATTATTCTTCATGCTCTTCAAAAGGATCTCTTAAATTCTTAGATATTGGACCAAAAGCAGTGTAAATAGAGTAACCAGTTATTCCAAGTAATAAACTTGAGATGAAAATACTAAGAACTGTTGCAGTTTCCATAATTTGATAACAAATAAATAAAATACACTTATTTTTATATTATTATCTTTTATAATATTATCATATACAATCATAATTAAATAAATCTATAAACAATACTATGGCATTAAGAACTAGATTAGGAGAAATATTAAGACCATTAAATTCTGAATATGGTAAGGTAGCGCCTGGATGGGGAACAACTCCTATAATGGGAATATTTATGTTACTATTCTTTTTATTTTTACTAATTATACTACAAATATATAATTCTTCTCTAATCTTAGAAAATGTAGATGTAGACTGGGCAACTTTAGGAAGCTAGAATAAAAAATAAAAACTCTTTAAATAAACTACAATTAATAAAAAATCTCTAAAAGAGATTTTTTATATTCTTATACAATTAAAAATACTTTTCAAAAATCTTTAATTTACAGTAATCAACTCATTTTCAGCAAAATTATTAATGTTAACACCACTATATGTTATTTTATCAAAGCGTACTAAAACAGGATATTTAATATCTTTATCCACTTTAACAACAGTACCTGTATCTTTGTACCAGTATGACTCTTTTCGCAATATTTGAACTTTTACACCTTTTTTTAACATAACTGAAAAATTTAAGTAAATATAATTGTATTCCGTAAGATTCTATATGAATAAAGTATAAATTAAAATAGTTAATAAAAATTTTTTTTTAACTTTTATAAACTAAAAATATATTTCAAATAAAATAGTTGCCTATAAAATAATAAAGATGTTACATTCATGTAAATAATTAATAATAATATAAATCTATAAAATACATACTTATGAAATTTTCTTGGAAGAATTTATTATTATGGTCATTACCAGTAATAATTATAAGCTTTTTTATTTGGCAAGGCTTTTTTGCTACCACAACTAATGAAAATAATAATAATATTGCAAATTCTAGAATGACTTATGGAAGATTTTTAGAATATCTAGATATGGGCTGGGTAAAAAAAGTAGATATCTACGATAATGGACATACAGCAATTGTAGAAGCTATTGGTCCAGAATTAGGCAATAGAATACAAAAAATCAGAGTAGAATTGCCTACAAGCGCACCTGAACTAATAAATAAATTGAAAAAAAATAATGTAGACTTAGATGCACATCCTACAAAGAATACAATTGCATTTTGGAACTTAATAGGTAATTTATTGTTCCCATTATTATTAATAACAGGCTTAATATTTTTATTTAAACGTTCAAATAGTACAACAGGTGGACCTGGACAAGCTATGTCTTTTGGTAAGTCTAAAGCATTATTTCAAATGGAAGCAAAAACAGGAATTATCTTTGATGATGTTGCAGGAATTGACGAGGCAAAAGAAGAATTTGAAGAAATAGTTACTTTTCTTAAAAAACCTGAATACTTTACAGCTGTTGGAGCAAAAATACCTAAGGGAGTTTTATTAATTGGACCACCTGGTACAGGAAAAACATTATTAGCAAAAGCAATTGCAGGTGAAGCAAATGTACCATTTTTTAGCATATCTGGATCTGAGTTTGTGGAGATGTTTGTAGGTGTAGGTGCTTCAAGAGTACGTGATTTATTTAAAAAAGCTAAAGAAAATGCTCCTTGTATAGTTTTTATAGATGAAATTGATGCAGTTGGTCGACAAAGAGGAACAGGAGTAGGAGGTGGAAATGATGAAAGAGAGCAAACTTTAAATCAACTATTAACAGAAATGGATGGATTTGAAGGAAATACTGGTATAATCGTTATTGCAGCTACAAATAGAGCAGATATTTTAGATGCTGCATTATTAAGACCAGGAAGGTTTGATAGACAAGTAAGCGTAGATATTCCAGACTTTAAGGGAAGGCTCGCTATTTTAAATGTACATGCTAAAAATAAAAAAATAAGTCCAGAAATTTCACTTTCAATTATTGCGAGAAGAACACCGGGATTTTCAGGTGCTGATTTAGCAAATTTACTCAATGAAGCTGCTATTTTAACAGCTAGAAAATATAAAAATAGTATTAGTTTAAATGAAATAGATGAAGCTATCGATAGAATAGTTGCAGGTATGGAAGGCACACCATTAATAGATAGTAAAAGTAAAAGATTAATTGCATATCATGAAATAGGACATGCAATTATAGGAACCTTACTAGAAGATCATGAAAATGTACAAAAAGTCACATTAATACCACGTGGACAAGCAAGAGGATTAACTTGGTTTACACCTTCAGAAGATCAAAGCTTAATCTCTAGATCACAAATTAAAGCTAAAATCATGGGAGCTTTAGGAGGAAGAGCAGCTGAAGAAATAGTATTTGGAGATGCTGAAGTTACTACTGGTGCAAGTAATGATTTACAGCAAGTAACATCTATGGCAAGACAAATGGTTACTAGATTTGGTATGTCTAGTATCGGCCCCTTATCACTAGAAAATGAAGATTCTAATCCATTCTTAGGAAGAAGTATGGCGAATACTAATGAATATTCTGATGAAATTGCTATAAAAATAGATAAACAAATTTATAATATAGTTCAAGAATGTCATGCAAAGACATTAAAAATAATCAAAAACAATAGAGTAATTATGGATAAATTAGTAGACATTTTAATTGAAAAAGAAACAATTGATGGACAAGAATTTAGAAATATTATTAGTCAATATACTACAATACCAATAAAAAAATAGAATCTTGTAAATAATGTCTACGGGACTGACGGGATTCGAACCCGCAACTTCCGCCGTGACAGGGCGGTGCTCTAACCAATTGAACTACAGTCCCTAAAGTAAAATAATTTCATAATTAATATGTCATATATTTATATGATTTGTCAAATAGAATGTTCTCTTATAATAGGAGAGGAAGGGATTCGAACCCTCGGTATAATAAATTTTATACAACAGATTAGCAATCTATCGCTTTAAACCACTCAGCCACCTCTCCATAAATTTTTAATAAAAAGCCTTGTCAAATATATTGCATGGCTCAGGCGGGACTTGAACCTGCGACCTTGGGCTTATGAGTCCCCTGCTCTAACCAACTGAGCTACTGAGCCAATTCTATATAGATAGAAATATAACACTTTACTAAAAAATAAACAAATATATATTACTATAAAGTAATCATTGAACCAATTCTGTCTTTAGTAAATATTTCATATAGTAAAGCATGTTGAATTCTACCATCAATAATATGAGCAGAATTTACATTAGACTTTAAAGCTGCAATACAACAATCTACCTTAGGGATCATACCTCCAGAAATAATTGACTTTTTACGCAATTGATCTATATCACCTAAGTTTAATTTTTTAATTAAACTTGAAGAATCATTTATATCTAATAAAATACCTTGCGTATCTGTCAAGAGAATTAATTTATCAGCCTTTAATGATTGTGCTATACAACCAGCAGCTGTATCAGCATTAATATTATGAGTTTGATTATTTATTCCCATACCTACACTAGCTATAATAGGTATATAATTATTATTCAATAGTAATTGTAATATTTCAATATTAATAGTATCAATTTTGCCAACTAAATTATCAGAAGACTTAAATAAGGGAGAAGAACTAATTAAATTGGCATCTTTACCTGATAGGCCAATAGATGAAACCCTATTTTGATTAAATAAAGAAACCAACTGTTTATTTACCTTTCCAACTAAAACCATTTCAACAATTTCCATCGTTTTACTATCTGTAATACGAACACCATCTTTAAACATTGTCTTCATATCTAATTTAGTTAACCAATGATTAATAAAAGGTCCTCCTCCATGAACTAGTATTATTTTTATACCCATAGAATATAAAAAACAAATATCTTTTATTACTGCAGACTGCAATAATATACTTTCCATAGCAGAACCACCATACTTAATAACAAAAGTACAACCAGCATATTGTTTTATGAGAGGTAAAATCTCAATCAATAAAGAAAAACGATCATCTTTTAAATTATTTGACATTATAATATAAATAAAATAAATAATATATTTACAAATTGCAAAAATTTTTTTTTTGACTTATTTTTATTGTAAATAAACAATAAATAATATAATAAAATAAATGATCTATACTTTTTGGAATAATTTATATAAGTTTCCAAGATTTTTAATAGCTGTATTAGTAGGCTTTTTCTTGACAACTTTTCAACCTATTTTTAAGCTATTAAAAAACAAAAAATACAAATTAATATTTATAGTTATAACAATAACAATAATAAGAATCATATATCTAATACTAAAGATAATGACAGAGTGAAAAAAACAAACTAAATAAATAAACAATTGAACATATATAATATATATTTATACTCTCTTATTTCTCTTTTTTTATGTATAATTCTCAATGTTCTAAAGAAGTTACCGGTGCCTTTGCACTTTTAGATAGTTTAGTAAGGCACAAAGTTTCTCATATCTTTGGTTATCCTGGTGGAGCTATATTACCTATTTATGATGAATTATTTTATTGGGAAAAAGATTTACTCATTAAGCATATTTTATGTAGACATGAACAAGGTGCTATTCATGCAGCTGATGGTTATGCCCGTTCTACAGGTAATGTTGGTATTTGTTTTGCTACTTCTGGTCCAGGAGCAACTAATTTAGTTACAGGTATTGCTACTGCTCATATGGATTCTGTTCCTCTTGTTATTATTACTGGACAGGTTGCTAGACCTTTTATTGGTACTGATGCTTTCCAAGAAGTAGATATTTTTGGTATTACCTTACCTATAGTTAAACATTCTTACGTTGTTAGAGATCCTAAAGATATGGGCAGAATTGTAGCTGAGTCTTTTTATATTGCTAAACATGGTAGGCCAGGCCCTGTTTTGATTGATATTCCAAAAGATGTTGGTTCAGAGAAGTTCTTATATAGCCCTATGCCTCTTGGAGATATCTATTTGCGTGGTTGCATGCCTTTAAAATTTTCTTTGAATAAGCACTTTTCTGAGATGCTTAATTTATTAGAACAATCTAGTCAGCCGATTTTATATGTTGGTGGAGGTTCTGTAATATCTCATGCTTCTGATATTATTAAGTATTTTGCATCTAAGTTTTTTATTCCAGTTACGACTACTTTAATGGGTAAAGGCATTATCGATGAAAATGATGATTTATCATTAGGTATGTTAGGAATGCATGGAACTGCTTATGCTAACTTTGCAATTAGTGAATGTGATTTATTAATTGCTTTAGGAGTTCGTTTTGATGATCGTGTTACAGGTAAATTAGATGAATTTGCTTGTAATGCTCAAGTAATTCATATTGATATTGATGCAGCTGAATTAGGTAAGAATAGGATACCACAGGTTGCTATTGTAGGTGATATAAAATTTGTGCTATCTGATTTTGTAGATTATATTGAAAAACAAGAGACAGTTATATTTAATATCAATCAAACTCGTGCTTGGAGAGAAAGAATTTTATTATGGAAGAATCAATATCCATTACTTGTACCTAAGAGTGTTGATTTCTTATCTGCTCAAGAAATTTTATATTCTATTTCAAAAATGCAACCTAAGGCATACTTTACAACAGATGTTGGTCAACATCAAATGTGGGCTGCTCAATTTTTAAACGTTCTACCTCGTCATTGGATGTCTAGTTCTGGTTTAGGTACTATGGGCTATGGTTTACCTGCTGCTATTGGAGTTCAAATTGCTAAAGTGAACAGTTGTGTAATCTGTGTTAGTGGTGATGCTAGTTTTCAAATGAATTTACAAGAATTAGCTACAATTTCTCAGTATAATTTACCAATTAAAATTATTCTTATTAATAATAAGTGGCAAGGGATGGTTCGTCAATGGCAGCAGGCATTTTATGGAGAAAGATATTCTCATTCAAACATGGAAAAAGGTTCTCCTAATTTTCTTCAATTAGCTAAAGCTTTTGGTATTTTAGGTTTAGAATTAGATTTTCGTAAAGATATTGAACAAGTTTTAGAAAATACTTTTAGCTACAAAGGACCTGTTCTTTTGAATTGTAAAGTTAAGGAGGAAGAGAATTGCTATCCGATGGTTGCTCCTGGTAAGAGTAATGCTCAGATGATAGGTATTGTTAAACAGTCTTCTTAAGATCGTCATAAATCAATTATAAGTTCATATAACTAAAATATTTTAATATTATTTAAATTAAATTTTTTTATCTTTATCTTATTTATTGGGCCGGGTTGGATTTGAACCAACGTAGGCGAAGCCAGCGGATTTACAGTCCGCCCCCATTAACCGCTCGGGCACCGACCCTTTTTAATTACTCTTTTTAATTTGAATCATTAAACATTATTATAGAATATTTTCAACAAAAAATCAATTTTTTTAGTAATATTATCTATTATTTGTTTTACTTGGATACAACTGGATTTGAACCAGTGACTTTCACGATGTCAACGTGATACTCTAACCATCTGAGTTATGTATCCTTTTATTATATTTAGTTTAAAGTTTCTATACTTTTTTTATATAAATTATAATTTTCTTTTTAATCTAGTTGCTTTACCAGATCTTTTTCTTAAATAATATAGCTTAGATCTTCTAACTTTTGATTTACGCATAATCTCAATATTTAATATTCTTGGTGAATGTATTAAATAAATTCTTTCTACTCCTATATTTTGTATTATTTTTCTAAGAGTAATAGTTGTATTTAATCTTGAATTATGCTTAGCTATTACGATGCCTTCAGATATTTGAATTCTTTCTTTATTGCCTTCTTGTATTATTAATTTTATTTTAATATTATCCCCAATATCTATTTGGGGAATATTTTCTTTTATAAATTGATTTTCGATATTTTTCATTATATCTGAATCATTCTTTTGATATTTTTTCATATATACATTTATAGTAGAATCATTAATAGTATATTGTATTGAATATATTAATTATACGTCAACTATTTTTTTATTTTTTGTTAAATACATTTAATTTATTTAATTGATTATGTTAATATTATATACTATCAAAGGTAATATCATATTTTTCTAGTTCTTTATTATTTTATGTTCGAACGCTTTACTGAAAAAGCTATTAAAGTTATTATGCTAGCTCAAGAAGAGGCAAGAAGATTAGGTCATAATTTTGTTGGTACTGAGCAAATTCTTTTAGGTTTAATAGGTGAAGGAACCGGAATTGCTGCTCAAGTATTAAAATCAATGAATGTGAACTTAAAAGATGCACGCATTGAAGTTGAAAAGATTATTGGACGTGGTTCTGGCTTTGTTGCAGTTGAAATTCCTTTTACTCCAAGAGCAAAAAGAGTTTTAGAATTGTCTTTAGAAGAAGCAAGGCAACTGGGTCATAATTATATTGGAACTGAACATTTATTAATGGGTTTAGTTAGAGAGGGAGAAGGTGTAGCTGCAAGAGTACTTGAAAATTTAGCAGTTAATATAACTTCTATTAGAGCTGAAGCTATACAAATGTTAGGGGACAGTACTGAAGTTAATACAAGTAATAATAATAGTGTACAAGTAAGAAGTAAAACACCTACACTGGAAGAGTTTGGTTCTAATTTAACAGAGTTAGCTGTAGAAGGAATTTTAGATCCTGTAGTTGGTAGACAAAAAGAAATTGAAAGAGTAATTCAGATTTTGGGCAGACGTACAAAAAATAATCCTGTATTAATAGGTGAACCAGGGGTTGGTAAAACAGCTATTGCTGAAGGTTTAGCTCAAAGAATAGCAAATAGAGATATTCCTTCTATTCTAGAAGACAAGTTTGTTATTACTTTAGATGTTGGTTTATTAGTTGCTGGTACAAAATACAGAGGAGAGTTTGAAGAGCGTTTAAAGCGAATTATGGATGAAATTAAGTCGGCTAATAATGTTATTTTAGTTATAGATGAAGTTCATACTTTAATTGGCGCTGGTGCAGCTGAAGGTGCTATTGATGCAGCAAATTTATTAAAACCTGCTTTAGCTAGAGGTGAATTACAGTGTATTGGGGCTACTACATTGGAAGAATATCGTAAACATATTGAAAAAGATGCAGCTTTAGAAAGACGTTTTCAGCCAGTATTAGTTGGTGAACCTAGTGTTGAGGAGACTATTGAAATCCTATTTGGTTTGCGTGATAGGTATGAAAAGCATCATCAATTGAAAATGTCAGATGAGGCTTTAGCTGCAGCAGCTAAATATGCGAATCAATATATTTCAGATCGTTTTTTACCCGATAAAGCAATTGATTTAATTGATGAAGCTGGTTCTCGTGTTCGTTTGCTAAATTCCCAATTACCTCCTGCTGCCAGAGAGTTAGATAGAGAATTAAGGTCTGTATTGAAAACAAAAGATGAGGCAATTAGGGCTCAGAAGTATGAAAAGGCAGAGCAGTATAGAACTCGTGAAATGGAAATTAAAGCTCAAATTGCTGCTATTGCTCAAAGTAAAAATAGTGAACCTGATATGCAAATAAGTGATCCTATTGTTACTGAAGAGGATATTGCAGAGATAGTTGCATTTTGGACAGGTATTCCAGTAACAAAACTAACTAAAAGTGAATCTGAAAAATTGATGCACATGGAAGAAACTTTACATGGCCGCATTATAGGTCAAGATGAAGCAGTTGTTGCTGTATCTAGAGCTATTAGACGAGCTAGAGTAGGATTAAAAAATCCTAATAGACCTATAGCTAGTTTTATTTTTTCAGGCCCTACTGGTGTTGGAAAAACTGAATTAACTAAAGCTTTAGCTTCTTACTTCTTTGGTGCTCAAGAAGCTATGGTTCGTTTGGATATGTCTGAATATATGGAACGCCATACAGTTTCAAAACTAATTGGTTCTCCTCCTGGTTATGTTGGTTATAGTGAAGGAGGTTATCTGACTGAAGCAGTTAGAAAACGTCCATATACTGTAATTCTTTTTGATGAGATTGAAAAGGCTCATCCTGATATTTTTAATTTACTTTTACAGATTTTAGAAGATGGTAGATTAACAGATGCTAAAGGTCGTACAATTGATTTTAAGAATACATTATTAATTATGACATCTAATATTGGTTCTAAAGTAATAGAAAAAGGAGGAGGAGGATTAGGTTTTGAATTAGGAGAATCACAAACTGAATCTCAATATAATCGTATTAAATCATTAGTTAATGAAGAGCTGAAGCAATATTTTCGTCCAGAGTTTTTAAATAGATTAGATGAAATTATTGTATTTAGACAATTAACTAAAGATGAGGTCAGAGAAATTGCAGATATTATGTTAAAAGAAGTATTTGATCGTATAAAACAACAAGATATTGATTTAAATGTTACAGAACGATTTAAAAATAGATTAGTTGATGAAGGATATAATCCGAGTTATGGTGCTCGTCCTTTACGTAGAGCTGTAATGCGTTTACTAGAAGATAGTTTAGCTGAAGAAGTCTTGAGTGGTAAAATTAAAGGTGGAGATAGTGCTGTAGTTGATGTTACAGATGATGGGCAAGTTAAAGTTCTGTTAGGTAGTAAAATAGAAGTATAATATTTCTATATTATGTAAATAATTTAATTTAATACAAATATATAGTTGTTTAGTAATATTTTTATGCCAGGAACCAGATTTGAACTGGTGACACGAGGATTTTCAGTCCACTGCTCTACCAACTGAGCTATCCCGGCTAACAATATTTTAGTTTAATTGTAGTATAAATTGCAACTATGTATAATTTTATTTATATTTATTAATTAGTTATCATTAGTATTTTCAAATAATGTTGTTTCAGTTGAAAATACTAATTTAAATGAACCAATTTTTCCATTACGATTTTTACATAAGGTAATATCTAATACTTTTTTTTTATTATAGTAATTATTATCTTTTTCATATATCATCATGATTATATCTGAATCTTGCTCTATTGAATTATGTAAAATAATATTATTACAAATGAAATGAAAATAGTTCTGTGTATTTAAGTCAAAGGATTTATTGTAATTGGTAAATTTTATAATTTGTGTGTAATAACGATATATTAGATTGTATCTATAAGAAGTATTAATCAGTATATTTTTATTGAGACATGAATTATCTAATAGTAAATAATTTTGTTTCCAAGTGTGATTAGATATATATTTGTGATTATGAGTTATTAAAATCTGATTTCTTTTATCTATTTTACATAAAAAATTGTATTTAGTCGATAAATAAATTTTTTGAGACTTAAAAGTTTTAAAGTTATATTCATATAAACATGCTATGTTATATATTTTCTTTATCTTTTTAGTAACTATTGAATTATAAATTAGATTATTTAGTTTTATTTTATTATTTATATTTGTTATTAAGTTTATTTTTATTGAAAATTCAATACATCCACTCTCTTTTAGATCTGATAGTATGGGTTGTTTATTAGTTCTTGTTTCAATGTTTCTATTTAATTGAGATAATACAATGATAGGTAAATGTAGATACTGTGCTAATAATTTTAGTTTTCGTGTTATATAACTTAATTCTTGTGTTCGATTAATCTTATTCGAAATATTAGCTTGTATTAACTGCAAATAATCAATAATAATTAAATTAATATTATTATTATTTTTTTTGATAAGTTTTGATGTATATTCAATATAATCTATAGATATATTTGGACTATCATCAAGATATATTTGTTTGTTTATTAGATTATAACATGTTTTAATTAAATTATTCCATTGTCTTAAATTTAAGCTATTTATAATAATATATTTTAGTGGAATATTAGAGGCTATTGATATGAATTTATTTAAGATTTGTTTATTTGACATTTCAAGACTAAATATATATATTCCATCTTGCTTGCTTTGTAAAATATTATAAGCAATATTTATTGCTAAAGATGTTTTACCCATAGATGGACGTCCGGCAATGATTATTAAATCTCCTTTAGGTAGACCTAATATCAGTTTATCAAGTTCTAAAAAGCCAGATTTCAACAATTGATTATTTTGATACTGGAAATTTGTTTGATATTTGTTATCTATAGATTTTATATTTAATAAAAATTGAGAAATTAATTCTTGAAATGTTTTAATTTTATTCTGAGGAATTTTATTTTCTGCAATATTTAAATAATATGAGGCTTTATTATATATTTTATGATGAGAAAGTTTTGGAATATAAGCTAGCTTAATAATATTGTATCCATACTGAATCATTAATCTTTTAGTATAATTATATTGAATTAATTTAATAATTTCTTTTATATATATATTTATATTCAATGATGCTATTATAAAAATTTGGCTTTGTTTCATTAAGTCTAAAATTTTAGTAATGCCACCTATATAATATAATATATTTATATCTGCTAAAGTATATAAAAACTCTGTTATATTTAATTGATTCTTTTGATTAATGATTAATAAATATGTGTAAATTATTTTATGGGATTCTAAGTAGAAATATTCTGTTTTTATTACAGAAGTAATGCGATAAAAAATATGTGGATGAATAAAAATTATGCCTAATAAAATTTCTTCTGCCAGATAATTTTGTGGTAATAATAAGTTTGTATATTTATAAAAATTTTTCATTATTATTTGTTGCAATATATTTAATGTAAAAAATTTTATATTAAAAATAAAGATTTATTTAATTAATAGTTATTTCTATTTTTTAATTATAAATAAATCTTTGTTAATTATTGTGATTCTATATCAAATTACATATTGATTGGAATGACATTTAGTTTTAGTTGACAATATTTATCATATAATAAGTTTATTTCAATTTGAAATTTTCCAATTTGTTTTATGTTTGGAATTTTAATTTGTTTTTTATTTAGTTTTATGCCAGTGAATTTAAATATTTTTTCAATAATATCCTTTTCATTAATATTTCCAAATATATAATTCTCATCACCAACTTTTTTGAAAATAGTAATTTTTTTAATTTGTTTTAAGTTATTTTCTAATTGCTCTGCTTTAATTTGATTATCTTGCAGTTTATTCTCTTGAATTATTTGAAACATATTTAAATGTTTAATTTTATTCTTTGTTGCAATCTCTGCGATTTCATTAGGTATTAGATAGTTAAATGCATATCCTCTGTTTACTTTAATAACTTTATTTTTGTTACCAATATTAGCGTAATCTTTTTTTAAAATGACTTCTATCTTTTTTTTTACCATTTGTATTTAATTTATTTAATTTAATTAATTATTTTAATTATAATTTTATCAAATATTTTATTTATATAAAATAGATTTAAGAATAGTATCATTTTAATACTTATATTTTACTATTGAATATTCAATTTTATATTTATTTAATATATTTGATACAATTAATGAACGATATGTTGTATGGCAATAGATTATAATTTTTTTCTTATTGTTATATTGAAGAAAAAAAATTGTTTTTTTAGTTTTAAAATTTTTTAAAGGAATATTTATAGAGTATGGTAGGTGATTTTTTTTAAATTCATATTCTTGTCTTATATCTATGATTATTATTTTAGGATAAAAATGTTTTGTTAAGTATTCATATTTTAATTTAGGTATGAGCAATGGTAATTTATAATTTTTCCTATTGATTTTTGTATTTATTTTTTGTATTTTTGATAGATAAATCTTTTTATATTTTGTATATATATATAGTAAATTAAAAACTAATAAATTATTATATATGATATTACCAATTCCTAGTACTATTTTGATTGTCTCTGTTGCTTGTAAAATACCAATATGACCTGTGATGCTTCCCATTACACCATAGTTATCGCAATTATTATTAATTAAATTAATATTAAAAGGATAAATATCAGAGTAGGAAATACTATTTTTATAGTTAAATACACTAATTTGACTCTCAAATTGTTGTATTGCTCCATATATATGAACTTTATGTAAATTATAGCAATATTTATCTATGATATATCTTGTACTAAAATTATCGCATGCATCAATTATAATATCATAGTATTGAATAACTTCTAGTGCATTGTTACTGTTTATTTTATAAGAATGCAAAATAATTTTACAATATGGATTAATTGAATTTAATTTTTGTTTAGCAGATATCAGTTTATTTTGATTGAGATTTTTAAAAGTATATAAAATTTGTCTATTTAAATTAGATAGATCAATATTATCCTGATCAATTATACCAATATATCCAATTCCTGATGCAGCTAAATATAGCATAGCAGGGCATCCAAGTCCTCCTGCTCCAATAACTAAAATTTTTGCTTTTTTTAATCTTTTTTGTCCATTTAATCCGATATTATCTAATGTTAAATGCTTAGCATACAAAGTACATTCTTGTTGCAATAAATTAATTTTTTTTGTATTTGGATTTAGCATATTTAACGGTTGATTTTATTTCTGTAATAATTTAATATTTTATGATATTAACTTTTATTGGAGATTATTTTAATGGAATATTCTTTATCTAATAATAAATAGTAAGCTATAATTCTTTTAGCTTTATTCTTACGCCTTTAGTTCAGTTGGTAGAACGTAGGTTTCCAAAACCTAATGTCGAGGGTTCAAGTCCTTCAGGGCGTGTATCATTATCTTAATATATTAATATTTTATTAATTGTAGTTATTAAGTGTTAATTTTATAATCAAAAATATTTTATTTGGTTTTTATTGTAAAAAAAGATATTATGCATATAATACCTTATATTTTTATCAATACAATTGTATTTTTATTGTATGAATATATTTTATTAGTATTTTATATATATTCATGAATATTTTAATTTATGCCTAAAAAAGTTGTCGGTTTCGTTAAATTAGCTTTAGTAGCTGGTAAAGCAACGCCAGCACCTCCTGTGGGTCCTGCTTTGGGTCAACATGGAGCTAATATTGTAATGTTTTGTAAGGAATATAATGCTAAAACAGCTGATAAAGTCGGTTTAGTTATACCAGCAGAAATATCTATTTATGAAGATCGGAGTTTTTCATTTATTTTAAAAACTCCTCCTGCATCTGTTTTATTAGCTAATGCTGCAGGTATTGCAAAAGGCTCAGGTTTACCAAATACTAAAAAGGTTGGTTTTATTTCTCATGCACAATTACAAGAAATAGCGGAAATTAAATTACCTGATTTAAATACAAAGAATTTAAATAAAGCTATGTTAATTATAGGTGGTACTGCTTGTAGTATGGGAATTAATATTAAAGATTAAGATTTTGTTATTTATAGAGGAAGTTTTAATTGTATGCGTAAGTATTCTCGTCGTTTTTCAGAAATTTTACAGCAAGTAGATAAAAGTAAATTTTATACATCTTTAGATGCTGTAAAGTTATTACAAAAATTATCTAATGTGAATTTTATTGAAACATTAGAAGCTCATATAATATTAGGTTTAGACCCTAAATATGCTGATCAACAGTTAAGAACAACTGTTATGTTACCTAAAGGTACAGGTAAATTAGTTAGAGTGGCCGTTATTACAAAAGGTGAAAAATTATCTGAAGCGTCATCTGCAGGTGCTGATTTAGTAGGCTCAGAAGATTTAATTGAAGAAATTTTAAAGGGGAACTTAAATTTTGATAAATTAATTGCGACACCTGATATGATGTTATTAATTGCAAAATTAGGTAGAATATTAGGACCTAGGGGTTTAATGCCTTCTCCTAAATCAGGTACAGTTACTTTTGATGTTAAAAGTGCAATTAATGAATTTAAAGCTGGAAAATTAGAATATAAAGTAGATCGTACAGGTATACTTCATATTGCTATTGGTAAGTTAAATTTCACAGCTGAAGATTTAAATCTAAATTTAAAAACTTTACAAGAGTCTATAGATAAAAATCGTCCTTCTGGTGCTAAAGGTAAATATTGGAAATCTTTATATTTATCTAGTACAATGGGACCATCAGTTCCTATTAATATTAGTGTTCTTAGAGATTAATTGTTATAAAGATGTCAGATTAAATTAATTGTATTTTATATATATTGTATTTATTAGTATTTAGTTTATTATGAGTGATAAAATTAATAACATTATTGAAAATTTAAAATCATTGACTTTATTAGAAGCAGCTGAATTAGTCAAGCAAATCGAAGAAGTCTTTGATGTAGACGCATCATCTGCTTCTAATAGCAATATGGTTATGATGGCTACAGATAATAATAATTCGCTAAGTAATGAGATTGAAGAAAAAACAGAATTTGACGTTGTTTTAGAAGAAGTACCATCGGCTAAAAAAATAGCTGTTTTAAAAGTTGTTCGTTCATTAACATCTTTAGGCTTAAAAGAAGCAAAAGAGTTAGTAGAGTCTACTCCAAAAACGATCAAAGAAAGTACGTCAAAAGAAGATGCAGAAGAAATAAAGGTTAAATTAGAAGAAGTTGGTGCGAAAGTTTCTATCAAATAATTACTTTATTTAATAGTTATATATTATCTATTGAGATAATATATATAACTATTTTTATTTTATATTAATTTAAATTAAAATAATCCTAATGTAATAGCTTGCGATAAAGGCATTGTAGCACCGATACCTAGCCATATAGTAACAAAAGTACTTATTAAAAATACTGTTGTTGCTATAGGTCTACGAAAAGGATTTTGAAATTTATTGATATTTTCTATAAAAGGTATAGTTATTAAGCCTGCTGGTACAGATGCCATAGACATAACTCCTATTAATTTATTTGGTATTACTCTTAGTAAATTAAAAGTAGGAAAGAAGTACCATTCAGGTAAAATTTCTAAAGGTGTCGCAAAAGGATTTGCCATTTCACCCATTCCTATTGGCTCTAAAACTGCTAGTCCAACACTACATGCAATTGTTCCTAATATTACTACTGGAAATATATATAATAAATCATTTGGCCATGCAGGCTCTCCGTAGTAATTATGACCCATACCTTTTGCAAGTTTTGCTCTTAATTTAGGGTCCGTTAGATCAGGTTTTTTTATAACTGACATATTTTTTAATCCTTGATAATTATTATATTCTTTTATAATGGACCAGATATTCCTTGTTTACGTATCATTAAGAAGTGCATTAACATAAATACTGCTGTTAATAATGGTAAAACAAAGGTATGTAAACTATAAAATCTTGTTAAAGTACTTTGTCCCACACTCACACTTCCTCGTAATAATTCTACAATTGTGCTACCTATTATTGGAACAGCTTCAGGAACTCCAGTTACAATTTTGACTGCCCAATATCCAATTTGGTCCCAAGGTAAAGAATATCCTGTAACTCCAAAAGAAACTGTTAGTACTGCTAATATTACTCCTGTTACCCATGTTAATTCTCTTGGCTTTTTAAAACCACCAGTTAAATATACACGAAATATATGTAAAATTAACATGAGTACCATCATGCTTGCTGACCAACGATGAATTGAACGAATTAACCATCCAAAATTTACTTCTGTCATGATATATTCTACAGATGAAAAAGCTTCTGCAACAGTTGGTCTATAATAAAAAGTCATAGCAAAACCACTAGCAACTTGAATTAAAAAAGATGTAAATACGATTCCTCCTATACAGTAAAAAATATTTACATGTGGAGGTACATATTTACTTGTAATATCATCAGCGATAGCTTGAATTTCTAGCCTTTCTTCAAACCAGTCATAAACTTTACCCATAATTGTATTTTTTATTTATTTATTGTATATATTGATGCGTTTAAACTACTTTTAGTTTTTACTGTTTTTGCCCTTATTAGTTATTATAGCATTTATTATGCTAATCTTATTATTATACTTTAGTAACAAAATAATAATTGCAGATTGAATATATTTTCAATATGAATAATCTTTTTTGTAGAATATTTTATAATTGTTTTTTTAGATAAATAGTTCATAATTTGATTAATAGTAATTTTATTACTCCCAATAATTATAGAGAGATTTTTTTGTGATAAGCTAAAAGGAATAATAATTTTATTCTCATGAATAATTCCAAATTCCAGAGATAGTAGTAAAATGAGTTGAAGTATTCTATATTTTATATATTTGTGCCTAAGTATTTGATTCATTAGTTCATATTGTTTTAAGGTTATTTTTTGTCCATATATTATATTCAGAAGTATTTGTTTTTTTATATAAATTTTATTCTTTATATCTGATAATGAAAAACTCATAAGATATGTTTGATCTAATGCTATTATTGTGTAATAATGTTGTGTTTCATAAGAGCATTCTAAGTCGATAATATTATTAGTTTTTAGTATTGCTAAAGGAAAAATTTCTTTATTTTGAAATATTTTAAATAAATATATTACACCCTGCAGTATTACAATAGATCTATTATAAATTTTATTAGGATTGTATAAAATTTTATCTCCTTTATTTAATTTATATATATAGTAAGGAATTTGTGAATTTGAAAAACTATTGATCCATTTCATAAAAAAAATATATAAGTTATTGATAATGTTATATGTTATATTTTTTATTTTTATAATAATCGTATTAAAGCATTATAATGAAAAAATTATTATTAGTGGATGATGATGATCATTTAAGATATTTACTTTCTTCTTATTTAATCAATGAAGGTTTTGTTATTAATTCTGTAAATAATGTTCAGTCGGCTTTAGTTATTATTAAACAGGATAGACCTGATCTAATTATCTCTGATATAATGATGAAACAGCTAGATGGTTATGATCTTATTAAGTTACTGAAATTAGACTCTTTATTAATAGACATACCTATTGTTTTCTTAACTGCAAAAGGAATGACCTTTGACCGAATAAAAGGTTATAATCTAGGTTGTCATGCATATCTTACAAAACCATTTAATCCACAAGAGTTGTTAGCTATTATAAAAAATATTTTTTATAATATTGATCTTTTTAAAATTAAATTTATTGGTAATTTTCATAAAAAATATGATAATCATGAGATTATAAAGTTATTAACATATAGAGAAAAAACTATTCTTGAATTGATTTTAAAAGGATATATGAATAAAGAAATTGCTTTAAAGTTAAATATTGGTTTACGAAATGTTGAAAAATATGTAAGTCGTTTGTTAAATAAAACAAAATCAAGAAATCGTACCGAATTAGTTCAATTAATTTTAGGATAATATAAAAAAAATAAAACTTATCTAATTAATTGTAATATTCTTGATAGATAAATTTAAGGGCGAATGACGGGAATCGAACCCGCGTATGATGGAGTCACAACCCATTGCCTTAACCTCTTGGCTACACCCGCCATATAATATATAATTATATCATAATATTTTTTATTTCAATCGTCTACTTTTTTATTTAAAAGTTTATGGAAAAATATATTACTGTATTTATCAATGGTGAACCTTTCAATTTTAATGATGTTATGTCTTTAAAAGATTTATTATTGTACTTAAACTTTAATCTTAATGTTGTTATAGTTGAATATAATAAAGAGATTATAGCAGACTCTAATTATGATAATATCTTTTTTAAAACAAATGATTCTATAGAAGTTATTACAATTGTTGGTGGAGGTTAATTTATATACTATATAAATACTTTTATTTTATATTTCGTTTAGATACAGAAAGTCTTCCTTGTTTTATATCGATGTGTATAATTTTTATTTTTATTAAATTACCTGTATAAAAAACTTCATTAAGATTGTCAATATATGTAGATCCTACTTCTGATATATGTAATAATGCAATCATGCCATATATTTCAATAAATAATCCATATTGTTTTATTTTTATTATTAAGCCATATATTAGTTCTCCTATTCTAAATTTATGGTGTGAAAGTTTTAATAATGCGCTTTTATTGCTTAAAATTAATTGATTTTTTTGTTCATTTGTAATTAATAGTTTGCACTTGATATAATTATTATGGAATAGGTTTGTTGTTAAATCATTATTTAATGATATATGTGATTTTGGTATAAAACCTTGTATTCCTTCCAAGTATGTTATTAATCCTCCTTTATTTATTTGTTTAATTTTTAAAGTAAATATAATATTTTCTAGCTGTAGTTGTTTAATTCTTTTCCAAGACTTTATATATTCTAATCTTTTTATTGAGAGTATATATTGTTTAAGATATGGATTTTGTTTAATAAGAAAAAATTCTCTTGTTATATGAACAAATAGGTTTAATATTTTGTGATTAGAAAAAGGTTGTATATTAATTTCTTCTTTAGGTAAATATCCTGCTTTATTATCTCCTATATTTACTAAAAATCCTTTAGATTCTTTATAAATGATAGTTCCAGCTACAATATCTCCTGAATGTAAATTGTATTTATACTTTTGTAATATATCTGCAAATTTATTCTTATTATTTACTTTTATCATTAAATATTTTAGTAAATTATTTATATTCTAAATATGGTATTATTATTATGTATATTAAGAGTAAGTATAGGTAATTGCAAACTTTTGACAGGTTTGAGGAAAGTCCGGGCTCTCTATAGGCAAATATAGCTATATAAAATATAGTGTAGGTAACTATCAGGATAGTGCCACAGAAATAAACCTAATATATAGTATTTTATATGTAAGGGTGCAATGGTATAGTAAAATATATCAGAAATATTGTTAAGATATTTACTAGGTAAACCCCATATTAGAGCAAAGTTATTAGTTTATATAAAAATTATTCTATTATTTTTATATATTATATATTTAATGACTAATTTTTTGATATACTGCATAAAGTAATATTTTAATTGTTGTTACTTCAGATGAATAATTACCCTTTTTGTTTATTTATTATATAAATATAAACAAGTAAGAACAAAACCCGGCTTATGACTTACTCTAATATTCTTTGAGATCTATTGCATTTATTTATATAACAGTTGTTTAATATTGTTATTGATATTTATTAAATCTTTATTATCTAGTGTTCGATTAGATGACCTATAAATAATTCGTAAGCAAATAGATTTAATTTTAGTAACTTTATTGTAGTATTCATTTATTATTTCTATATATTCAATTAAGTTTTTATTCTTTTGTAGAAGTAAATTTATTATTTGTGTTATATTATCGTTTTTATTAATATTAATAGAAATATCTCTAATTACACTTGGGTATAAAGAATAAGGTTTTATTATATGACTTATCTGCTTATTAAAATAGATTGAGTCAATTAAGCTTTTTATATTTATTTCAAATAAGTAAGTTGTTTTCTTATATTGATCAATATAATCAATATATTTGTTATTTACTTTACCTAAAATTCCGATAAGTTGATTATTCTTTTTATTATAAATAAATATTTTTTCATTAGGGTCTAAATAAGATTGAATATTTTCAATTTTTGTATTATCAATTTCTGTTAATGTTTTACTATACTGGATATTTGTTTGTAATGTGTCTAAAATAAATTCAAGTATTCCTTTAGCATGAAACCATTCTAATTTATTTGATTTACTATACCAATCTTTTTTTAAAAATTGTAAATTATTTATTATTCCTCCTAAATGGATTTGCTCATTGTAAGGATTTTGTTTATCTTTGTAAAAAATATTGCCAATCTCAAAAATTTCTGTTCTAGAGTTTTTTTGTTTAATCTGTAACTTATAATTTTCAATTAAGTTTTTAGCTATATTGGTACGAAGACTACTTTGTTCTTCTGCAATAGGGTTATGTATTTTTATTTGATTGTTTTGATATATTTCCTTTTGTGTTAAAGAAGAATTAATAGCTTCATCAAAACCTAGATTTAATAATGTGTAACGTATTTTTTTTATATAAAAAGATTTTATAGATATTTTTCCTTTACGATTATATTTTGGTAATTTATTTAAAAAGTATTTAAAGCCATAAATTCTTCCAATTTCTTCTATAATATCTATACTTCTTTTTAAATCATGCTCTCTATATTTAGGTATAGTAATCTCAAATATTTTATGATTATATGAATAATATGGCTTTAATTTAAGTTGATTTAATGCTTTAAAGATATTCTTATTAGATAAAAATTTATTCTGTTGATTAAAGATTGGTCCTAGAATATATTTAATTTCATTTTTTTCTATTTTTAACTTTTTATTATTACCTGTGATTATTCTAGAATTTTGATATGATTTACTGATGATTCCTCCGCAATGTGTAATAATTAAACGAATAGTTTCATTGTATGCATGATTAAATGTTTCAGATGAATTAAGTAAATTATTTATATTATTTATAAAGCAGCACAAGATTATGTTCTTTGTCTTATTGCTAAATTGAGTAGTATTATTCGAAGGATTAATTGTATCTAGATAAAATAATTCCTGATTATTGTATATAATTGTTTCTTGTTTTTGTAAAGTAATATTTTTATCTATTTTTAGTAAATTAAAATTTATACATTTTGTATTAAGCTTATCAAGGTCAAAGATTAATATCTTATGTCCCCATTTGATTTCAATGTATTGCTGTATATCATGTAATAAAAATAATGGCTTTATATTAGATCCGATAAGATTATTTTGTAGCCATTGCGGTGACTTTTGATATGATAAATTACTAATTGTATTAATTCTTATATATAAAATTTGTTGAGATTTATTAATGAAATTATACGTTGTATTATTAGGTAATAGTTGAATTTGCTTTAAATTAATTTTTAGTGATAAATTAAATATGCTTGCAATCTCTTTTGCAAGATTAATAACGCAAAAAATCTCTTTTCTATTTGCTGTTATACTTAAATGTATGATTTTATCTGCGATTTTAGTGTTTTCTTCTATTTTTTCTACTTCAAATCCAGCTAATGTTAATTTGTCTATAAATTTTTCAAATGTTATTGATTCTAAATTAATAAAATAATTTAGCATTGTCCATGAAAATTTCATTGTTTGATTTAATTGAAACTAAAAAATAATATTTATTTTGATTAATTTTATTTTACTGCGCTTTTATAAATGAGAGTTTATTATTATTTGCATATCTTTCCATGAATCTCATGAAACGATCCCATTCATCAGGGCTTTTAATAATATAAATACATTCAATACCTTGTGGTTTACCATTAATAAATTTTGCATTAACATCTGTTGTAACTAATGATCCTTCATTATCTATTAAATACATACCCTGTATATCACCTTTTTCTTGCATTTTTAATTGTATGATATCTGGATTATTAAATCTAAAAGTTGCTGTTCCAGTTTTTCCGTCACGAGATCTTGTTAATTTTACATTTGGTACAACGGTTTCATTGATTCCTTCGATAAATTGAATAACTGACATTTAATTATCCTTATATATTGCAGTAGTCCCTTATTGTATAATTGTATACTAATTTTTTAGTATAAATCATATAATTAAATTATTAATTATCTGGGGTGGGAGGATTCGAACCTGCGAGTGGCGGAGTCAAAGTCCGCTGCCTTACCACTTGGCTACACCCCAATGCAGTTATTGTAACAAATTTTTATTAAGTGTTGTCAAGTTATTATTAAATCTTTAATATCATATAGGTATTGCTTAAATTTATCTAAGCTAATTTTTTGTTGTTTACTTGTTTTTAACCACTTTATAGTAATATAATTATAATTTATTTCATTTTCTCCAAGAATACAGCATATTTTTGCTGATGATTGGCTTGCTTTTCTCATTTGCTTTTTAAGATTACTTTGATTTAGATCTAAGTTAAAACTAATTTTATATTCTTCTAGTATTTTTATGATATCCCAGACTTTTTGTTCAGCTTTTAATCCTTGAATAATTATATATACTTTTGATATGTTTTTATTTATATTTATTAATTTTGTCGTTATCATTAAGAGTCTTTCTATTCCAATTGCCCAGCCTACTGCAGGAGTTTTGGGTCCCCCTAAATACTCAATAAGTTTATCGTATCTACCTCCTCCACATATAGTATCTTGATTGCCAAGAATATCAGTTTTTATTTCAAATGCAGTATAATTATAATAATCTAATCCTCTAACTAATTTTTCATTGATTTTATAAGGTATAGATAGATGTGTTAAATGTTCGCAAATTTTATTAAAATGATCCAAAGATTCTGATTGTATATATGATATTAATTTGGGAGCTTTATCTAATATTTCCTGAGTTTTAATGTTTTTGCTATCTAATATTCTTAACGGATTGACTTCTAGCCTTTTTTTTGAGTCTTCATCTAAATCCTTTTTATATTTAATTAAATAATTTATAAGTTCATATTTATATATTTGCCTTTCTTCTGAACTACCGATAGAATTAATTTCTAATCTATATTTTGAAAGCTGGCAAGTTTTTAAAACTTTTATGGCAAGTCTAATGACTTCAACATCAGCTATATAGTTTGGGCTTCCAATACATTCAATTCCTAATTGATGAAATTGTCTTTGTCTACCTTTTTGGGGTCTTTCATATCTAAACATAGGTCCCATATACCATAGTCTATGAATATTGTTATTGGTATATAGTTTATTACTTATAAATGCACGTGCAATGCTGGCTGTTCCTTCTGGTCTTAAAGTTATACTTCTTTGACTTTGATCTAGAAAGGTATACATTTCTTTATTAACTATATCTGTATCATTTCCTATACTTCTTTTAAATAAATTAGTTTGTTCTAGAATAGGTGTTCTAATTTCATTATAATTAGATAATGTTAATATATCATTTGCTGCATCATAGATATGTTGCCAAAATTGTATTTCGTCCGGTAAAATATCTTTTGTTCCTCTTAGTAGTTGCATGTTTTAAGATAATTTATAGTACTATTAATATTTTTATCGGGCAAGGAGGGATTCGAACCCCCGACACCGTGGTTCGTAGCCACGTGCTCTAATCCACTGAGCTACAAGCCCATAGTACAATTATTATAGCAGTATATAAAAATAAATTAAAAGTAATGATTTTTTTTATTTATTTAATAAAAGAGTGGTTATTCAATAAATATTTTTGTATATTATTTGTATAATCTTTAAGTCTCTATAAGATTATTGTATTTTATTTATTAAAAAATAAAAATTTGAAGGATTTGTGTATGAGTAAAACGATACTTTATCATGATGATGCTCGTAAAGCATTAGAAAAAGGAATGGATCTATTAGCAGAGGCAGTATCTATAACTTTAGGACCAAAAGGTCGAAATGTTGTATTAGAAAAAAAATTTGGTGCTCCTCAAATTATAAATGATGGAGTTACTATTGCTAAAGAAATTGAACTTAAAGATGTTATCGAAAATACTGGAGTAGCCTTAATAAGGCAAGCTGCTTCAAAGACAAATGATGTCGCTGGAGATGGTACAACAACAGCTACTGTTTTAGCTCATGCAATTGTTAAGCAGGGATTAAAGAATGTAGCTGCAGGTTCTAATTCTATATTATTAAAAAAAGGTATTGATAAAGCTGTTAAATTTGTTGTATCTAAAATTGCTGAATATTCACGTCCCATTAATGATGTAAATGACATTATGCAAATAGCTTCTATTTCTGCTGGTAATGATCCAGAAATTGGTGAAATGATTACTAATGCAATAAAAAAAGTGGGCAAAGAAGGTATTATTTCTATCGAAGAGGGTCAATCTACAATAACTCATTTGGAGATTAAAGAAGGTATGAAATTTGATAAAGGTTTTATATCACCATATTTTGTTACAGATCCTTCTAAAATGGAAGTAATTCAAGAGAATACTTATATTTTATTGACAGATAAAAAAATTACTTTAATACAGCAAGAGTTATTGCCGATATTGGAGCAAGTTGCAAAAACAGGTCGTTCTTTATTAATTATAGCTGAAGATATCGAAAAAGAGGCTTTAGCTACTATAATAGTGAATAAGTTAAGAGGTATTGTTAATGTAGTTGCAGTTAGAGCACCTGGTTTTGGAGATAGAAGAAAAGCCTTATTAGAGGATATTGCTATTCTAACCTCTGGTCAATTAATAACAGAAGATACAGGATTAAGTCTTGATTCTATTTCTTTAGATAATTTGGGCATTGCTAAAAAAGTGCAAATTAATAAAGATTCTACAACAATTGTAGCTGAGAGTAATAAAGAAATCATTAATTCTAGATGTGAGCAATTAAGAAAACAAATACAGATTACTAATAATAATTATGAAAAAGAAAAGTTGCAAGAAAGATTAGCTAAATTGTCTAGTGGTGTAGCTGTTATTAAAGTAGGTGCTGCAACAGAAACAGAGATGAAAGATAAGAAGCTACGCTTAGAAGATGCTATTAATGCTACTAAAGCAGCTATAGAAGAAGGTATTGTTCCTGGTGGTGGTTCTACATTTGTTCATTTATCAAAATATTTACATAATTGGGCGAAGGATAATTTAGCAAATGAGGAATTAATCGGAGCTTTAATTGTAGAAAAAGCATTATTATCTCCATTAGTTCGTATAGTTGAAAATGCTGGTATGAATGGAGTTGTTATCTTAGAAAAATTAAAACAAAAAGATTTTGCTATAGGTTATAATGCTAATATAGGTAAATTAGTCAATATGTATGAATCTGGGATTATTGATCCTTCTAAAGTTACGCGTTCTGCTTTACAAAATGCTTCTTCTATTGCATCTATGATTTTAACTACAGAATGTATTATTGCTGAAATAGATGTAAAATAATTATTTTTTATCTAAATTTTACTATATCTTGTATTTATAAAGGTATTCAATAAAATTAATTATTCCTCTTTTTTTATAGCTTTTAATAATTATGTATAAATTTATAATTGCTAGTTCATGTATATATATAATATCAAATTTTTTATTGTTATGGCTTTCATAACAATTGTATAATTTATAATATATATATGTGAATTTATTTAAATATTGTGTGAGTAAAGCTGATTTTATATATTTATTGTACTCACTAATAATACTTTTTGTTGAAGTCTGAATGGATTTAGTATTAATAATCTTATAAATTATATTTATATATATTATTAGAGGTAAAAAGTAATAATATGAATTATATTGATAATAACTTAAACTTAATTTTTTTAAATTTAAAGCTTTAATTTTATTATCATTAAATTGTTCTATATGCTTATCAATATACTTTTGTGAGTATAAGTCTAATGCTTCTAAGCTTATAAATAATAAGTTCATTTTATTAATTAGAAATAGCATGCGATTCATTTTAGAGTCAATAAATAGTTTTGTTTATATTAATTTTATTGAATGATTAGTATAAATTAACTAATCATTTATATTTTAATTACTCCCCGCAAATATAAATTCAGGAAATTGATTTTGTGCTTGTGTGATGGATTGTTTTTTACCTTTTTCTTGCCAAAAGTTAATAATTTCAGTTGCTTTATTTAATAATTCAATTTTTTCTGTTTCAGAAATCCATGGCTTTGAGTCTAGTTCAGTTTTAAGTTGTTCCCATGCATCATTTCTAGGCCAAAAAAAATAGGATGTTAAAGGACTAAAATTTTGTCCTACAATATGATCTATTGCTATAGCAACATTATTATCTAACCATAAAATACGAAATGTAAATTTTTGCAAATTAATACTCCTTTAAATATTTTTATAGATTTTCATTATGCTAATCATCAGAAGTTTTATTTAAAAGGTTTTGAACTTTTTTTGTTAGTTTAGCCCCTGTTTTAATCCTTTTTTGTATTTTAATTAAATCTAATTTAGTATTTTTAGTTAAAGGATTATAAAAACCTACTTCTTCTAAAGCTTTTCCATCTCTTTTATAGCGGCTATCGATAACAATAATTCGATAGCATGCTTTTTTCTTTTTGCCTAATCTTTTAAGTCTTATTTTTAACATTTACTAATTGTTATATCAATTATTTAATATTGATTATATCTTATATAATTATGTTACTAATTCAATCCTAACGTTATTAAATATAACTGTCAAACATTGTAAAAAAATTATCCCAAGCATAGGAGACATATCCATTCCAAAAATCATAGGTATTGTTCCCCTAAAAAGCTTTAAGTATGGATCTGTTAATCTATTAAGAGAGCAGAAAGGTTCATTGTACCAATTTACTGTAGGAAACCATGCTAAAGATAGCTTTAATAAAATCAAGATTAGATATATCTCAGAAAAATTTGCAATAGATGTAAATATTAGATTTATCGAATGAGTTATTATAGTCATTTTATTTATAATTTTAATCTAAATTAATGAATAGATATAATTTAATCATGCATATATAATTATATAATTTGTGTAGTATAAATATTCAATCTTGGATATTTTTTACCTAATTGATCTAGTATTTGATTATAACATGCTATGCAGACTATATGAATATTTTCTATATATATTTTATGTTCTTTTATTAAAAGTGTTACTAATTCAATAATAGATGATTGATATAAAATATTTTCTAATATAATAATCCTTTTTATTTTATTGGTAGAATATTTAATATTATTTAGTTCTTGGCTTAATGATTGTGTTTGATTATTTATATTTAATATTCTTATATTAGGCATTAATATTTTAATATCTCCAATTACATTATATGTATTTAATAAATTTGTAATTATATAGTGTTCTTTATCTGATTCAAGCATATAAAATGTTTGTACATAAGATATTTTTTTTATATATATTATTTTTATTTGAAGGTGTTTTCTCATCATTTCATAAAATAAAAATAAACTTATGTATTTATAATTATAATTATTTTGTGCTTCATTCATTTCTGTAGAGATAAATGATTCAGATAACAATTTGATTATTGGATGAGAAATTAAATAAATATTTAATAGCATAAAATCTTTAAATGATCTTGTTGAACTTAAGTTTTATAAAAAAAATTTATTATTTTATTATATCTTATTAAAAGCTTTCTTAACTAATTATTTCTAAAAAAACTATTCTTAATTTAAGAATAGTTTTATACTATTTAGGTAATGATAAGTAATTATTATATTAATCTAATGGTCTCATTGATAAAACAGTCTCATTTTCTCTATTAATACCTTTTTCAAATCCAGCTGCTGCTGCTCTTGCTCTTCCAGCATGCCATAAATGTCCAATAAACAGAAAAAAGCCTAAAAAGAAATGTGATGTAGTTAACCAACTTCTTGGTGATACATAGTTTACTGAGTTAATTTCTGTTGCAACTCCTCCTACTGAATTTAATGAGCCCAATGGTGCATGAGTCATATACTCTGCGGCTCTTCTTTCTTGCCACGGTTGTATATCATTTCTTATTTTATTTAAATCTAAACCATTTGGTCCTCTTAAGGGTTCCACCCAAGGAGCTCTCAAATCCCAAAATCTCATTGTTTCACCACCGAAAATAATTTCTCCACTAGGTGATCTCATTAAATATTTTCCTAATCCTGTAGGTCCTTGTGCAGATGCTACATTTGCACCTAATCTTTGATCTCTTACAAGAAATGTAAAAGCTTGAGCTTGTGATGCTTCAGGTCCAGTTGGTCCATAGAATTCACTTGGATAGGCTGTATTATTATACCAAACAAAATTAGATGCACTTATACCCATTATAGACAATGCACCTAAGCTATATGATAAGTAAGCTTCTCCTGACCAAACAAATGCTCTCCTAGCCCATGCAAATGGTTTAGTTAGTATATGCCAGATTCCTCCAGCAATACATATAACACCCATCCATACATGTCCGCCAATTAAGTCTTCCATATTATCAACACTGACGATCCAGCCATCTCCTCCAAATGGAGATTTTAGAATATAGCCAAATATAACTGATGGATTTAATGTTGGATTATTAATAAATCTAACATCGCCTCCACCTGGAGCCCAAGTATCATATATACCGCCTATAAATAGTGCTTTAATTACAAGTAAGAATGAGCCTATTCCTAAAAGTAGTAAATGAATACCTAGTATAGTTGTCATTTTATTTTTATCTCTCCAATCATAACCAAAGAAAGGAAAAGATTCTTCTAAAGTATCAGGACCAATTAAAGAATGATATAAACCACCAAATCCAAGTACAGCAGAAGATATTAAATGTACAACACCTACAACAAAGTATGGATATGTATCTACAATTTCTCCACTTGGGCCAACTCCCCAGCCTAATGTTGCTAAATGTTGTATTAAAATAAATCCTTGCTCATATAATGGTTTTTCTGGTACAAAATGTGATACTTCGAATAGGGTCATAGCTCCTGTCCAAAATACCATAATTCCTGCATGAGCTACATGAGCGCCTAAAAGTTTTCCAGAGACATTAATTAGTCTTGCATTTCCAGACCACCAAGCAAAGCCTGTTGATTCTAAGTCTCTTCCACCAACTACATTATTATTAAAGGGCGTTTCCACGTGGTAAAACCTCCTCTGGGAATATAAAGTTTTCGTGAGGCTGATCTTGTGCTGCCATCCATGAACGAATACCTTCGTTTAATAAAATATTTTTTGTATAAAATGTTTCAAATTCTGGATCTTCAGCTGCTCTTAATTCTTGAGATACAAAATCATATGCTCTTAAATTTAAAGCTAAGCCAACAATTCCAAATGCACTTGTCCACATTCCTGTTACAGGTACAAAAAGCATAAAAAAGTGCAACCATCTCTTATTCGAAAAGGCAACTCCAAAAATTTGTGACCAAAATCGGTTAGCTGTTACCATTGAATATGTTTCTTCTGATTGAGTTGGTGTAAATGCTCTGAATGTATCTGCTGCATCACCATCTTCAAATAAAGTATTTTGTACAGTAGCTCCATGTATTGCACATAAAAGAGCTCCTCCTAATATACCGGCTACTCCCATCATATGAAAAGGGTTTAAAGTCCAATTATGAAATCCTTGTAAAAATAATAAGAATCTGAAAATAGCTGCAACACCAAAGCTAGGAGCAAAAAACCAGCTTGCCTGTCCTAATGGATACATTAAAAATACAGATACGAATACAGCAATGGGTCCTGAAAATGATATTGCATTATAAGGTCGAATACCTACTAGTCTTGCAATTTCAAATTGTCTCAAGCAAAAACCAATTAAGCCAAATGACCCATGCAATGCAATAAAAGCCCATAAACCACCTATTTGACACCAACGTGTAAAGTCTCCTTGTGCTTCAGGACCCCATACTAAAAGTAATGAGTGCCCCATACTATTAGCAGGTGTAGATACTGCAGCTGTAAGAAAGTTACATCCTTCTAAGTAAGAACTAGCTAAACCATGTGTATACCATGATGTTACAAATGTAGTTCCTGTTAGCCATCCACCTAATGCTAAATATGCACATGGGAATAGTAGTAATCCAGACCAACCTACAAAGACAAAGCGATCCCTTTTTACCCAGTCATCAATTAAATCAAATTTTCCACGATTTTTTTCTTGTCCAATTGCGACAGTCATAAATAAAATCTCCAAGGCAATTTATTTAAGTAAATATATCATTAAGTATTTTTATTAATACAATTATTTTATATTTTACTGATACTATATTTAATTTATAGTTTAGTCATATTAATAATATGAGTTTACTTATCTTTACGGTTAATTAATATTATAAATATAATTATAAATAAATTATATATTATTTAGTTAACTAGTTTTGTATAGTTCTCTAAGTTAATATATCTATTTTAAATATTTTACAGATATATTATATTATACTTTTATATATTTTATATATAAATCAGGTCTTAATCTTTTTATATTGTTGTATCTGTAATTGTAATTTTTTGAAATAAATATCCTATTCCTCGAGCAGTTAATATTAAATCAGGATTACTTGGATCGTCTTCTAGCTTGGCTCTTAATCTAGAAATGTGTACATCAACAACTCTAGTATCTACATGTCTTTCTGGCGTATATCCCCAAACTTCTTGTAATATTGATGATCGTGAGAATGCTTCTCCTGCTTTACTTACAAGTAGTTCTAGCAAACTAAATTCCATTCCTGTTAATCTTACTCTTTCATTATTTTTATAAACTTGCCTTTTATTAGTATCTACCTTTAAAAAACCTATATTAATAATTCCTGAACTAGGTATAGAAGAATTTATAGTAATTTTATCTACTCTTCTTAGAACAGATCTAATTCTTGCTTCTAGCTCTTTAGGTGAAAAAGGTTTAATTACATAATCATCTGCTCCTAACTCTAAGCCTGTTATTCTATCTGAAACATCTCCTAAAGCAGTTAGCATAATGATAGGTACATCAGATTCTTTTCTTAGTTCTTGACAAACTCCATATCCATCTAGCTTTGGCATCATTACGTCTAAAACAATTAAATTAGGGTATTCTTTTCTAAAAACATTTAATGCTTCTTCACCATCAGATGCACTAACTACATCGTAACCGATCATAGATAATCTAGTTTCTAAAATTCTTCTTATACTAGTTTCATCATCAACAACTAATATTTTTTCTTTTTGATTATCCAATAGATGAATCTCCTAAATTTACATAGT